TTCTTGAAGATTGAATTATTAATCATTAAAGTTATTCAACTGTCTGATTAAGTTAACACAAAATAGTTAAAATTAATTTGATAGTTGAATGAAAAATAGCTACTAAAGAATATAAAACGAATATAATATTAATTAAGCATAAAATATTATGCTTAAAAAGTTATTTATCAACTTGATTAATATGAACTTTATTAAAAATCAACCATATAATTTATTCATAGAAAAAATAATACTATGTTCCATATTGTTGAGTACTACTAATTTGCAAAAAGTTTTTAAGCAAGTTAAATCAGATTTTTTTTACTTTAATTCACATCAAACTATTTTTAACGCTTTATGCAATGTTTATAATACTGATGGATACATTAATTATATACAAGTGAATAATATTTTGTATCAGTTTAATGAAAATTATGTTATAGAATTTAGTGAAATTATTAATTTATCTAAAAACTTATTTATTAGTATTTATATTGATGATTATATCTTATTATTGATTGATAAATATATTCGTCGATCTCTTATTAATTTATCTTTTAATTTAATTATATCAGCACAAGATAATTCAATAGATTTGAAATCTCTTTTAGAAATAGCTAGTAATAAAATTTCGCATATAAATATAAATTCAAAAAAAAATAATAATATTTCTTCTTTAGTATCTATTTATAATGAAGTTAGTACTGATTTTACTGAAGATAAAAAAAATATGATGGGTGTACCTTCAGGTTTTCGAGAATTAGATTTATTAACTCAAGGATTTCAAAATTCAGATTTAATAATAATTGCTGGTAGACCTTCAATGGGGAAAACCGCTTTCGCTTTAAATATAGCGAGTAACGTTGCAACAAGTTTCGATAAAAAAGTAATTATTTTTAGTTTAGAAATGTCTAAAAAGCAACTTTTCTTTCGTTTAATTAGCTCAAAATCGCGAATTACAAGTATACGCTTAAAAAATGGTCAACTGTCTAATTATCATATATCCAAAATTCAAAACCTTATAGAACAAATGTCGAATATTTATATCGATGATTCACCTAATTTATCTTCTTATGATATTATAGATCGCATTGAAACAAATGCTGGGAAAAATATAGGCATGATTGTCATTGATTATTTACAATTAATGTATGCTGATAATCAAGCAGTTAATAACAGTTATAACAGAGTACAAGAATTATCTAATATTACTCGTAGTTTAAAAAGCATTGCTAGAAAGTTACAAGTGCCTATAATTTTAATTTCTCAAGTAAATAGATCTGTAGAATATCGTACAGATAAAAGACCTTTACTATCAGATTTAAAAGATAGTGGCTGCTTGAGTTTTAGGCTATTTATAGATAACCGTATTACATATCGATCTATAAAAAAAATTTTTTTTATTAATAAAAGAAAAAAAATTTGGGCCTATTCTTTTTCAGGTTCGCAATTTTATTTTGATCAAGTTTATAACGCATTTTCTACGGGTTATAAATCTATATATACTTTTAATTATTTTGGCAATTCATTTATTGAAATTACTTCAAATCATAAAATTTTTTCTAATAAAAATTGGCTGCGCTTAGATTCTATGACAGAATTATATAATTATAACTTTTTAAATAAAATGAATGTTGAAATGATCAGTTTAAATTCCCAATTATATTACAATCCATATATACATTCATTTATAAATTGCAATCGTAGTCAATTAAACTATTCTTTAAATTTTATTGATTTTATAGAAGCAGGAGATATTACTATGTCTAAATTTCATAATTTTATTTCTGGTAAATGCTTGTTACATAATTCTATTGAACAAGATGCAGATTTGGTCTGTATGTTATACCGTGATGCTTATTATGATAAATCTACAGATTTATTAGATGAAACTGAAGTTATAATAACAAAGCAGCGTAATGGACCTTTAGGTACGGTACGTCTTAGTTTTGATCCTACTTATATGGTTTTTAGTGATATATAGTTGATGTGCCAGAAACCAGATTTGAACTGGTGACACGTGGATTTTCAATCCACTGCTCTACCGACTGAGCTATTCCGGCTTTTTTGTTTTATTACTATGCGATTCTATTATAACAAAAAAAAACTTAAATGACAATAGATATTATTTTTACTATATGTCATTTAAGTTTTAAGCGTTACATTAATCCTTAGCTTAAGCCAGAGCTAATGTAGTCGAAGTATAGACCCATTTCTCTACCAGCATCTGGACCAACTAGACCTGCTGTAACTTCTTTCATAGCTTGAATTGCTTGAATAGTTGCTCCAATAGGTACACCTAAAGAATTGTAAGTCTCTTTTAGACCATTTAACACTCTCTCATCTAAGATTGATGGATCACCAGCTAGCATACCATATGTTGCATAACGTAGATAGTAATCTAAGTCTCTAATACAAGCAGCATATCTTCTTGTTGTATACATATTTCCACCTGGACGAGTGATATCAGAGTATAGTAAAGATTTTGCTACAGCTTCTTTAATAATAGTTGCTGCATTTGCTGCAATTGTAGCAGCTGCTTTAACGCGTAATTCACCTGTTTGGAAGTAGCCTCTTAGTTTTTCAACTGAGTTTGCATCTAGGTATTTCCCTTGAACATCTGCAGCATTAATTACAGAAGTTATTGCGTCTTGCATCTTGATTTCTCCTTTATTTTTTTTTATGTTATAAAGATATAAGGCTTTTTATTAGCAGTAAAATAAAATAATTATTGTAAAGCTGCTAATGTATAATCGAAGTAGAAGCCTACTTCAGCTGCATCTTCACCTGATAATAATGAAGCTGCTACATTTTTCATAGAGCGTATACCTTCTGCTACACCTGATATAGGAGTACCTAAAGCGTTATACATTTCTTTTACTCCAACTAAACCGATTTCTTCGATAGGAGTTACATCACCTGCAATTATACCATACGTAACTAATCTTAGATAGTAATCTAAGTCTCTTAGACATGTTGCAGTCATTTCTTCACCATAAGCATTCCCACCTGGAGATACTACATCTGGTCTTTGTTGGAATAACTGTTGTCCACCTTGTTTAACGATTCTCTCGCGGTTGTCACTTAATATTTGTGCAATACGTAAGCGACGTTGTCCTGAAAGAACAAAGCTTTTGATTCTATCTAGTTCGCCTGGACTTAAATATCTAGCTTCAGCGTCTGCATTTACAATAGATTTTGTCACAATACTCATAATTAAATTCCTTGAAAATCTGACTAACGTACTTATTTAATTAAAATACTTTATATTAATCTATAAAGAATAAATTACTTATTTTTTATAGATTAATCTTGCTCTATAGAGCCTAATACTAGTAAGTAGTAAAGCAAGTTAGCTTTATTGGTTTCCTTTACTAGATTTAAAGCTAGGTACTACTATTGTATCACTTTGCTTTGTTTGTCTTGTAAATAATGTGTTTGTATTTGGGAAGTTAGCTGCTGGTAAAGTTGGGAATCTTCTAAAAGGAACCGAGTTTTTACCAAATAAGCTATTATATTCATCAGACTGTACAAGGGCTTCAATAAAACTATTTAAGCCACATGCAGCTAATATTTGGTTATAATAACGTATTTCTGCTTGGTTAACTGGTGCTCTACCTAAGAAGTGTTTAGTCCCTAACTCAATTACTTTAGTATTAGGATATGGGTTATAAAACTCTTTTGCATATAGTTTCGATTGTCCTAATTGTAATATTAAAGTTTTTACATCTATTTTTTGTTCAATAAAGCTATTTCTTAAATTTTGTAGCTCATTACCAATTGTAAATGTATTAATATTACGTTCAAATACTTGTCTACATGCTGCTGCGAATATAATTGATCTTTCGTTTTTATCTTTTCCAGAGATTGTAAATACTTTTTGTTCATCTCTTAATTTAGAAACGCCTTGACTTACTTTAGATTCTATATTATTGCCTGATTTAATTTCTAAAGATTGTCCTAAAACAATAAAGCGTTCTGTTTTTAATCTAGCCGCTGGTTTTACTTTATTAATTAAGTTACCAGGTCTGAAATTACGTAGAGCTAAACCGCTAGGAGTTACATATCTTTCGTATGGAATTGTATCATCTCCAAAGCATTCTGCATATTCTGCACTGTCTATAATGCTATCAATTAATTCATAGAAACCTGATTTATAGGCTATATCAAAATATTTATTAATTTCTTTTCTACCGTAAGTAGGTCTTCCTAGTAGTCTATAGTGTATAAATTCTATTGATTTACATACATAATAAGGTGTCCAATATAAAGATCTGAAAAGGTCTGATTTAGCTAACTCCCTAATTAGTTCTTTAATTGACATTTTATTATCTAAGAATTGGTTTTCTATTTTTCTTAGTTTAATCTCGTCATCTTCATAAACAGGTCTACCAAATACACACAAATAAGCTGCTTTTAATACTGCTTCTTTTGTTAAGTTGTTAGATCCAGCACCTTTTGTACTATCCCATTTGAAAATTTTTGGACCCAAACTGCCTGGATCTTTAGATTTAGACGTAGGATTACCAAGTTGGTTATATATACCTGGACCTCTTCTAATTAAAATTCTGCGGCTATCTTTGCTAAAAGGTGCAGGATTTTGTTTTAAATTACCAGTATTTACTGGGAATATTGCACCGAATTGAATCAATAAAGGATCATTACTTATTCCGTAAGGATGTTGATCTGGTAATGGATTTAAGTATCCACTGAATAATGTAATAAATTGTGGTGATTTTCTAAATGGAGTGCTATATTTAAATAATTCCAATTGAGAACCCCAGTTACGGCATTCTTGCGCTTCTTCTCCGTAGCCTCTTATGTAAGGTACTGTTTCTTCTCCAAAATAATCTGCGTATTCTTTTGAATTAATTATGCTATCTACTAATCCATTTAGACCTTGGCTCGATACTATTGCAAAATATTTTTGGAATTCTTGTAAAGAGCTCAAACCTCTACCTAAGAAGTGTCTAAATGCTAGCTCAACTACTCTACTGTTTACGAATGGTTCATAGAATTGTTTTCTATATAGAGATGATTTACCTAAACCTCTAATAAATTCTTTAACTGATATTTGTCCTTTTTTAACTTGTGATTCAATAACAGATGATGATAATCCGTAAGCTTTAACAATATCTCTTTCAAAAACTTGTCTGTATGCAGCTTTGATTACCATTTGTTTTTCATCTGATGATAAACCTGGCTTCATAACAAAACGAGGTGTATTAATACCTGCTTTTGAGTAAATTTGAGGTAATTTTAACCCTTGTAGATCGTTAGAAGTACGTTTTCTTATTTTATCACTTAAATTAGCACCTTTGAATTCATCAATAACTACATTGAAATATTGATTTACTATGTTTTTTGATGATGCATCATTTTCAAAAATAGAAAGGGATATTCTTTTCATTTCTCTTAAAGCTACTACTGTAGCTGCACTAGAACATGCATTTTCAATTATTTCTCGCAAACCACGAATGTTTACTGATAATATGTCTGGGTCGCCAGCAACAATAGCATATGTTAAATATCTTAAGAACCAATCTAAGTCTCTTAAAGATTTTTTCATTCTTTCTGGACCGTAACGTATTACGTTAATAGGTTTAAATCCAGGAGGTGTCGCTTCACCAGTTTTAAAAATCGATGTTAAATTCTGTAAAAATGTTGATTGTGAATCACCAGTTAATTGTTGAATTTGAGCGGCTAATTTAATACCTTCTTCATCTAAAATAGAAGCTTGTGGTCTTTCTAGGTATGATATCGGAGATCCACCTACGAAAATTTTGTTTGCAGCTTCTGCAACGATAATATTGGCATTTTTTGTTAAAATGTCTGCAATTGCAAGGCGTTGATTTCCAGAATTTAAAAAAGTAACTAATTGGCTTAGTTCTCCTAATTGTAGAAAACGGTCTTGTTGCTCAGCTTGAGCAATACTTAGCATTGAAGCAGTTTTATAGAGCTTAGGTCTAACAACTGGACTACCACCACTTGCTTTAACACTCATTGGTTTCTCTCCTTCATTAATTTATTTTAGGAATTAATTTTTATTATTTATGATAAATAATAGTTCATATCTATCATGAATTTATACATCTTTCGTAATATTATTAAATATTGAGATAAATATAAATACCGAATATTGCTGTTTTTTATTTAATTTACTGATTAATTATTTATAATTTAAAATAAAAAATTATTATTTTTTCAATATTCTAAATTAGTTTTATTTTTCAGCTATTAATTTCAAAATCTCATTATTAAATTTTCTAATTTTTCTTAATATATTCTCATGTAAATCACACAAGAAAATTTTTTGTTAAAAATGCTTGTGAAAAATTCAACTTTGTTTTAAATTATAATATAAGAAGTTAATTTTTTCATATTTTAAATTTTAATAAGAGTAATAAGTAACTAGTAATTAAAATAGCAGTTTAATAATACTTGAAAATAGAAAAAAAATTAATCATGAAGATTTTATATTTTTAATAAAAAAAAATAATTGAGGAATTAGTTTATGGATACTCTTGAAGTAATTACTATGCCAATAATGAATAATTATGAAACAATTTATATTGTTAAACCAGATCTATCTGATGAAATTGTACTAGGCTTAATAAATAAATATCAAAATACATTAATTAAAAACGGTGGCAAAAATATTTTTATACAAAATCGTGGAAGACGCCATTTAGCTTATCCAATTAAAAGGTATCATGACGGTGTTTATATTCAGATGAATTATGAAGGCAATGGTACTTTAGTAAAAGGATTAGAACGAGATATGAGGTTTGATGACAATATTATTAGGCTATTGACGATCAAGCAAAATAATATAAATATTAGTATCTAATTTTAGATATAGTCTTACTCTAAAATTTTAATTGAAATAGCGGGCAGCGGGAATCGAACCCGCATCGTTGGTTTGGAAGACCAAGGTTTTACCACTAAACTATGCCCGCTATGAATAGTAATATTCTAAAACAAAATTATTAATATATCAAATATATTTAAACTAAACCTTCTATATTTACATTTAAAAACTTTGCGATTTCAGAAGCTTGTTTTTCTAATTCAGATAATGACATTGGTTGTCCTATTCTTGTTAGTGGTATTTGTTTTTTATCTTTTGTAGAAAGGTAAATTTCTCTTTTTGGATTTAGTCCTTCATTAATATTTACTTTAATTGATTTAATATTATTAATTGAAAAAGTTAACTTTATGGTTCTATTTTTCCCAGGAAATCCTAATCTTAAAATTTCAATAATCCCTTTATGTTTGTCAAATTGGTTATAACCGCTACCGACGTCCCATATAATTGTAAGCCATAAGAAGAAGCTTAATATTACAGCAACGGTTCCATAAAAAGTCATAACCACTCCTTGAGGAAGAAATAATAACTCTTTCGTAGATGCAAAAGGTAATAAGTCGATTTTATAATAAGAAGATAAACCTGCCCCTAAGAATCCAATTCCTCCTAGAGCTATAACTGTTGCCCACCAATAATTAGTGACTCTTCTAGATCCTACAATTTTATATATTAATTGGTTGTTATTTAACTTATTATTCATATTCAGTTTTCCATTAATTTTTCAATTACTATTATATCATTCGATAGGTAGATATTAATTATATTTATTCTATAAATTACTAGTTAAGATTATTATTTTTTAATCTTCTTGAAAAAACTTATATTATCAACTATAAAACGATTACTTTTTGATTCACAGATAAAAAAAATTCTTAGGTATTTCAAAATTCGTTAGTTTAAGATTTGGTTGAAAAGTAATTTAAGTTAGTAATCATCTCTTAAATTATTTTACTTTCTCCTTGCTTTTTATTTAAAAAATAGTTTATAGCAATAATTTTACTTTCAAATTGCTTAAAATATAATTGTATGAGAATCTAAAATAAATGCTTTGAAATGATTTTTATCTTAAATATATATTTATTTTCTCTGCCTCATAATTGAAGAGATTATCAACAAGGTTTAATGATTTTATTATGATTGAAAAATTCCACTTGAACTATCTTAATATAATGTGTTTTACTTTAATAATTATTATAGTGATAAATAATTCATGTACGATTTTTTATCTTTCTAAATTTTAGATTATATTGACTACTTATAAATACATTTTTATATAACTAATTGCTATTTCGAAGTTTTTCTATATTTTAAACTAATATTCTTATAACTTATCTTGAATAGATAAGTTATATAATTAATTTAAAAAAAAATATATTTGGTTTTATATTCATTATTATATCAATATATTAGATAATATATATTAAACTTGGTTTGCATTAAAGATTATAAAAAAACCTTTTGATGATTGAATATCATCAAAAGGTTTTTTTGAGCAAATGTTATATGGAAAATCTATAAATTATAGTAAACCTGTACTTGATAATCCAATTATTGTTCCAGCACCTAATATGTGTCCTAAGCTTGTTGTTGCAATAAGTTCTGCAAGCCCAAAACCTTCTACACCTATTACAGGTAAAGCAGGACCAAGGCCTCTTACTTGAATTGCATATCGCCCGATAAATATCGAAATTAAATTACAAGCTGACATAATTAGTCCCGTTTGTAATGACCAGTTATTAATATCTAAGGATAAATGGATTGAAGTATCGTATAGCATAAAAGTTAATATTAAGTATGTCTATTTATAAGAGATATTTTACTACCTTTTTATTTACTTCATATTAAATATTTAACAATTATTATTGTAGCTTGATAATTACTTCATGATTTTAATCTTTATTTTTAATAATAAAATAACTTATAAATATTTAGCAATTATCCTTAGTTAGTCCAAAGGTCTCATAGATAATACGGCTTCAGTTTCACGATTAATACCTTTTTCAAAACCAGCAGCAGCAGCTCTTGCACGACCTGCATGCCATAGATGGCCGATAAATAAGAAGAAAGGTAAGAAATAATGTGAAGTTGTTAACCAAGAACGAGGAGAAACATAATTGACTGAGTTAATCTCAGTAGCTACACCGCCTACAGAGTTTAATGAACCTAAAGGAGCATGAGTCATATATTCGGCCGCTCTACGCTCTTGCCATGGTTGGATATCATTTTTAATTTTATTTAAATCTAGACCATTTGGACCACGTAGTGGTTCTAGCCAGGGAGCTCTCAAGTCCCAGAAGCGCATTGTTTCACCACCAAAGATAATCTCTCCACTAGGTGATCTCATTAAATATTTACCTAGACCAGTAGGACCTTGAGCAGAAGATACGTTAGCACCTAATCTTTGGTCTCTTACTAGGAATGTAAACGCTTGCGCTTGTGATGCTTCTGGACCAGTAGGACCATAGAATTCACTTGGATAAGCAGTATTGTTATACCAAACAAAACAAGAAGCAGTAAAGCCCATTATAGCTAAAGCTCCTAAGCTATAAGATAGATAAGCTTCACCGGACCAAACGAAAGCTCTTCTAGCCCAAGCGAAAGGTTTTGTTAGTATATGCCATATACCACCAGCTATACATATAACTCCAACCCATACATGGCCACCTATTAAATCTTCCATGTTATTAATGCTTACTACCCATCCATCACCACCAAAAGGAGATTTTAGAACATAGCCAAAAATAACAGCAGGATTTAATGTTGGATTACTTACATATCTTACGTCTCCTCCACCTGGAGCCCACGTATCATATACTCCGCCGATGAACATAGCTTTTATAACAAGAAGTAATGATCCAATTCCCAATAGAATCAAATGTATTCCTAAGATTGTTGTCATTTTATTCTTGTCTCGCCAATCATATCCAAAGAATGGGAATGATTCCTCTAAAGTATCAGGACCAATAATTGAATGGTATATACCTCCAAATCCTAATACCGCCGATGAAATTAAATGTAATACACCTACTACAAAATAAGGATAAGTATCAATAATCTCACCGCCTGGACCAACACCCCATCCTAATGTTGCTAAATGAGGTAATAAAATGAATCCTTGTTCATATAATGGCTTTTCTGGTATGAAGTGAGCTACTTCAAATAATGTCATAGCTCCAGTCCAAAATACCATGATACCTGCATGTGCTACGTGAGCACCTAATAGTTTACCAGATACATTTATTAATCGAGCATTACCGGACCACCAAGCAAAACCAGTAGATTCAATATTTTTACCAGCTGTTGCTAAATTATTATTAAAGGGCGTTTCCACGTGGTAGAACCTCCTCAGGGAATATAAAGTTTTCATGAGGCTGATCTTGAGCAGCCATCCAAGAACGTATACCTTCGTTTAGTAAAATGTTCTTAGTATAAAATGTTTCAAATTCGGGATCTTCAGCCGCTCTAAGCTCTTGAGATACGAAGTCATATGCACGTAAATTTAGAGCTAAACCAACTATACCAATAGAGCTAGTCCATAAACCAGTTACTGGTACAAAAAGCATAAAGAAGTGTAGCCAACGCTTATTTGAGAAAGCAACTCCAAAAATTTGAGACCAAAAACGGTTTGCTGTTACCATTGAATAAGTTTCTTCTGATTGAGTTGGAGCAAAAGCTCTAAATGTATCAGCTGCATCACCATCTTCAAATAGTGTATTTTCAACCGTTGCGCCATGGATTGCACATAATAATGCACCACCAAGTATACCAGCTACTCCCATCATATGGAATGGGTTTAGAGTCCAGTTATGGAAACCTTGTAAGAATAATAAGAATCTGAAGATTGCTGCTACACCAAAACTAGGTGCAAAGAACCAGCTAGCTTGTCCTAACGGATACATTAGGAAAACAGATACAAATACAGAAATTGGCCCTGAAAAAGCAATAGCGTTGTATGGTCTTAAACCTACAAGTCTAGCAATTTCAAATTGTCTTAGACAAAATCCAATTAATCCAAAAGCTCCATGTAAAGCTATAAAAGTCCAAAGACCACCTATTTGGCACCAGCGAGTAAAATCGCCTTGTGCTTCTGGTCCCCATAATAATAGTAAGGAATGTCCCATACTGTTTGCAGGTGTTGAAACGGCTGCTGTTAAAAAGTTACAACCTTCCAAGTAAGAGCTAGCCAATCCATGAGTATACCAAGAAGTAACGAAAGTTGTACCAGTAAACCATCCACCTAATGCTAAATAAGAGCATGGGAATAATAGAAGTCCAGACCAGCCTACGAATACAAATCGATCTCTTTTTAACCAGTCATCAATAAGATCAAACCAGCCACGGCTTTTTTCTTGTCCAATTGCTATGGTCATAATTTATTATTTATAATCTTTAAATCAGATATTCTAAGTAAAAAATAATATAAATTAATTATTAAATAATTAATTTATCAATTTACTTTTCTTTTCGGTTTATAGTTAATATTATACATGTAATTCTTATTAATTTCACTTTTTTAATATATTATTAAGATTGTATAAGATCTCTGTAAGTTAATTAACTATTTTATTTTTTGAATCTATTATTTTAAGTCAAATTTTTTATTTAATAATCATAAGCTAATATATGAATGATATACATTGATTTGCAAATATTTAACTCACCGAGCTATTTATCAGTAGCTAAATTTTTTATTAATTTATTTTAAAATAAGTTAAATAGCTTTAATTTCTTATTTATTAATTTAAGCTTTTATTTAATTTAAATTCGTATTTCTTAAAAATATATTTTTAAATTATAAATCATTTAGCTCATTAAAAGAAAATTGAAAGAGCATTTTTTTAACTTAAATTATTTAACAAGCCGCTTGTGAATAAAATTGAAATAAAAAACTTGTAGAAAGAATAACAATATTCTCCTGGATAGATCTTATTAGATTAGAATTGATAACCACAAAATAAGAATGAAGTATAAAATTTATTATATTTTTCAACTAAAGAATCATTTTCTTTGATTTCATGCGATTATATGTTTTTATCCTAAAATTAATATTTTTATAAAGTTAGATGAAGAAAATGTTATAATAGTTTATATATAAAATTTTAAAAAATCTAATTTAAAATTTTAAATATTTTAGTTCTAATATGAATAATATTTATTTTTAAATTAATTTTCAGCTTAAATTTTAAGAAAAACTCCAAATAATATGCAAAAAGAAAAAATCTTAGTAATTGATGATGAAGCTAGTATTCGAAGGATATTAGAAACTCGTTTATCAATTATTGGTTATGATGTTATAAGCGCAGCAGATGGTGAAGAAGCACTATCTATATTTAAGCGAGAACATCCTAATTTAGTGGTGCTAGACTTAATGATGCCTAAGTTAGATGGTTATGGTGTTTGTCAAGAACTACGTAAAGAATCTGATGTTCCTATAATAATGCTAACTGCATTGAGTGATGTTTCTGATCGCATTACAGGTTTAGAATTAGGAGCAGATGATTATATTGTTAAGCCATTTTCACCGAAAGAGTTAGAGGCAAGAATTCGTTCTGTATTAAGACGCGTTGATAAAGCAAGCTCAAATAATAATTTACCAAACTCTGGCATTATTAATATAGGTTTTTTAAAGATAGATGTTAATAAGCATCAAGTATATAAGAATAATGAAAGAGTTCGATTAACTGGTATGGAGTTTAGTCTTCTAGAACTTTTGATTAGTAAAGCAGGACAACCTTTTTCGAGAGCTACAATCTTACAAGAAGTATGGGGATATACTGCTGAACGTCAAGTAGATACGAGAGTAGTTGACGTTCATATTTCCAGGTTAAGAGCTAAATTGGAAGATGATCCTAGTAATCCAGATTTAATTTTAACTGCTAGAGGAACCGGTTACTTATTTCAAAGACTAAATGACTCGATTGTTTAATCTACTGTAAATATAATAGAACATACAAAATCAAATAAAAACATTGACATTTATCGTAGAAGAATTTATTCTATGAACTATCTTAAACAATAAAGATCTTGGATACCATGGAGAGTTTGATCCTGGCTCAGGATGAACGCTGGCGGTATGCTTAACACATGCAAGTCGTACGAAAGCTTCGGCTTTAGTGGCGGACGGGTGAGTAACGCGTGAGAATCTGCCTTTGGGAGGGGAATAACAATTAGAAATGACTGCTAATGCCCCATATGCCGTAAGGTGAAATAGTTTTCTGCCCGAAGAAGAGCTCGCGTCTGATTAGCTAGTTGGTAAGGTAACGGCTTACCAAGGCGACGATCAGTAGTTGGTCTGAGAGGATGGCCAGCCACACTGGGACTGAGACACGGCCCAGACTCCTACGGGAGGCAGCAGTGGGGAATTTTCCGCAATGGGCGAAAGCCTGACGGAGCAATACCGCGTGAGGGAAGACAGCCCGTGGGTTGTAAACCTCTTTTCTCAGGAAAGAAGTTCTGACGGTACCTGAGGAATAAGCATCGGCTAACTCCGTGCCAGCAGCCGCGGTAATACGGGGGATGCAAGCGTTATCCGGAATCACTGGGCGTAAAGCGTCTGTAGGTTGTTCAGTAAGTCTGCTGTTAAATACTAGGGCTTAACCCTGGAAAAGCAGTGGAAACTACTAGACTTGAGTATGGTAGGGGTAGAGGGAATTCCCAGTGTAGCGGTGAAATGCGTAGATATTGGGAAGAACACCAGTGGCGAAAGCGCTCTACTAGGCCATTACTGACACTGAGAGACGAAAGCTAAGGGAGCAAATAGGATTAGATACCCTAGTAGTCTTAGCCGTAAACGATGGATACTAGATGTTGCGTGTATTATGCATGCAGTGTCGTAGCTAACGCGTTAAGTATCCCGCCTGGGGAGTATGCTCGCAAGAGTGAAACTCAAAGGAATTGACGGGGGCCCGCACAAGCGGTGGAGCATGTGGTTTAATTCGATGCAACACGAAGAACCTTACCAGAACTTGACATATCATGAATCCCTTGTAATTGAGGGAGTGTCTTCGGAAACATGAATACAGGTGGTGCATGGCTGTCGTCAGCTCGTGTCGTGAGATGTTGGGTTAAGTCCCGCAACGAGCGCAACCCTTGTTTTTAGTTGCCATCATTAAGTTGGGCACTCTAAAAAGACTGCCGGTGACAAACCGGAGGAAGGTGGGGATGACGTCAAGTCAGCATGCCCCTTACGTTCTGGGCTACACACGTGCTACAATGGCTAAAACAAAGAGTTGCAAGTCTGCRAAGATAAGCTAATCTCATAAATTTAGTCTCAGTTCAGATTGTAGGCTGAAACTCGCCTACATGAAGGTGGAATCGCTAGTAATCGCCGGTCAGCTATACGGTGGTGAATTCGTTCCCGGGCCTTGTACACACCGCCCGTCACACCATGGGAGCTGGCCACGCCCAAAGTCATTACTCCAACCGCAAGGAGGGGGGTGCCTAAGGCAGGGCTAGTGACTGGGGTGAAGTCGTAACAAGGTAGCCGTACTGGAAGGTGCGGCTGGATCACCTCCTTAAAAAATAGGGCTATTAGCTCAGCTGGTTAGAGCATACCCCTGATAAGGGTAAGGTCTCTGGTTCAAGTCCAGAATAGCCCAAACAATAATAGAAATAGTTAATTTCAAGTGAATAAGAGCTTATGGTGGATACCTTGGTATCTAGAAGCGATGAAGGGCGTGACTACCGACGAAACACTACGGGGAGCTGGAAGTAAGTATTGAGCCGTAGATTCCCGAATGAGGAAACTCTATAAACTTCTTTCTGAATCTATAGGAAAGAAAGAGCAAACCTAGCGAACTGAAACATCTTAGTAGCTAGAGGAAAAGAAAGCAAAAGCGATTCTCTTAGTAGCGGCGAGCGAAAGGGGAACAGCCTAAACCAACTAGTTCTTAGTTGGGGTTGTGGGGCAACGTTATGTATTATAAAGGTTAGATGAATTAGTTGGAATGCTAAACTATAAAAAGTGAAAGTCTTGTAATCGAAAACCAAAGTAAGCTAGTTGTACCCCGAGTAATATGGGACACGTGAAACCCCGTATGAATCAGCGAGGACCACCTCGTAAGGCTAAATATTCCTAGATAACCGATAGTGAAACAGTACCGTGAGGGAAAGGTGAAAAGAACCCCGTGAGGGGAGTGAAATAGAACATGAAACCATAAGCTTACAAGCAGTGGGAGGACGACTAAACGTCTGACCTCGTGCCTGTTGAAGAATGAGCCGGCGACTTATAGGTAGTGGCAGGTTAAGATATGCGTATCGGAGCCATAGCGAAAGCGAGTCTGATAAGGGCGTTAGTCACTATTTATAGACCCGAACCCGGATGATCTAGTCATGGCCAGGATGAAGCTTAGGTAACACTGAGTGGAGGTCCGAACCGACTGATGTTGAAAAATCAGCGGATGAGTTGTGATTAGGGGTGAAATGCCAATCGAATCCGGAGCTAGCTGGTTCTCCCCGAAATGCGTTGAGGCGCAGCGGTTAAATTTAAGCTTGGGGGTAAAGCACTGTTTCGGTGCGGGCTGCGAAAGCGGTACCAAATCGATGCAAACTCTGAATACTGAGTGTACATTTAACCAGTGAGACAGTGGGGGATAAGCTTCATTGTCAAGAGGGAAACAGCCCAGACCACCAGCTAAGGCCCCTAAATAATTGCTAAGTGATAAAGGAGGTGGGAATGCATAGACAACCAGGAGGTTTGCTTAGAAGCAGCAACCCTTTAAAGAGTGCGTAATAGCTCACTGGTCAAGTGATCCTGCGCCGAAAATGAACGGGACTAAGTAATTTGCCGAAGCTGTGGGATAATTTATCGGTAGGGGAGCGTTCTGCATTAGATTGAAGCATTAGCGTAAGCGGGTGTGGACGAAGCAGAAGTGAGAATGTCGGCTTGAGTAGCGAAAACATTGGTGAGAATCCAATGCCCCGAAAACCTAAGGTTTCCTCTGGAAGGTTCGTCCGCGGAGGGTGAGTCAGGACCTAAGGCGAGGCTGAAAAGCGTAGTCGATGGATAACGAGTTAATATTCTCGTACCGTTTATTATTGATATCGAAGGACGGAGAAGGCTAGGCTAGCCGAATTTTGGTTATCGGTTTAAACTTTCAAGGTGTTGATAAACGGTGAAAACGTTTTGAGCTAAGAAGTGAGTACAAAACACTACGGTGTTGAAGTAGTTAACGTCATGCTTCCGAGAAAAGTTCGAAATATCTTAAATAATAAACGCCTGTACCCGAAACCGACACAGGTAGGTAGGTAGAGTATACCAAGGGGCGCGAGATAACTCTCTCTAAGGAACTCGGCAAAATAGCCCCGTAACTTCGGGAGAAGGGGTRCCCTTAATAGGGTTGCAATAACCAGGCCCAAGCGACTGTTTACCAAAAACACAGGTCTCCGCTAAGTCGCAAGATGATGTATGGGGGCTGACGCCTGCCCAGTGCTGGAAGGTTAAAGAAGTTGGTTAGTCTATGACGAAGCTAGCGACTGAAGCCCCAGTGAACGGCGGCCGTAACTATAACGGTCCTAAGGTAGCGAAATTCCTTGTCGGGTAAGTTCCGACCCGCACGAAAGGCGTAACGATTTGGGCGCTGTCTCAGGGAGAGACTCGGCGAAATAGACATGTCTGTGAAGATGCGGACTACCTGCACCTGGACAGAAAGACCCTATGAAGCTTTACTGTAGCTTGAAATTGGGTTCGGACTTTACTTGCGCAGAATAGGTGGGAGGCTGTGATAGTAGTCTTGCGGGATTACTGGAGCCATCAGTGAGATACCACTCTAGCAAAGTTAGAATTCTAACCTTAATTGCCGTTAGCCGGCTAAGGGACAGTTTCTGGTGGGCAGTTTGACTGGGGCGGTCGCCTCCTAAAAGGTAACGGAGGCGTGCAAAGGTTCCCTCAGGCTGGTCGGAAATCAGTCGTAGAGTGTAAAGGTATAAGGGAGCTTGACTGCAAGACCTACAAGTCGAGCAGAGACGAAAGTCGGCCTTAGTGATCCGGCAGTACCGAGTGGAAGGGCTGTCGCTCAACGGATAAAAGTTACTCTAGGGATAACAGGCTGATCTCCCCCAAGAGTTCACATCGACGGGGAGGTTTGGCACCTCGATGTCGGCTCATCGCATCCTGGGGCGGTAGTACGTCCCAAGGGTTGGGCTGTTCGCCCATGAAAGCGGTACGCGAGCTGGGTTCAGAACGTCGTGAGACAGTTCGGTCCATATCCGGTGTAGGCGTTAGAGTATTGAGAGGAGTTCTCCTTAGTACGAGAGGACCGGGAGAGACGCACCTCTGGTGTACCAGTTATCGTGCCAACGGTAAACGCTGGGTAGCCAAGTGCGGATGGGATAACCGCTGAAAGCATCTAAGTGGGAAGCCCACCTCAAGATGAGTACTCTTACCATTTTAAATGGATAAGATCACGGCAAGACTAGCCGTTTGATAGGCATCAAGTGTAAGTATAGTAATATATTCAGCTGAGATGTACTAACAGATCGAAGACTTGATTAACTATTTTAAATATATGTCTTAGTGTTTATAGCATAATGGAACCACGCTGATCCATCTCGAACTCAGTTGTGAAACGTTATAGCGGCGATGATACTGAAAAGGGGGCTTTTTGGGAAAGTAGCTCAATGCTAAGACTAAAATAAAACTACTATGATAACTATTAATAATAAATCTAATAAAGAAGTAGTTATTTGATTACAATATTGTTTAGTATTTATGATATTATTATTTCTATTTTTTAAATATATAGCTTGTGAGAAACTATTTATTTCATGATATATTTCTAAAAATAAAAAAATAATAATTCGGTTTAATAAAGTTTTTATAAAATTAGTATTTTTAAATAATTTTATTTTTTTTATATCTCTATTATTAAGTGAATATAATAATAATAATAATTTTTTTTCAACTATACTTAAAAAATCTAATCCAATTTTAATAATAAATATTACTCTATCAAATTGTTTCATATTACTATATAAATCTTTAGATAGTTCTTCTTTAGAGCTTGTATAGTTCAAAATTTTATTAAAAATTAATAAACTGATAAAAGATAGTACAATTGAATTAGTGTGCATCCATCCAATTGATATATATTGATTTGTATAAAAAAATTTATTTAATAGTAGAGAACTATATATTATAATACCACTTAAAATTAGTTTAACTAATTCTTGATAATAGTTTTTATTTCTATATCCTAGGCTAATAGATAATATTATTGCAATATAAAAAATACTAATACTAAATTCATGACATGTGATTAATAAACAATATAAAAAAATGAATTTTAATTTTACATAGTGTGGTAATTTATGTAGCCAACTTTGTGGTTTATATATATAGCTTTTATATTTAATAATGGATGCGTAATGCATATTTAGTCTTTTTCCTATACTTTTTATTATTTTCTATTTATTTTTTATTAATTTTTAAGAATTGTAGCTAGACTTTTTATAATCAATACTGTAGTATTAAATTAAAATAGTTGCAAGACTTCAGGGTAGATGGCGAAATTGGTATACGCATCACACTCAAAATGTGACAACGCAAGTTTTGAGGGTTCGATTCCCTCTCTACCCATTTATATTATATACTTATTGTGTTTTATATAGACTGTATTTTTTATTATCTTTAAATTATGTTAAACTCTTAATATATTGTTTTTATGTTTAAAATTAGAAGATTATTTTATGACTTTACTTGTTATTGGAGCTACTGGCACTTTAGGGCGTCAGATTGTTAGAAAAGCTTTACAAGAAGGATATCAAGTTAGATGTTGTATGTTTATATCAATATTTAATGCATATAAAAAAATAAATTACATTATAAAGTATTATTCTGAACATTGTACTAAATTGTTATCTATTAAATTGCTAAAACTTTCTTGAAATAATCTAATAGCTTAAAATTGAAAATTATAATCTATATAGGTATATTATTGTGTAAAATCTTTATACATAGAAACTATAAAAAATTATTTTTTACTTATAGTTTTATTTAAAAAAATCATATTTTTATTAATTTTAGTTCGCAGTGTTAGGCAGTCTGCTTTTTTAAAAGAATGGGGTGCTCAGTTAATTTATGGTGATTTAACCATTGCTGAAACAATACCACCTGCTTTATGTGGTGTAACAGCTGTAATTGATGCTTCTACAGCTCGTCCATTTGATTCTTATCCTACTGAATTCGTGGATATGTTAGGCAAACAAAATTTATTAAAAGCCGTTGAAGTAGCTCATATTGATCGCTTTGTTTTTTTCTCATTAGTAAATGCACATTTTTATAAAAACGTACCTTTAATAAATTATAAAATAAAAATGGAAGAATATATAAAAGCTTCTAAAGTTAATTATACTATTTTTAGGCTTGCAGGTTTTTATCAAGGTTTAATTAATCAATATTGCGTTCCCATTTTAGATCAGCAGCCAATATGGTTAACTGCTGATTCTGCTCCAGTTGGTTATATGGATACACAAGATGTTGCAAAATTTGTAATCAAAAGCTTATCTATGCCATTAGCTGAAAAGCAATCTTTTGATTTAACTGGAAATTATGCTTGGAATTCTAAAGAAATAGTTAATTTATGTGAAGTATTGTCAGGTCAGAAAGCAAAGATTAAGCGTATACCTATTTTACTATTAAGTACATTACGTAAATTTACTAGTTTATTTGAATGGACTTATAATATTTCTGATAGATTAGCATTTGCAGAAGTTCTGGCAAGTGGAAAGCAATTTATTGCTCCTATGTCTCAAACTTATGAGTTTTTTAATATTGATAGTAAAGAAATGGTAACTTTAGAAAAATATTTACAAGATTATTTCAATAAGATTTTGAAAAAAATAAAAGACTTAAATTATGATCAGCGTCAAAAACGTAATGATATTAAATTTTAACTACCTTCGTTCTTCTACTTAACATAATAATTAAGCAGAAGAACGAAGGTAGTTACTCTATATTACCAACCTTTAGCAGATTGTGATAAAATATAGTTTGCTACGTCTTCTATATCATTGTCTGCTAGTCTACCTCCAAAAGAAGGCATTGCATTTTTACCATTATTTACTTGAGTTGTAATTGCAGCAACGCTATTCATTCCATTAGCTTCTAAAGCATCTTTACGTAAAGTTTTTTCTGGAATAATTACGTTATTACCACCAGCATGGCATGCAGAACAGTTTGCTGTGAAAATTTGCTCACCGTGTTCGATATCTGCAGCTAAGCTTGGCATAGAAATTACAGACGCATTCATTAGAATTATGCTCATAAAAATTGCAATGAATTTTTTCATAGAAAACTCTCCTGGTTTTATTGAGGTATTTTTTATCAGTTTAAATTATTATAATTAATTAATAAAATAATGATTTGTTGATCCGATTAAATAATTTATCGTAATTATAATTAGAAATATAATTTTTTGTTAATTATTAAATCTATAAAGATCTTCCAATCTATAATAGATTTATTAATCTTCAAACTTTTAAATTAAAAAGAAGCTATTCTTAATAATATATTTTACCACCACCCCATTTTTCAGATGCAATTTTTGGTTGTAATAATATATGGCCAGCTATTGCGAATAGATCATCATCGCTTAAGCTTCTCATTTTTGGGAATATATCTGCACTTTTAATACTAGGATGTATTTCAGCTATTGATTCAGAGCCATCATAAGTAGTAGGATCCTTCATATAGTCTACCAAAGATTCAATATTATTACGTGAAGGTGTAGCTAGTGATAATGATTCTGTATCTAAACCAATATTAGGGTTAGTTTTTGTGATTCCTCCGTTATGGCATATCGCACATGAACCATTAAATAATCTTTTACCGCGTTTAACTTGTTCTAGTGTTAACGTTACAGTTTTTCCTGAAGATTCTAAAGGTACAGTTCTAGTAGCTTCATCTAAATCTACAGCTATACTACTATTGATATTAAATGTAAATGCAAATACTGTAAGTATTAAAGATAGCCAAAATGATTTTTTTAGCATATATAGTTCTCCTTAAAAATTAATATATACTAACTCTAAAATTGAGTAAAATAATTATAATGTTGACTTTTATAAGTTAGTCTCATATTACTATATAGTATGACAAAAAAAGCTAAATATAAGCTATATATGCTTTTATTTATTTGCTTTTAAGATTTTATCATTTTGGTAGCTGATAAAAAATTACTTATGTCTATATTAATAATGATATATGAAAATATGTAAATTAGTTTGTTTATTGAATAAAGTTTACATGTGGGTAAAAAAATGCAATATTTCTTAATATCTAAAAAATTATTTTGAAGATGCATTTTAAAACAATAGGCTGAATTAACTTATTAGCCTTTGTAATATACAGTAAATTTAAGTAATAGATTAATATGTAAATAACTATATTCAGTATTAAAAGTTTTAATATTGTTTTATACTTAATTACTGCGTATCTTTATATAATTTATGATTATAATTATAACAAGGATTTTAATTACTATTTTATATAGCATAACGAATTCTTATCTTAAAAATTCTCTTTTATCTTGCTACGTACTTAGTCTACCACTTATTATATGTCAACTAGAGGTATAATTCAAATTTTATACATCTTAAAAGTTGCATATTTTAAACTACAAGTATTATCTAAATTATAATTTGTAGCTTAATCTTATTGATTAATAAAAACTTGTACATTTTACCTCGTTTTTCTATAAATTATAATTAATTTTACTCATTTATTTTACATTGAAGTTGCTAAACTAACTTATTCTTTATTTATTTAATAATTAATCTTATTAGATTATAATTTTAAAAATCTTACTCAACTAACTCTTGTAATTTTTTAATTGTACTTTGATTAGTACATGCTAAAGGAATACTATTCTCAATTGATGAAATAATATCTTTTGTTTCTAAATATCGTTATTCAAATTTAAATTTGAAGTCTAATGGCTTTATGTAAAATTTAATTTTGTAAAGCAATTTATTTTAATATTTATTGTAATATAAGTTTTATATTAAAAGTTACTATCAAGAGTATTGTTCTTATATCAATTAATTAGTCATATGTTTCATATAATTTATTAAATTAATAATTTGAATTATAGCTATCGATTCAATATATAGATTTTATTTTTTTATATTAATTCTATTAAAATTTTAGCTTATTAATTAATTACATAACTTACCTCTATTTTCACTGTAGGCTAGGTACATTGCTTCCATTATCAGTTGTTCAATCTCAGCACCAGAATATTGATTACTTATATCACTTAAATATTTTATATCATAATTTTTATAAGTATTAGGCCTTATTTTTTTTAATAAAATTTCAAATATACTTTGCCTTTCTTGTTTAGACGGTAAATCAACAAAAAAAATTTCGTCAAATCGACCTTTTCTAATTAATTCTGTTGGCAATAAATCTAAGTTATTTGCTGTTGCTATTATAAATACTTTACTTTGTTTTTCTGATAACCATGTAGTTAGTGTACTAAAAACACGTCCTGTAGTTCCACTATCAGATTGGCTATAAATTCCTGTAAATGCTTTATCTATTTCATCTATCCAAATTATGCAAGGAGCCATTGCTTCCGCTATTTGAATCATTTGTCTAATTTTTAGTTCGGATTCACCTACTAATCCTCCAAATAATTTTCCTACATCTAATTTCAGTAACGGCATTTTCCATTCATTAGCTATCGCTTTAGCGGTTAAAGTTTTACCAGTACCTTGTACTCCTACTAACAATAAACCTTTAGGAGTACTTAGTCCATATAGTTCTGCTTTTTTTGAAAAAGATTCACTTCTTATACTAAGCCATTTTTTTAAATTATTTAAGCCACCAATAGTCGATAGTTTTTCTGCACTATAATAAAATTCTAATATTTGTGTTTTATTAATTACTTGTTTCTTTTCTTCTAAAATAATATTAATATAATTAGATTTTATATCATTATATTCGACTAATATTCTTGCAAAGATGCGGCGAATTTTTTCTAATGATAAACCTTGACAAGAACTAACAATTTTATCAATTAGTTCCGTACTTAAATTTTTATTAGTTAAGTTAATTAAATTAATGAGTTCCCCTCTTATTTCATCTTCTGAAGGTAATGGAAAATTTATTATTGTGATAGACTCTTCTAAGCCAGTAGGTATTTTAACTGAGCTTGCAGTTATTATAATATATTTATTATAGGTCATTAGTATAATTATTTTTGTAATGCCTATACGAAATTGATTATACAAAATAGCTTGTTATCAATTTCATATAAATGTAATAAGTTTGTATTTTAATTAATTAGTTAGGTTGATTGATTACGCACTTAAATGAATATATAATGAAATTTTTGAATTTGCGATTACGAAACTTTTCAATAATAATCTAATATACTTATACTAAATATTAAAATTGAATAATCGACTAATATAGAAAAAACTTACAGATTATTCAATAAGTCACTTTATTTGATCCTTTTATGAAAAAGCTATACGTTAAATTATAATTTAATATAGCTTCTCTTTTTGATTGCCTTTAAGATAGATACTTCGTTTAATTTTTTATAAGTTGTATCAATTATGATTTAATTTTTTTATAAATCTTATCTAATTTATTTTATAATAGTTTATTAATATTTTTATGTTTTATAGCTTAATATATAAAAGTTCTCATAAATAACTTATGGAACTTGATTAAGAATTATATTCGTTGAAAATTATACTTAACTTAAATTGATAAGATATATTTTTAATTTTTCTTGTTATTGAAATATCACTTAAAAAATTATCAAAATCTTTTAAAATGAAAATGGCTGGTGAATTATTGCATTGATAAATTAAGAAAACAAGAATCTCAATTAAAGTCCACTACATTATGGCTTTCGTTTAATATAGATAAATAATTTTTATTTTTAATATACATTTAATTTAACTTATATAAAGATTCGTATATAAAAATTTTATTTTTTACGGCTCTAATAATTTTATTATTATATAATATATTCAACAATTTTTTAATGATTTTTTTTATAAAATAACTAAAGATTATTATTACTATTATTACTGTTTTTCATTATTACTAAATTAATATTATATGAGAAAAATTTATCTATTAATAGTATTGTTTTTTAGAGTATAACTAATATTTTTTATTACCCAATTAATAACTACTCATTAATGAAATTAATTTTATGATTCTTTTAACCTTACTATATCCATATATATAATTTTAAGATTATTGATGGCTATTAGGATTGATATTCTGATTATTTATCAATTTCTATTTAGAAATTTTGAAAGACAATTTTTCTCTCCTAAGTTATAGTTATTAGAAAATCTAAAAAATATTACTTATCTATATTGTATTGAAAAAAACTAAATTTTTAGTCTAAATTGATTTTCTTCATAGCATTTTCAATATAATTAAATAATTTAATAAAGTATTATTTTAATAATTAAGATTAATATCTACTTTTATCGCAAAAATCTAATTATATAACCTTTAATTTATCTAAAAACTTACTTTAATATACTTTATATAAAATTCATGTAAAACTTTATAAAGTATGAATTATTTTATGATCGTGAATTTTTATTATAATAATTGATAATTAATTTACTATTCACTTTCAATGTATTATTGATTTTTTCCATTTTTATCTTTTTATAAGTAATAATTTCAAGGTTCTTATAATTTATGAATTTTTAACTCAAGTGACTGAAGATTTGTTGTATTATAAATGAAATCTGAATCACTTACCTTCAGCAAATTCTAAGGCTTTTAAAGGATACTTAAATGAGCATATATTATTTGCTTTTATAATTAAACTGTCAGTATTTAGATTTCTAATTTGAAGCTTATAATTACTGTATTAAAAATCGTAACTATAATTACGTAAAGTGGCTTAATATTTTGCAATTTATAATCATTATATCTAAGTTTATTTTATGTAATTAATTTTTAATTGGTATTTTTATTCGTATGATTTATTATCATCAATTTTTCATTATTGAAAATATATTATTTGATTAAATTACTTATTAATATAACTATAACTTACTACGAATACCAACTCCTTTATCATTAGGATTATTATAATAACCTCTAATAAAATCCCAAGTATTAAAAGTCCAATTAGATTTTTCTTTTAATAATTCTAATATATTGTATTGCAATCTTTCTTCCTCAGATGTCGTAATATATATAATAGAATGCCGAGATTTTAATAAAGTATTTAGTTCTTTTAGAAAATTCATTATAGAATAAAAATTAATAAAAAATATGATATATTATTTTATATACTAAGTAAAATCAGATATCAAGTTATTTGATTTACAGGTTAAATTTTTATAAATATATATAAGCGGGTAACGCGATTCGAACGCGCGACATCAACCTTGGCAAGGTTGCGCTCTACCACTGAGCTATACCCGCTAAACTTTTTTGATTGTTAATTTATATTTTATAACCTTCTTAACTATATGTCAATATTAGATAATATCAATATTATTACAAACTATGATAAAATTCACTATATTAAAGTATGAAAAATAGTTGATGAAAAAATAAAAGTTTTATATAATGGTGGATACTAGGTTAAAATATATTTTGCCTTAAAATATTATTAACTATTAGAATAAAAATATACATACAGTAAAAGTTTTTATACTATTTTTTTTATTAAAATGATATTATGGCTAAAAAAATTGTTGCAGTTATTAAATTAGCACTTTCAGCTGGAAAAGCGACACCAGCTCCTCCTGTAGGCCCTGCTCTTGGTCAGCATGGTGTAAATATTGTTATGTTTTGTAAAGATTATAATGCGAGAACTAGCGATAAAGTAGGATTTATTATTCCTGTTGAAATTTCAGTCTATGAAGATAGAAGTTTTACTTTCGTTTTAAAAACTCCCCCAGCTTCAGTATTACTTGCAAAAGCCGCGGGAATTGATAGAGGATCAGGTAAACCCAATTCTAAAAAAGTTGGTTCAATTACTCAAGCTCAATTACAAGAAATTGCTTTAACTAAATTACCTGATTTAAATACTCAGGATGTTAAGCAAGCTATGAAAATTATTGAAGGTACTGCTAGAAACATGGGTATATTAGTTAAATAAATAAAAATTTATTTATTCAATAATCAGTTCAAATAAAATCTAAATTTTTAATTATAAAATATAGGAAAATAATTCGATGAGTAAAAGTTCCAAAAGAATGAATAATTTATATCAACAAGTAGAAAGTAAAACTTATAGTGCTAAAGAAGCAATAGCTTTAATGCAGGAAACTGCAACTGCTAAATTTGTGGAAACTGTAGAGGCTCATATAGTTTTAGGTATAGATCCAAAATATGCTGATCAACAATTACGTTCTACTGTGATATTGCCTAAAGGTACAGGTAAAAGCATCAGAGTAGCAGTAATTGCTAAAGGAGAAAAAATCAATGAAGCTTTAAAGGCTGGAGCAGATATAGCCGGAGCTGAAGAATTAATTGAAGAAATTGCAAAAGGTCGTATGGATTTCGATAGGTTAATTGCTACACCGGATGTTATGCCATTAATTGCTAAATTAGGTAGAGTTTTGGGTCCTAGAGGATTAATGCCATCACCTAAAGCCGGAACAGTAAGTTTAGATTTAACAACTACTGTTGGTGAATTTAAATCAGGTAAAGTAGAATATAGAGTTGATAAGACAGGAATTATTCATATACCATTCGGTAAGGTAAATTTTTCTACAGATGATTTATTAGTTAATTTAGAAGCCATACAAGAATCAATAAATAAAAATCGTCCTAGCGGAGCTAAAGGCAAATATTGGAAAACAATGTTTGTTTGTAGTACTATGGGTCCTTCGATTGAAGTAGATTTAAATACTTTTAAAGTATCTCCTTAACTATTTTCAATAATTAAAATCAAAGGTGATGCCTATTATTTAGGCATCACCTTTGATTTTAATTATTTAAGATGATACTGAAAGTGAGAAGCGTTTTTTCTTTCTTCTTAATTTAATTACACGACGTCCTGTAGGAGTTTTCATTCTTGCACGAAAACCTGAATTACGGATTTTTTTTCTACGTGTACCTCTAAGTGTTCTTTTAGTCATAAAACTCCGTTAGTATTAATAATAATTTATTAACCTATAAAATTTTTATGCAGCTTCAGCTAATAAGTTTTTAAGATCAGTTTCTTCAACTTGTCCTGTTAAAACATAACCTATTCTTAATTTTATCCAATTTATAAAAGTTGGGTTTGTTGAAATTATTGCTGCTGCTGGTTGCTTAATTTTATCTTTTAATTTAGAAATTTCAGGTTTATCTAAAAATTTAGGATTTAAAACTAGCCAAAAATCGATAGGTTTTTGAATTGTAGAATAATAATAAGTTTTTTCTCTTAGTACTTCTTCTATAGGCTCTTCTTCTAGGAAAAATTTTTGACTAGCAACTGCAAAATAGTATTTAGGCATTTTTATTATTTATTTATATATACTGCTAGGATATTAACTTTTATATACAAAATTTATATTGATTCTAAAAAATTATTTTTTTCCCTAAGTAATCTTTAATTGGATTAATAAAGTATATTACTGAATATCTTTTTAATGTAAGTTCAATTATAGAAGTATAAGCTGAATATTATAATAAAAAATAGGCTATTGTCAAGTATAAACTCAATACCTGATTTGGCGATATATAATAGTTTATTGTTTTTTAATATAAAAAAATTATATATTATAATATTCTAGTCTAATAAGTTTAAGGAGAGGAAGGGATTCGAACCCTCGGTACGGAATTATTGCCGTACAACAGATTAGCAATCTGCCGCTATCGACCACTCAGCCACCTCTCCTAATAATAACTTTTTGGCTCAGGCGGGATTTGAACCTGCGACCTTGGGCTTATGAGTCCCCTGCTCTAACCACTGAGCTACTAAGCCATAAAATTCTCAATTACCTATATTATATAATAATGAATTTTAGATTACAAATAGTTTATATAAAAAAATAATTGAAGAATTTATTTTCTCGTCAAATTATAGAATTATTAAATAAAAAATTTAGCTATTAAGCTAAATTTTTTATTTAATAATTCTATATAGTAATATACTAAAATATACATTTATTTCATTACAGGCTTAATTGATTGCCTCGTTTATATTGTAAATATGCAGCTACAAAGAGACCAATTAAAGAAACCGGTATTAAACCTAAAATTATCCCAGATAAAAGTACTTCAACCATATAATCACTTAAATTTTTTTTTTAATTTATTTAATATTTATTTTACTATAAAAATTTATAAAAATGTACCTTTAAGTTATAAAAATGTATTAAATAACTTATTTTATCGATACCTACCGATTAATTATACTTGAAAACTTATCTAACTTTACGGTAATCGCTTGAAATAAATAAGTCAGTCTTGATTGATTAAAGAAAGATCTTTATTATTACACTTTTTTTATATTAATATGAGATTAAGATATGCTAATTACTATTATTTATTTATAAATTCAACTATGAAAAGCCTATAAAAAATCACCTTATAAATCAATCAAAATTGTATTCAAGATATAAAAAAGAAATTAGCTAAAATTTTAAATTTTTCATCTGTTTATACTATTTTATTTAATTTTTTTTAAATACTGTCTTATTTTATAATTTCGATATAAAATAGTAATTAATCTATTTATTATAATAAATTGTTCTTTAAATATTGTATATAAATATATTGAATTAATGATTATAATTAAAAAAATCTACTAATTTCAGTTATTTAAAAAGTTTGCAATTTTTATAAATACATTTAACATAGAAAACTTAATAATAAAAACATGCTTATTTTATGATCAATTATTCAAATCATATATTATATAAGACAGAAGAGCTGTTAGAAGTTGCTGATAATCGGTATAAAATAACGGTACAAGTAGCTCAACGTGCAAAACGTAGGAAGTATGAAGATATAGATATTGTAGATGACTATAAAATTAAGCCAGTTATTCGTGCTATTTTGGAAATGGTTGATGAAATAACTCAACCTGAAATTATTGCTGATTAATCTCAAGTTTAATTTTTTTGTAATTAATTTAAATTTTATATATTAATAATTATGGTAATTTCGAAGGATGTTAGTGGAACTGAGCAAACAGGTGCGTTTGCATTGTTAGATAGTTTAGTTCGTCATCAGGTTAAGCATATTTTTGGTTATCCTGGTGGAGCTATATTGCCTATTTATGATGAATTATATCAATGGGAAGAAGTTGGTTTGATTAAACATATCTTAGTTCGTCATGAACAAGGTGCATCTCATGCTGCTGATGGTTATGCTCGTGCTACAGGTGAAGTTGGAGTTTGTTTTGCAACTTCTGGTCCTGGAGCTACTAATTTAGTCTCAGGTATTGCTACTGCCCAAATGGATTCTATTCCTATGGTTATAGTAACTGGTCAAGTGGGAAGAGCTTTTATCGGAACAGATGCGTTTCAAGAAGTTGATATATTTGGTATAACTTTACCAATTGTAAAACATTCTTACGTAGTACGAGATGCAAGAGATATGTCTCGAATTGTAGCCGAAGCCTTTTATATAGCAAAAAATGGTCGTCCTGGTCCTGTTTTAATTGATGTTCCTAAAGATGTCGGCTTAGAAAAATGTATTTATCAGCCTATTAATCCAGGTGATGTTCATTTACCAGGATTTAGAATGCCAAAAACTATTAGTTCTCGTCAAATTATGCAAGCAGTTCGCTTGATTCAAGATTCTAATCAGCCGTTATTGTATGTGGGTGGTGGAGCTATTACTTCAAATTCTCATAATTTGATTCTAGAATTAGCGAATTATTTGCAGGCTCCAGTAACTACTACTTTAATGGGAAAAGGTGTTATTGATGAAAATCATAAATTAGCTCTTGGAATGTTAGGAATGCATGGTACTGCATATGCTAATTTTGCAGTTAGTGAATGTGATTTATTAATAACTTTGGGAGCTCGATTTGATGATAGGGTAACTGGTAAATTAGATGAATTTGCTTGTAATGCGCAAGTAATTCATATTGATATAGATCCTGCAGAAGTTGGTAAGAATAGAATACCGCAAGTTGCAATTGTAGGTGATGTTAAGCAAGTCTTAGAAGAATTATTATCACATTTAAAACAAAATGCTAAATATAATGCAAACCGTACTCAGTCTTGGTTAGAACGTATTGCACGATGGAGACAGGATTATCCATTAATAATTCCAAAAAATGCTAAAACTTTATCACCCCAAGAAATTATTGCAGAAACTAGTAATAGTTTCTCAGATGCATATTTTACTACAGATGTAGGCCAACATCAAATGTGGGCGGCTCAGTTTGTGAAAGCTATGCCTCGTCGATGGATTTCAAGTGCAGGACTAGGTACAATGGGCTACGGTTTACCAGCCGCAATTGGAGCTAAAGTTGCTATGCCAAACGAGTCAGTTATATGTATTACTGGTGATTCTAGTTTTCAGATGAATATACAGGAATTAGGTACCATTGCACAATATAATTTGGATATAAAGATAGTGATTATTAATAATCACTGGCAAGGTATGGTTAGACAGTGGCAGCAAGCTTTTTATGGTGGCCGTTATTCTCATTCACGAATGTCAGAAGGAGCCCCTGACTTTGTTGCTTTAGCTAAAGCGTTTGGTATTCAAGGAATTCAATTAACTGAAAGATCACAAATGAAAGAGTTTTTCAAAGAAATAAATCAATATAAAGGACCTTTACTAATTGACTGTCAAGTTGTTGAAGATGAGAATTGTTATCCTATGGTAGCACCAGGTAAAAGTAATGCCCAAATGATAGGTATAAGTAAACCTAATTCAAAGCAGTTGACTAAAAATGAAGATTAAGATAATTTATATATAATAAGTATTTTATATATACTTATTTGCTTATTGTTTTTATTACCCTTATCAAATATAAATAATTATTATGAGTAACAAAATTACAGATATCGTTGAGCAATTAAAAACTTTAACGTTACTAGAAGCTGCAGAATTAGTAAAACAAATCGAAGAAACTTTTAACGTAGATGCTTCTGCTCCTGCTGCTGGTGCTATGATGATGATGCCTGCAGCATCAAATGCAACAGCAGAACCAGTTGAAGAAAAAACAGAATTTAATGTAACCCTTGAAGCAGTTCCAGCTGATAAGAAAATTGCTGTTTTAAAAGTAGTACGTACTATTACAGGCTTAGGATTAAAAGAGGCGAAAGACTTAGTTGAATCTGCTCCTAAAGCATTAAAAGAAGCTGCTTCTAAAGAAGATTCAGAATCAATTAAAAAACAAATTGAAGAAGCAGGCGGTAAAGTTACAATTAAATAAAGTTTGCACTTTAAGTTTTTGCCTTAATATAAATCACATTAGATAATAAAATATACAGCATATTGTCTAATGTGATAATATATCGATTTTATATTTATTAATTATTTAAATTAAAAAAACCTTAAAAGATTATTATAAGAATTATAATATTCAGTTTATTTTCTCATTTATCGTAATTTATGGATACCAATTTTTTTCTCATATCCTTAGATTTAAAATCTTCCAAGGACCACAACATTTATTTAAAATATGAAAATTTTAATGTTAATAATCAGCTATATACAATTTGTTGTATGAAACAGTATAGTTCACATCTAATTTTAGATTTACTGCAGGCAAATTTATATTTACTAGAGTCTTTAAGTAAAACGCATTGCATATATGTAGCACAAGAGATTATTAAAGCTGAAATATGTTTGTTATCTCAACAAATATATATTCAATCATAATTCGTTATCTATTATAATACAATTAAAGTTTGATTTTATTCTATTAAACTCATGAGTCAACAACTTATATTGGCTGATCTATACAATTTAGCAGCTATTTTAAAATTTTCTTTTATTACTCAAATTATTGTACCAAGTGTAGAATATAAAATAGGAGATATTTATTATGGCATAGCTTATAAAATTTTTCCAAGTATAAATGCAGCTTTTGTATATTTAGATATAAAAAATAATACCTATAAAAGTGGATTTATACATATCAATGATTTAAGTTATTTGAAGAATAGTAAATTTTTAAATACATTAATATATCCGAATAGTAAGATTTCTAATACGTATGAATTGCGTATATTTTAGTTAAATAGTTTTATACCTTATGCCAAAATATATTTTAAATAACTGTTCTCATACATATGATTATAAAAGAAAATATCTATATTTCTTTGCAAATTATAACGCCTATAAAAATTTTATGGGAAGTTATATAATTATTTTAATTAATTTAGATCTTTAAAATTTCATACAATATATTATAAGTAAAAATACATAAATTAATAATTTATGATCTTTCATAAAAAATATAATTTATTGTAATCAATTTATAAGCCAATTGTTATATATTGAATCCAACAGTATGTATATTCTGTATGCGATTGTTCTGATTTTTCTTACATTCTATTTTATGCCAATAACTGCTTAAAGTATTAAATCGTAAGACAAAAATTTTTTTGAAAGTTCTAAAATTTATAAGCTATTACTCATTCGACATGGGATTAATAATTTATAATAGAGGATATATTTTACTATCAATCTTTATAATATATATATACAATTATAACTTACCAACAGAAAATTTTAGTTCAAATTATTAAAGAACCTAATTTTAATAAAGGGCCTAGGTTGACTACAAACCTTGTACTTAAAGGTCGTTATTTGAAATTATTGCCATTTACTAAATCAATTTATATTTCTAGAACTATATCAACATACGAACATAGATCGTTATTGAATGCTTTTGGAAAATTATTACAACCTAGTGGAATAGGGATTATTTTTCTAGAGTTATCTACAACTGTTAATGAGAATATTTTAATTGATGAATTATATGTTTTATTAAAGCAATGGAACTATATTCTGAAAAGATCAATAAATCTTAGTCCTTTTAATTTAATTTATAGAGATGATAATTTGCTAAGTAGAATTATAAGGGATCATGATGCTAATAGTTTCAAGATAATTTATACTGATACTTTGTTAAACTTAAAAAGAATGAAGTTTTTTCTTAAATATTGGCAATGTTTAATCGATTGTAACCCAAGAAAAATTTATTTCTATGAAAATACAGATAAATTGATAGATAGAACTGGAATTTATAAAGCATGGTCTCAACTAAAGAATAATAAAGTTGAACTTTTAACCGGAGGTTATATAATTCTAGAGACCTTTAACGCAATGACCATAATAGATGTTAATTCTGGTGCTTTTAATAACTCTTTAAAAGTTAAGGATAGTATCTTACAAATTAATTTAATGGCAGCTAAAGAGATCGTTTATCAACTCATAATACGGAATATTGCAGGTATAATTTTGATAGACTTTATTGATATGAATAGTCCTAAAGATAAATTGTTATTATTAGAATATTTATATAGTTTATTAATTCATGATAATGCGAAGCCCCAAATTGTTCAATTCTCGGAATTGGGTTTAGTTGAGATTACGAGAAAGCGAATTAGCTTAAATTTGAACTTAAATAACCATGATGATAATATTATAAATCGATTGGGTAATTGGTATAGTAAAACTTTATTTGAATCTAAATTAAATCTCTTATATATTGAAACAATTTTATTAAGTATTATAAATTCAAAGTCGAAAATTTATTTAAGTAAGAATTTAAGTAGAAAAACAGTATATATCAAAAAGTATTCTTTTATTTAATAAAAGATACTTTTATATATAATATAAGTTGTTATTTTTTTACCAAAGATTTTTCTGTTGCATAGACTACTAATTCTTGTTATTCTATCATTATATTAAATAATAAAACAAATTTATATGGGCGGTTAGCTCAGTGGTAGAGCGCCTGCCTTACAAGCAGGTGGTCACTGGTTCAAGTCCAGTACCGCCCAATTTGATAATTTGAATATCGGGGCTCATCGTCTAATGGATCAGGACAGGGACCTTCTAAGTCTCTAATGTAGGTTCGACTCCTACTGAGCCTGTATAAAAATACTTTAATAAATTAATATTAATAGTTTATATTAATTATATAAAAATGATGTATGTTAAACAAAAAAATTGTTTAACATACATCATTTTAAAATTTATAATTTTTTAAGTTTTTCACTTTTATTTTTAACCGAATTTACCAGTTGTAGAAGCTATTACGAAAGCAGCATAAGTTAATATATAGCCAACTGAAAAGTGTGCTAAACCTACTAAACGAGCTTGTACAATTGATAATGCTACGGGTTTATCTTTCCATCTAACGAGGTTAGCTAACGGTGTTCTTTCGTGTGCCCAAGCTAATGTTTCAATTAATTCTTGCCAGTAGCCTCTCCAAGAAATTAAGAACATGAATCCTGTAGCCCAAATTAAATGACCGAATAAGAACATCCATGACCATACTGATAAGCTATTCATACCATATGGGTTATATCCATTAATTAATGGAGATGAATTTAACCATAAATAATCTCTTAACCAACCCATTAAGTATGTAGATGACTCATTAAATTGAGATACGTTACCTTGCCATATAGTTACATGTTTCCAATGCCAGTAGAATGTTACCCATCCTATTGTGTTTAGCATCCAGAATACAGATAAATAGAATGCATCCCAAGCAGATATATCACAAGTACCACCACGACCAGGACCATCGCAAGGGAAGCTATATCCAAAGTCTTTTTTGTCTGGCATTAGTTTTGACCCTCTAGCATCTAATGCACCTTTAACTAAAATTAGAGTTGTAGTATGTAAGCCTAATGCTATAGCATGATGTACTAAAAAGTCACCTGGGCCTATAGTTAGGAATAAAGAGTTTTTACCACTATTGATTGCTTCTAACCATCCAGGAAGCCATAGATTACTACCTGCTTGGCTTGCTATGCTATTTGATGAAGATAATAAAACATCAAAACCATATAGAGCTTTTCCTGAAGTTGCTTGAATCCATTGAGCAAAAACAGGCTCTACAAGTATTTGTTTTTCTGGAGTACCAAAAGCAACAACAACATCATTATGAATGTATAAGCCAAGAGTATGGAAACCTAGGAATAAACTTACCCAGCTTAAATGAGAAATAATAGCTTCTTTATGTTCTAGCATTCGTGCTAAAACGTTATTAGCATTTTTTTCTGGATCATAATCTCTAACAAAGAAAATTGCGCCATGTGCAAATGCACCAACCATTAAGAATCCTGCTATATATTGATGGTGTGTGTATAAAGCAGCTTGTGTAGTGAAATCTTTAGCCATGAAAGCATATGGAGGTAATGCATACATGTGTTGAGCTACTAACGAAGTGATAACTCCTAAGGCAGCTAAAGCTAAACCTAATTGGAAGTGTAACGAGTTTGTTACAGTATCAAATAATCCTTTATGACCCGCTCCTAATCTTCCTCCTGGAGGTTGATGAGCATCAAGTATTTCTTTTAGATTATGTCCAATACCCCAGTTAGTACGATACATATGACCAGCTACGATAAATATTACCGCGATTGCTAAATGGTGATGTGCAATATCAGTTAGCCATAATGATTGTGTTTGAGGATGGAATCCACCTAGGAATGTTAAAATAGCTGTACCTGCACCTTCGCTTGTACCAAATATGTGTTGAGCTGTATCTGGCTTATCAGAATATGCACTCCAATTTCCAGAGAAAAATGGTTCTAAACCAGCTGGGTGAGGAGCTATTTTTGTAAAGTTATCCCAACCAATATGTTGACCCCTAGATTCAGGAATAGCTACATGAACTAAGTGACCAGTCCAAGCTAAAGAGCTAACACCGAATAAACCTGATAAGTGGTGGTTTAATCTAGATTCGTTATTTTTAAACCATGATAAATTTGGTTTAAATCTAGGTTGTAAATGTAACCAACCAGCAAATAAGAAAATCGCTGATATTACTAATAAGAACATTGATCCTGTATATAAATCGTTATTAGTACGCATACCAATTGTATACCACCAATGATAAACTCCTGAATAAGCAATATCAACAGGATAAGTTGCTCCAGCTTTAGTAAATGCTTTAATCGCTGGTTGTCCAAAATGTGGATCCCAGATCGCGTGAGCAATTGGTTTTGTTTTTAATGGATTTAATACCCATTGCTCAAAGTTACCTTGCCACGCTACGTGGAATAGGTTACCTGAAGTCCATAAAAATATAATTGCTAAATGACCAAAGTGTGACGCGAATATTTTTTGATATAAATTCTCTTCTGTCATGCCGTCATGACTTTCAAAGTCATGAGACGTTGCTATACCGTACCAGATCCTTCTAGTAGCAGGATCTTGAGCCAATGCTTGGCTAAATTTAGGAAATTTTGTTGCCATAGTCTTTAATTTATCCTATTCAATATTTATCCTACTGCTATAATTCTTGCTAAGAAGAATGCCCATGTAGTGCCAATACCGCCAACTAGGTAATGAGCTAAACCAACTGCACGACCTTGTGTAATACTTAGTGCACGAGCTTGGATTGCAGGTCCTAATTTTAGCTTGTTGTGAGCCCATACAATTGACTCGATTAATTCTTGCCAATATCCACGTCCGCTAAATAAGAACATTAAGCTGAAAGCCCATACGAAGTGAGCTCCTAAGAAAATTAAACCATAAGCCGATAATGAAGAACCATATGATTGAATTACTTGAGATGCTTGAGCCCATAAGAAGTCTCTTAACCATCCGTTAATCGTAATTGCGCTTTGTGCAAAGTTACCACCTGTAATATGTGATACTGTATTATTACCTGTTACAGATCCCCATACATCTGATTGCATTTTCCAGCTAAAATGGAAAATTACTATAGATAGAGAATTGTACATCCAAAATAAGCCTAAGAATACATGATCCCAAGCTGATACTTGACACGTACCTCCACGTCCAGGACCATCACAAGGGAATCTAAAGCCTAAGTTTGCTTTATCTGGTATTAATCTTGAACTACGAGCAAATAATACACCTTTTAATAGAATCAAAACAGTTACATGAATTGTAAATGCATGTATGTGGTGAACCATAAAGTCAGCAGTACCTAACGATATTGGCATCATTGCAACTTTACCACCAACAGAAACTATATCTCCACCAAATGCATAGCTTGTAGCAGTTAACGCGTTAGGCGCTGTATTACCTGGAGCTAAAGTATGTATGCTTTGAACCCATTGAGCAAAAACAGGTTGTAATTGTATAGCTGTGTCAGAGAACATATCTTGCGAACGTCCTAAAGCACGCATAGTATCATTATGGATATATAAGCCAAAACTATGGAATCCTAAGAAAATACACACCCAGTTTAAATGAGAAATGATAGCATCTCTATGTCTAATCATTCTATCAAGTAAATTATTGTAGTTTTGTGCTGGGCTATAATCTCTAACCATAAATATTGCTGCGTGAGCTGCTGCACCAACTACACAGAAACCACCAATCCACATGTGATGCGTGAATAGCGATAATTGAGTAGGATAATCAGTTGCAATATATGGATATGGAGGCATAGAGTACATATGATGAGCTACGATAATACTTAAAGAACCCAGCATTGCTAAGTTAATAGCTAGTTGTGCATGCCACGAAGTTGTTAAGATTTCATATAAGCCTTTATGACCTTCACCTGTGAAAGGACCTTTATGAGCTTCTAGTATCTCTTTCATACTATGACCAATACCCCAGTTAGTACGATACATATGGCCAGCAACAATAAATAGAACTGCTAGAGCAAGATGATGATGCGCAGTATCACTTAACCATAAACCACCTGTTACAGGATTTAATCCACCTTTAAAAGTTAAAAAGTCTGAATATGCATTCCAGTTTAGTGTAAAGAAAGGCATTAAACCTTTACTAAAACTTGGATATAACTGTGCCATTAAGTCACGATTAAGTATAAATTCATGAGGTAAAGGTATTTCTGCAGGAGATACACCAGCATCTAATAATTTATTAATAGGTAAAGATACATGAATTTGGTGACCAGCCCAAGATAAGCATCCTAAACCTAATAAACCTGCTAAATGGTGGTTCATCATCGATTCAGCATTTTGGAACCATTCTAGTTTAGGAGCTGATTTATGGTAATGGAACCATCCTGCAAATAACATTAAAGCTGACATTACTAATGCTCCAATAGCAGTAGCATATAATTCAGTTTCTGTAGTTATACCAGAGGCACGCCACATTTGGAACCATCCTGATGTAACTTGAATACCTTGAAATCCTCCGCCTACATCGCCATTTAAAATTTCTTGACCAACAATAGGCCAAACAACTTGAGCACTAGGCTTAATTGTTGTAGGGTTGCTTAACCATGCAATATAGTTGGAAAATCTAGCACCATGGAAATACATTCCACTTAGCCATAAAAATATTACTGCAAGTTGTCCGAAATGTGCACTGAAAATTTTACGTGATACATCTTCAAGTGAACTAGTATGACTGTCGAAGTCGTGAGCGTCTGCATGTAAATTCCAAATCCAAGTAGTTGTTTTTGGACCTTTTGCTAATGTACGAGAAAAATGACCAGGCGTAGCCCACTTTTCAAATGAAGTTGCTACAGGATCTTTATCTAATTTAAGTAGATTTAATATAACAATCTCTTATTAGTTAGCTATATATAAAGTTAATCACTTTGTATAGCTATTATTCAATATTTGGTATTCTTTTGAATATTTGCTTGTAAATATTTTAATTGTAATTATTTTGCTTTTATTTTTTATATGAATTTAATCATAGATTCTTGTTTATATATAAAAGTAATTGATTAATTTTGTGAATGTATTTATTATTAATTTATAACAGTAATTATATTTTTTGTTAAAAGCGCATATTTTAAAGCGCAATAAAAACTTTAAAATCTAAATAACTTAATTTTTCATTTATATCATACCTGTTATCTTTACTTTCTTTGCCTCTTGCTCTTTTGAGCTAGTAGCCATAGAGATTCTCCTCTCTTTATGAGACAAGGAACTAAAACACTTAGCCCATATAGAAAAATAATATGATAGAGCTAAGTTTTCTTACCATATAATTATATTGAATTAATCATTATTATTTTTGATTTCTTAGAATATCTTAACAATATTTAAAATCTTATTTAATGCTATATATTTCTATATAGCTCGAATTATAAATATAATAATTTTTAATAATTCAATTCTTAATTAAACGTATAATTATTTAAATTTTATTCTTAAATATATTGATTTCATTATTGTATTTATATATTATAAGTCTAAATAATGATTACTGAGTTAATATAGTTAATTTATTTGATAAATAAATTATAAATGTAGTATTTCTATTATTGATATTATACTTATCTATAATTAACTTTACATATATTATCGTTAAATTAAATAAGTAAAAGAATATAGTTGGGCTATTGATGATAACATTAATATGCAATTTGTGTTATTATGGTAACATATATAAAAGTTAAGTTATTTAGTGATTGTAAATATAATAATTTATAATTGAAAATTTTAATGTAATAATATATTAATATCAATACTAAATTTTAATACAAGAAGTTAATAACTACAATTGTATAAATATAACTGTACTACTTAAAAATTATATTTTATTTTCTTAGTTGATTAATAGTGTAAAACTATTTTAAATTATTAATAAAAAAAGCTTTATTATATATTATTCCATTAATATTAAAAATTATAACTTAGATAAGTATATCTAAAATATATCAAAGCTGAATGAAAACTGTTATTACAAATCATAATAAATTATCATTAATAATCCATAATTATTGTTTTTTTTAATTTGCTTTACTATTAAAATATAATAAATCTTATTAATTTATTTTATGTCAAACCAAGCTGTTCGTCCGGTATTCCCTTTTACTGCAATTGTTGGTCAAGAAGAAATGAAACTAGCTCTTATATTAAATGTTATAGATCCACGAATTGGTGGTGTAATGATTATGGGAGATCGTGGAACAGGTAAATCTACTACCATTAGAGCTATCGCTGATTTATTACCTGAAATAGAAGTAGTAAAAGATGATCCTTTTAATTCCCATTATTCGGATTCAGAATTAATGAGTGATAATGTAAAAAAAAGTCTTATGAGTCAAATTACATTAGAGACTGCATTTATTAAAGTGCCAATGGTTGATTTGCCTTTAGGAGCTACAGAAGATCGTGTATGTGGTACAATCGATATTGAAAAAGCCTTAACCGAAGGAGTAAAGTCTTTTGAGCCTGGTTTATTAGCAAAAGCTAATAGAGGAATTTTATATGTAGATGAAGTTAATTTACTTGATGATCATTTAGTTGATATTTTATTAGATTCAGCTGCTTCAGGATGGAATACTGTAGAAAGAGAAGGTATTTCAATTAGACATCCAGCACGTTTTGTTCTTGTAGGATCAGGAAATCCTGAAGAAGGCGAACTAAGACCCCAGTTATTAGATCGATTTGGTATGCATGCAGAAATCAGAACAGTTAAAGAGCCTGAATTACGCGTTCAAATTGTCGAACAGCGTAGTGATTTTGATATGAATCCAGCTGCATGTTTATTAAAGTATCAAGATAAGCAAGAAGAATTAAAAAATAAAATACGTAATGCTCAAGAAATGCTACCTAAAGTTGCTATTGATTATGAATATAGAGTAAAAATCTCTCAAGTTTGTTCTGAATTAGATGTTGATGGATTACGTGGAGATATTGTTACTAATAGAGCCGCTAAAGCATTAGCTGCCTATGAAGGAAAATCAAATGTATCTGAAGAACATATTCAAAAAGTTGTTACTTTGTGTTTAAGGCATAGACTACGTAAAGATCCATTAGAATCTATAGATTCAGGCGATAAAGTATTAAAGGTTTTCAAGAAAATTTTTGATTAACTTATATAAAGTGATCATATTTTAGGCTAATAATTAATTAATAACTTTACAAATTAAGATCTTTTAGTATACTTATTATTATTAATAACAATTTATATTTTATTGATATTTGATTAAGTTTATAAGATCATAAATAAATCTTATGTAAATTTATTAATTTTTTAACTGATTATTTAAATTATAATTTATCTTAATAAATTATATTTTTACTGAATAATCATAATTTCTATTATTAATTTAAATTATAAAAAATGACGAAATTAAAAACATCGAAATCTATTGCTAAGCGTTTCCGAATAACCGCAAATAAAAAAATCTTAAGACGTCAAGCATTTAAAAGTCATCTTTTAGAAAAAAAATCTTCAAATCGTAAAAGATCATTAAGAAATTCTTTATTAGTAAATAAGGTTCAAGTAGAAAGTATTCTAAAAAAATTACCATATTATAGATAGGTGATTTTTAATTATATACTGATTAGCAATTACATAGATCTTAAATTATAGGATCTAATATTTAAGGAGTATTAAAATTTTATGACTCGAGTTAAAAGAGGTAATGTAGCTCGTAAAAAAAGAAAAAATATTTTAAAATTAGCAAAAGGCTTCAAAGGAAGCCATTCTAATTTATTTAGAGTAGCAAATCAACAAGTAATGAAGGCATTACGATATAGTTACATTGGTAGAAAAAGAAAGAAACGTGATTTTCGCAAGTTATGGATAACTAGAATTAATGCAGCAGCTCGTATCCATAATATGAAATATAACTCAATTATTAGTTTATTAAAGCAAAATAATATAGCTTTAAATAGAAAAATGCTAGCTCAATTGGCTACACTAGATAATAATACTTTTGTGAAATTAGTAACTTCTATAAGAAATTAGTTTCCTAAAAAAATATATAACGCTTATAATAGCGTTATATATTTTTTTAGGAATTCTTAGCTATATATCATAGAAAAGCATTTAAGTATTCCCAATTATTTAAATTCATATGATAAAATAACATAAGGTTATATATTTTAATATTGTTATTATTTTTTTGAATTTTATTCCATTGATATTGATAAATATACCTAGAACTAAAATAATTAGGACTTATAATGTTTTTAGATCCCATAGTAGAATTTAAGCAAAAATCTTCTCCTTGTAAACTAATTCCATTAAAAGAGATGAAATTTATTTTATTTTTCAATTTTTTATATATTATACTAGGCCGAAGTCCATAATTGAGTGCCTTATCAATTTTGAATTGTCCTGCTCTCTGTTTTTCAATTATTTTATATATATAATGATTATTATATTTGTGGATTTTTAATATATAAAAACAAAAATTAGAATTGCAGTATACTAAGTTTTTATTTATATCTCTCAATATAATTTGAAATGAAAAATTAGTTTGTGAATATTTAATTATCGCAAATAAATAAGAATTTAATTCTTTCGGTGCATATATATTTAAAGGTTGATTGCGACCAGCTAGATTAAACGTTGCAATTAATCCAATTAAACCATTAAAATTATTTATAGTAAAATCTGATAAAAAAATTTTTGATATATGATTCACTTTTATTTTTTCTTTGGATAACAAATTTTATTATTGATTAGTAATATATCTTAAATGGAATACTATTTATTAATATTTAATATTAAAATAGCATTCTTATAAACATTAATTTATAAAATTAGTGATTTTACTTTTTATATCAATAAGCTTTTTTATGAGTAATAATATTTATCGCTTATTCGTTCCTATCAAAACAAGTCTATTAGATGTTTCGAAAGAAGTTAAACTATAGAACAAATTAATATTTAAGCAATTATAGTCTAAATAATCATATTCTTACGTTGAGTGCCTTCTATGCAATTAAATAACCATATATCTGCTATTCTTTGTTGTTGAAATACGGTTGATGAATTATAATTTATTGCTAATAAAGTAGGTTTATAATTTAATATTATGCTATCCATTATTGTTGAATTTCATATTAATTTAAATTAAAGAAGCTGGTTGTGGTTCTAATATATATGCAATGATTCTATCTTTTTTCTGCCATCCATGGAATTCATTAATAACAATACCGCATTCATTACCTTTTCCAATCTCTTCTATATCTTCTTTGACACGTTTTAATGAGTTCAATTCTCCTTCATATATATTTTCATTATTTCTAACTACTTTTATTTTACTGCCTTTTTGTAATTTCCCTTCATCTACATAGCAACCAGCTACTGTTCCTTTGCTTAAAGGGAAAGTATTTTTGACTTCTGCTTCTCCTATTTTTTCTTCTTTATATTCTATATCTACTAAGTCTTTCATCATCTTTTCAACTTCGTTTAGTAGATCATATATTACATTAAAAGGTTTAATAATAGTTTTATATCTAGCTGCTAGATTTTTTGCATTATTTGTTATATCTGTATTAAAACTAATAATTTTCGCATTAGTTGTATGTGCTAATTCTATATCATTCTCTTTAATATCTCCAATATCATCATAAATAACTTGCAATTGTACTTTACCTTGTGGTATCTGACTTAGAATATTTAAAATAGCTTCTAAAGAGCCTTGTGTGTCTGTTTTTAATATAATATCGAGCTTTTTAAGATTATTCAGGTTTTGAGTAGATTGTAAAGAATTTATCATAATCCTTGAACTAGATAATTCATGCTCTTTATAATGATCTTGCTTATTTATTTCTGCAATTAATCTAGCTTCTTTTTCTTTATCTACAATCTGAAATTTTTCTCCTGCTTTCGTTACTTCCGATAATCCCCAGATGACAACTACAGAAGATGCAGATGCAGATTTAATTTTTTCTCCATTAGAATTAACCATTGATCGTATTTTGCCATAGCTTGGACCACAAATAATAATGTCTCCTACATTTAGCGTTCCATTTTCTACGATTAATGTTACGCTTGGCCCTTGATTTTTATCCAAATGACTTTCAATTATACTACCAATTGCTTTTTGGTTTGGATTACAATATAGATTTAAGCCTTGTGCAATTTTTATAATTGATTCTAATAATAAATCTATATTCTGGCCAGTTAAAGCACTAATAGGTATAACTTTTATATTGCCTCCCAATTCTTCAGCTATTAAATTATATTCTGTTAATTGTTCAATGGCTTTTTTGAAATTTGCATCTTTTTTATCAATTTTATTAACTGCAACGATTAGCGAAGAATTTACTTTCTTAATATGTTCAATAGCTTCTATAGTTTGCGGTTTAATGCCATCATCAGCAGCTATTATTAAAACTGCAATATCCGTTAAGTTCGCTCCTCTAGATCTCATACTAGAAAATGCTTCATGGCCAGGGGTATCTAAAAAAACAATTTTTTCATTTTGGTTATTTATATCTATGAAAACTTCATATGCACCAATACCTTGAGTTATTTTACCAGCTTCATTCTCTGCTACATTTGTTTGTCTTATACGATCTAACAATGTAGTTTTACCATGATCTACATGCCCCATAATTGTGACAACTGGAGCACGTCTTTCTTCATTATCTTGTTTATTATAATGATTCTCTTTATTTATATTATCATTTTTATCTTTTACAGTTGATGGTCGATTAGTTATAATTTCAATGCCAAAGTTGCTAGCAATTAATTTCGAAGTTTCTATATCAATAATTTGGTTTATAGTTGCAATTATACCTTTCATAAACAAAAATTTAATAATTTCTTGTTCAGAGATATTTAATAATTTTGCAAAATCAATTATTTTAATTGGACTAAAAAGTTCTAAAGGATGATTTATTGTATCTATTTGCGCTGGATTTTCATTACTCTTTTTTTTGTTAGCATTACTATTGTGTGTATGTTTAATTTTACTCTTTGAGTTTATCACAAGCTTATTATCCGGCTTAGGTGGTCTCATCAAAGATATATCAATATTATTAACATTTTTAATATTGGTTGATTGAAATATTTCACTGTTTATAATTGGATCATCTTCATCATCAATACTAATACTATTTTTGTTTCTTTTAATATTCTTTTTGATTTGATTTTTCTTAGTTTCTACATCTGTTGTATCTTCAACATAATCTTTTTGTTTATGCTTACTAGTGATATTTTTTTTATTTTGTTTATTATCGTTTGTATCTATATTCGTATCTATTAATAAACTACCATTTAAATTTTCTGTTTCTAGATTTATAACTCGATTATTCTTTGATCTAATAAATATCTTTGGATTCTCTAAATCTAAAATCATATCATTATATGTAATTTTAGTAGCATACCTTATAATCATAAAGTTTTTTGTAGGTTGTAATTTCTTGTATATCATATATTGTTTGTTTTATATTTGTAATATATTAAAGAGACTCGAGATAATTTAATGATATTGAGTATAACATAATTTTATTTATTCATTCATATTATGATAAGTTGCAACCGCAGAAGGTGATACTCGATTTAAATATCTAAATATCCAATATTTAAATACCGTATCTAAAATAACTGGGAAAGTTGAAATAAATAAGAAAATAAAATCGCGACTTTCAGGTAAACCAAAATGTCTTAATATAGTCTCAATAATTACTTCCCAACCATGAGGCGAATGAAAGCCTACAAACATATCGGTGAATAATATAATTAAGAAAGCTTTAGCTGTATCACTTAATCCATAAATCAGTTCATTTATGAAAGATTTTAAAATAGAAATATACCTTTTTCTCCAAAAAATTAAGCCTGCAAATACAGATGCTGAAGTTAAATCTGATAATATGTTTTTTATAGAGTCTGCACTTTCATTTGCATAGTAAATTGCAATTTCGTGAGCTTTATTTTTAATTTTATCTTCTATTACTTCTGAACTAATATCTGGTAGTTGTCCTATAAGAATTTCGAAATTAATTTTTTCTTCAAATCGTTGTAATTCTGCGAAAGCTCTTTCTTCTTGCGAAGGATTTAAAAAAATTGTAGTTGTACCTCTGTTCCAAAAATAATCGACTAATGGATTGAAAATTAAGCTTTTAGACAGCTGATTTGTTAAAATGGGAGTTGCTATTAATAATACTAAATATTTAATTGAAGTCACCGTTTGATATCTAGATACTCTAAATTCTTCTATAGCATCAATCTCAGCGTTTGGATCTAAATCTTTAGTGAATTTTTCAAAAGTTTTTGTTATCGATCTAGGTATTGGACCTACTTTTTCTAGAGTTGACTTATTTATATTTTTTAAATTCCAATATTTCATAATTTAATTTATAGATAGTTTATGTTAATTAAAAAAATTTACATAAACGTTAATAGAATATCATAATGATATTATAATGTTTTTTTTATAAAAAAACATACTATAATAGAATACATGCTAAAACTAAAAATTATTTACTTATTTAACGATTTTAAATCGAAAATTTCGAAACAAGATGAATAAGACTGAATTAAAAAAAATTATTCTATTGCTCTCTCTTTTTTTTTCTTTTAGCTTAGATTCTAAATCGATAACATTATCTTCTGAGAATTTTAAGAATAAAGAAATTAATAAATATCAACAAAAAGACTTAGTGCAATTGAATAAAATGCCTAAAGCTAAAAAGAATAAATTTTTTTCTAAAGAAATTTATATCTTAGGCTTATATGATGAAAGCCAAATAGATATAATAAAAAAACAATTCAAACTAGATAAACTAAAATTATATGGACCTAAAATAACATTAGATGAGCTTAATGCATTAGCAAAGTGGATGATGCGATCGAAATTATTTAAAAACATTATTATTAAAGATCATTGTTTGCATTTAAGAAAAAGACAACTAATATTTATTTATTTGCGTCCAAATGAACCTGTTAAATATGTTAAAGTAATTAACTTTGCTTTTCACAAAGTTCCATATACAGTTTTAAATGAATTATTTGCTAAAGATTTAAATTCAATTTTCAGTCCCATTAATTGGTCTAAAAAAATTACTAAAGTTATGGATTGGTATAATAACCAAGGTAATAATCAAATTAAATTAGAACTAAAAAAATATAGGTCGAGTATATTTCTAGATATTCGTGAGAAAAGAATTCTTAAGGTTAATTTTATAGAAGGTATGTTAGCTGATCATCAAGATTCCAAGAAAAGACAAATTATAGCGAATAAAGTACCTATGCCTATGGTATTTGAATTTATGAATTTACATAAAAACGCTCCTTTTAATATTTATCAAAATTACAAAGATATTGAAGAGTTGAAAAGTAAAAGAATCATAGATACATGTCGCTGTGAAATCGAAAATATAAATAGTTACAAGAATGGCTTTGATTTAGTATTATATATAACGGCTTTGCCTAATAAAGAGACATACGCATTGTATGATAATTTAGTATTTAATTTACCTCTTCTGAATGGAATTAATTACACTTTACATTATTTAAAAACTTATGTTTATAATTTAATATATATGTTATATGAAGGTAAAATTGATAATATATATAATTTATGTAATTTATCAAAAAATACCTTCAAAGCAAATAATGGATTCATTTTCAATGATTCTAATAATATTTTTGAAGAATATTTATATAATTTTATTAATCTATATCGACAATTTAATTTTAATATGATGAGCTCTTTAAAAAAAACTTATTTTATTCGTCATAATCGGAGACATTTAGATAAGAATAATAAAAGTGTAGTAATAGATTTCGCATTACCTAATATAAATCGTTTCTTTGAATTGAGATATAAAGATCCTTGGTTTAAAATAGCTAACGATTCATCTAATTTTTTAGACGTAAATTATTATCGTAAGTTTTTAATCCAGGACAATAATTTATTAACAGAATTCCTTAGAACTTTTAAAATAAAGTTATTGGATGAGGAATATAAACAGAATTCGGATTTATTTACTTTTTATGGAGATTCTTCTAATATTTATTTAAATTTAATACACAAATTACCTCAGCATCAATCTTTATCGAATAGTTTGCAGTCAAAGTTATATTTAATGAAATATATAGACCTAATTGATTCTCATAAACTAGAGCTTATAAAGTCTTTAAATTTATTGAATTTTATAGATTTAAGTTATATAAGGTCATATAATGCATTACTTTATTCATTAAAAAAATTAAATATGCTGGTTATCTATGATAAAACCTATGAATTGGATTGGATAACTCGCGGTTTCTCTATTAAATTTCATCTTATTAATTATTTCAATCATTTGTTTAATACTTATCCTAAAGATATTTTACATAATAAAGTATTCAATAAAATGGCTTTTGATTATACACTCTATTTGCCAATAAGTAAAAAAAAATATAGCTTTTTATCAACAAAAGAATTTATGGTTTTCAATTTTCAAGGCAGAAAATATTTTATTAACTTGAATCCAAATATTGCAAGACAAAATAGCTTAAAAGTGTTATACACTCCTAATTTAATAGAAAATGAAATAAATGCAACTACTAGATTGATTTTTAATATTGAATACCATAAAAAGTTTAAGCCACACTTATCATATTTTATAGTTACCTATTTAAATACGAATTTTTTATATCCTTATAATGTTAATAATATGATAAAATCTAAATCTTTATATTTATCAATTGGTTTAGGAGTGAGTATTAATTTGCCTATAAATAATATTCCTCCTATATATTTATCTTATTATTATAAAGTTTTTGGTAATGGTTTACGTGGTATATATATTAATCTACGTCCAAGTATGAATAAAAATATTATTAAATATTAACTTATAATTCTATTTATGCTAAATTAAACTATATCAAAGGGTAAGGCTAATATTTATTTATTAATCTAAATTATCATAATCTATGAATTTATTGATTGAGTAAAAAATGCAGCTATAATTGGTAGTTTATATTTAATTAATGCATTTAATTATTAAATAACAATTAAGAATAAATTAATTATTACTTTGTGATCGTATAAATACAGGTTACTGCAAAGAGTTATAAAGTCAAAAAACCATTTATATTAGCTAAAAACGTATTATAAAACATTACAAAAATGTTTTTATAACGCGTCATTTTAAAGAAAAAACTAAAAATTTTGCTATTATAATTTTATAATTAAATAAAACTAAGATAGTTAAAAGCTACATATAAAGATATTTATACTTGTAGTTTATTTTAGGAAAACTATTATAAATATAAGTTTTACCTATTTAATATCAATTTTTAATAAAACAAATATGTTTGAACGTTTTACTGAGAAAGCAATAAAAGTTATTATGCTCGCTCAAGAAGAAGCTAGAAGGTTAGGCCATAATTTTGTGGGAACTGAGCAAATACTACTTGGTTTAATAGGTGAAGGAACTGGTATTGCTGCTCAAGTTTTAAAATCAATGAATGTAACTTTAAAAGATGCACGAATTGAAGTAGAAAAAATTATTGGTAGAGGATCTGGTTTCGTTGCTGTTGAAATTCCATTCACACCGCGTGCAAAACGTGTATTAGAGCTATCATTAGAAGAAGCTAGACAGCTTGGCCACAATTATATTGGAACTGAACATTTATTAATGGGCTTAGTAAAAGAGGGTGAAGGTGTCGCTGCGCGGGTTCTAGAAAATTTAGCTGTTAACGTTTCTAGTATTAGAGCAGAAGTTATACAAATGCTAGGTGAAAATACAGAGTTAGCCGCAGGTGTTGGTGGATCTACTCAATCTAGAAGTAAAACACCGACATTAGAAGAATTTGGTTCGAGCTTAACAAATTTAGCTATTGAGGGGAACCTTGATCCAGTAGTTGGTCGTCAAAAAGAAATTGAAAGGGTTATCCAAATACTAGGTAGAAGAACCAAAAACAACCCTGTGTTAATTGGGGAACCAGGTGTAGGAAAAACTGCTATTGCTGAAGGTTTAGCACAAAGAATTGCTAATAGAGATGTACCATCAATTCTTGAAGATAAACTAGTGATAACTCTAGATGTAGGCTTATTGGTGGCTGGTACTAAATATAGGGGTGAATTCGAAGAGCGTTTAAAGCGTATTATGGACGAAATTCGATCTGCTGATAATATTATTCTGGTGATTGATGAAGTTCATACTTTAATTGGTGCTGGTGCTGCTGAAGGTGCAATTGATGCTGCAAATTTATTAAAACCTGCATTAGCACGTGGTGAATTACAATGCATAGGTGCTACAACTCTTGAAGAATATCGTAAACATATTGAAAAAGATCCCGCATTAGAACGACGTTTTCAGCCGGTTATGGTTGGTGAACCTAGCGTTGAGGAAACAATTGAAATTTTATTCGGTTTAAGAGATAGATATGAGCAACACCATCAATTAAAAATCTCTGATAGCGCATTAGCGGCAGCAGCTAATTATGCTCATCAATACATTTCAGATCGTTTTTTACCAGATAAGGCTATTGATCTAGTAGATGAAGCAGGCTCAAGGGTACGTTTGTTGAATTCACAATTACCACCAGCAGCGCGTGAGTTAGATAAAGAACTTCGTTCTGTTTTAAAAATGAAAGATGAAGCAATAAGATCTCAAAAATATGAAAAAGCAGAACAATTTAGATCAAGAGAACTTGAAATTAAAGCTCAAATTGCTGCTATTGCACAGAATAAAGATAATGAACCGAATTTAAAACTAGAAGATCCTGTTGTCACAGAAGAAGATATTGCACAAATCGTAGCTTCATGGACTGGTATACCAGTTACTAAATTGACTAAATCAGAGTCAGAAAAGTTATTACACATGGAAGAAACCCTACACGGTAGAATTATTGGTCAAGAAGAAGCCGTAGTAGCAGTATCGCGAGCTATTCGTAGAGCTCGTGTAGGTTTAAAGAATCCTAATCGTCCAATTGCTAGTTTTATTTTTTCAGGTCCTACTGGTGTGGGTAAGACTGAATTAACAAAAGCTTTAGCTTCTTATTTCTTTGGATCTGAAGAAGCTATGATTAGATTAGATATGTCTGAATACATGGAAAGACATACGGTTTCGAAAATTATTGGATCACCTCCAGGTTACGTTGGATATAGCGAAGGCGGATATTTAACTGAGGCAGTAAGAAAAAGACCTTATACAGTAATTTTATTCGATGAGATTGAAAAAGCTCATCCAGATATTTTTAACTTATTATTACAAATTTTAGATGATGGTCGCTTGACCGATGCGAAAGGTAGGACAGTTGATTTTAAAAATACCTTGATGATTATGACATCTAATATTGGTTCTAAAGTTATTGAAAAAGGTGGAGGTGGTGGTTTAGGTTTTGATTTTGCAGAGAATCAATCAGAATCTCAATATATTAAAATTAAATCACTAGTAAATGAAGAATTGAAACAGTATTTTAGACCAGAATTTTTAAACAGGTTGGATGAAATCATTGTATTTAGGCAGTTAACTAAAGATGAAGTAAGAGAAATTGCAGATCTAATGTTAAAAGATGTATTCTCTAGAATCAAACAAAAAGATATACAATTAGATGTTACAGAAAGATTTAAGAATCGCTTAGTAGATGAAGGTTACAATCCAAGTTATGGTGCCCGACCATTAAGAAGAGCTGTTATGCGACTTTTAGAAGATAGCTTAGCAGAAGAAGTATTATCTGAGAAAATAAAAGCTGGTGATACAGCAGTAGTTGATGTTAACGAAGATGGGAAAGTAGTTGTATTAATAGGAGATAAACGCGAATTAGTTAAATCTTAAAATATATAGCTCAAAGTCACGAAAATGTTTTATAGCTTTTCGTGACTTTTTACTTAGAAAAACATTAATAAAACTTATCTGTGTTATAAATAAACACCTCACGCATTGATTATAGTATAATGATATATTATATAATAAGATTAAAAATTTAAATTATTTGTACACAGCTATTATCAACAATGATAATCGTACATATTTTTTAATATTAATGCATTACTTTAAAGAGTCCTAATGATACTGCCTTTAATCCAAGGAGGAATACATGGATCAATCCGTACAAGAGCGGACTAGAATTAAGAATGAACGTTATGAATCTGGTGTAATACCTTATGCTAAAATGGGTTACTGGGATCCTGATTATGCTATTAAAGCAACAGATGTTTTAGCTCTTTTCCGTGTTACTCCACAACCTGGTGTAGACCCTGTTGAAGCAGCAGCTGCGATTGCAGGTGAATCGTCTACAGCGACTTGGACTGTTGTATGGACAGACTTATTAACAGCTTGTGATTTATATCGTGCTAAAGCATATAGAGTAGACCCTGTACCTAGCAGTCCTGATCAATATTTCGCATATATCGCTTATGATATTGACCTATTTGAAGAAGGTTCAATTGCTAACTTAACAGCTTCAATCATCGGTAACGTATTCGGTTTCAAAGCAGTTAAAGCTCTTCGTCTAGAAGACATGCGTATCCCTGTAGCTTACTTAAAAACATTCCAAGGTCCAGCTACTGGTGTTGTTGTAGAACGTGAACGTATGAACAACTTTGGTCGTCCTTTACTAGGTGCTACTGTAAAACCTAAATTAGGTTTATCTGGTAAAAACTATGGCCGTGTAGTTTACGAAGGTCTAAAAGGCGGTCTAGATTTCCTAAAAGATGACGAAAACATTAACTCACAACCATTTATGCGTTGGAGAGAACGTTTCCTATTCTGTATGGAAGGTGTTAACCGTGCTTCAGCTTCAAGCGGTGAAGTAAAAGGACACTACCTAAACGTAACTGCTGCTACAATGGAAGATATGTACGAACGTGCAGAATTTTCTAAAGAAGTTGGTAGCATCATTTGTATGATCGACTTAGTAATCGGTTATACTGCGATTCAATCAATGGCAAAATGGGCTCGTAAGAATGATATGATTCTTCACTTACACCGTGCAGGTAACTCTACTTATTCTAGACAAAAGAACCATGGTATGAATTTCCGTGTAATTTGTAAGTGGATGCGTATGGCAGGTGTTGACCATATTCACGCAGGTACTGTTGTAGGTAAACTAGAAGGGGATCCTCTAATGATTAAAGGTTTCTATAACACTCTTCTAGAGCCACATCTAAATATTAACCTTCCTGAAGGTCTATTCTTCGAACAAAACTGGGCTTCTTTAAGAAAAGTAATGCCAGTTGCTTCTGGTGGTATTCATTGTGGTCAAATGCACCAACTTATTGATTATCTAGGTGATGACGTTGTATTACAATTCGGTGGTGGTACTATTGGTCACCCAGATGGTATTCAAGCAGGTGCTACTGCAAACCGTGTTGCTTTAGAATCTATGCTTTTAGCTCGTAACGAAGGTCGTGATTATGTAGCTCAAGGTCCTCAAATCTTAAGAGATGCTGCTAAAACATGCGGACCTCTACAAACAGCTTTAGATTTATGGAAAGATATTTCATTCAACTATACATCTACTGATACTGCAGACTTCGTACAAACTCCAACTGCAAACGTATAATTAAGTAGTAACAAACTGAGGTATTTCAAATTGATTTATCGAGGTTTTAAATTAAAATCTCGATAAACTTTTGTATATCAATAAATGTTACAATAATAATTTTATTAACCAATTTTAAAGAGGTAAGATCGTGAGACTAACACAAGGTACTTTTTCATTTCTTCCAGACTTAACTGATGCTCAAATTCAAAAACAAGTTCAATATGCTGTTAGCAAAAAATGGGCTGTAAGTGTTGAATATACAGATGATCCACATCCAAGAAACTCATTCTGGGAACTATGGGGTCTTCCTTTATTTGATGTTAAAGATGCATCAGCTTTAATGTATGAGATTGCTGCTTGTCGTAAAGCAAAACCAAACTATTATATTAAAGTTAACGCATTTGATAATACAAGAGGTGTTGAATCTTGTTGTTTATCATTCATTATTAATCGTCCGATTAATGAGCCAGGTTTCCATTTAGAACGTCAAGAAGTTCAAGGTCGTAACATCCTTTACACTATCAAATCTTACGCTGTAAACAAACCAGAAGGTTCTCGTTACTAAAACGAAATAATATTCATATATAAAATTAGAAAACTAATTAGTTTTCTAATTTTATATATGAAACTTACTTATTAGATAGTATTATTTTTTCAAACTTAATTTATTATTATGAGCAAACTAGAGAATATTAAGAATAACACACTTGTAAATTTACAAAGTGAATATCAAAAAACAAAAATACAAGATATTTTAGATCAATTAGATAAAGATTTAATTGGTTTAGTACCAGTTAAAACAAGAATACGAGAAATAGCGGCTTTATTATTAATTGATAGATTAAGAAAAAGCCTAGGTTTGACATCTAGTAACCCAGGCTTACATATGTCATTTACCGGTAGTCCTGGAACCGGTAAAACCACTGTTGCAATGAAAATGGCAGATATATTATACAAGTTAGGATATATTGAAAAAGGACATTTGTTAACAGTTACAAGAGATGATTTAGTTGGACAATATATTGGACATACTGCTCCTAAAACGAAAGAAGTTTTAAAACAAGCTATGGGAGGAGTTTTATTTATTGATGAAGCTTATTATTTGTATAAACCAGATAATGAAAGAGATTATGGAGCTGAATCAATTGAAATTTTGCTACAAGTAATGGAAAATCAAAGAAAAGATTTAGTAGTAATTTTTGCAGGTTATAAAGAGAAAATGGATAAATTCTATGAATCAAACCCTGGTTTATCTTCACGTGTAACCAATCATGTTAACTTTCCTGATTATACTCCTGAAGAATTATTGTTAATCGGTAAGTTGATGTTACAAGATCAGCAATATAGAATTTCTGATGAAGCAGAAACAGTCGTACTTGATTATATTGAAAGAAGAATGAAACAGCCTTTATTTGCTAACGCTCGCAGTATGCGCAATGCAATCGATAGAGCTAGAATGCGTCAAGCTAATAGAATTTTTGCAAGTGGCAATAGAGTTTTAACTAAGGCTGATTTAGTAACATTGGAAGCAGAAGATTTCTTAAAAAGCCGTATTTTTGCCGAACTATTCGCAGATTAATTATAATATAAAAAAACAATCGTAATATTACGATTGTTTTTTTATATTATAATGTTAACTTTCTTCTGCTTTTTATTCAAATATTTAAATTCAACAATTCCAGCTTTTAAAGCAAAAAGAGTATGGTCTTTACCGATTCCTACGTTATTACCTGCGTGAATTTTTGTACCACGTTGTCTCACTATTATACTACCAGCAGTTACTTGATGACCCCCATACTCTTTTACCCCTAATCTTTGTGCATTTGAATCACGTCCGTTTCTTGTACTTCCACTACCTTTTTTATGAGCCATTTAATTCTCCTATATTAATATAAATTAGTTAATTACTTTGTTACCAATATTAATTGACTTTATTACTAATCTTGTTAATTCTTGCCTATGACCTTTTTTAATCCTTGTACCTTTTTTTGGTCTCATTTTGTAAACAATTACTTTTTTACCTCTTAAATGTCGTAATACAGTCGCTTGTATTTTTGCATCAGCTATACAAGGTTTGCCTATATGTATTTCATTTAAATCATTTATAAGTAATACTCTTTCAAAGAATACTGAATCTCCTGGATCAGCTTCAATTTTATTCAAATCATAAAAAGAGCCTGGCTCGACCCATAATTGTTTTCCGCTGGCTTCTATAATTGCGTAAGTCATAATTTAATTACTATATTTGAAAATCTTATATAAACGACATTCTTTAATTATCATATAATCCAGTATAATCTGTCAAGTTTCTTTAAGTGGCAAAAAATAAAGAGCTGAGCAAAAAAATTAATTAAATCTTTTTGCTCAGCTCAATAATTTAAAATATAAGTCGTAAGCCGGGTTATGTTTTTATTACAAATGGTTATTAGTCTCTAGAATTATGTCTTAAAATTAGCAATATTACATAATCATTTTTTATAAAACGCAATATTTTTGCAGCTTTTGCTCAATGACAGGGTTTACCTATATTATTATATTGCAATAATAATAGTGTACTTTTAATACACTTTTGCACCCTTGCTGTAAGTGATTATACTTAAAGCGGTATTTTTCTGTGGCACTATCCTAATAGATTTTATTTCTATACTTAATTTTAATTAGTGTCATTTGTTTTAAAAGGAGCCCGGACTTTCCTCAACCTGATTAATTAAAGGTCGTTTAAAGTAGCTACTTCGCTCTTTAATAAACCATATGTAAAAAAAATTTATATGGCTTATAAGTTTATTACTTTTTTAGATTCTTTGTTAAATATAAATTTAGCAAATCAGGATTCAAGTATTAATTTTTATAATTTATATTTATCTTTTGACTTAATTAAGATGAATGAATTCGCTAAGATAACTAATATAAATAGTTGCAAGGTTAATCATATTAAATTTTTATTTCAATTCTATAATATTAATTACTATGCTATTAAATAATATAGATTAAAAGCGCAATAGTATTACTTTGACTTGCAAGTCAGCTACAATATTATTCATATGTTTTAGCACTCTATTAATACTAGAGGCGCTCTTTTTATATTCTATATTGTTTAATAAATAAATTATATCTGTGATAACATAAATAAATATATCGTACTAACCATTTACGCTTATTATCTATTAAACTATATTATAATCAACTTATTAATTTAATTTTTTGAATATAATATAACCTATATTATATTCAAAAAAATTAGTTTTGGCTATTCTTAATATTAAGAGTTAAGTGTTAATCGGGCAAGGAGGGATTCGAACCCCCGACACCGTAGTTCGTAGCCACGTGCTCTAGTCCACTGAGCTACAAGCCCTTGTAATAAAAAATCTATGTACAAGCATAATAGCATAAATTATTTAAAACTACAATAATTCAGGTATACTAGTTATAATAATAAATTAATAGTTATATATCTAGAAATCCAGTTGTTATTTTTTTTACTTTATATTACAATTGGTATTGTTTGTATTTCTGTCATGAAATAATAAATTCAATAAAAATAGATTTTTTTAACTAAATACATATAACTTTAGGAGTATAAAAAATATGGCTCGTTATAGAGGTCCGCGGTTAAGAATTATCCGCCGACTTGGAGAATTACCAGGGCTTAGTCGTAAAAACTCACGCTCTTCAAATCCTCCAGGAGATCATGGTAAAGTCGCTCGTAAACCGTCTGAATATGCAAAACGATTAGAAGAGAAACAAAAAATACGTTTTAATTATGGATTAGGTGAAAGGCAGCTATTACGTTATGTTCGTTCTGCTAAAAAAGTAAAAGGCTCAACAGGGCAAGTACTTTTACAATTATTGGAAATGAGATTAGATAATACAGTCTTTCGTTTAGGAATGGCACCGACTATACCAGCCGCAAGACAATTAGTTAATCATGGCCATATATTATTAAATGGTAAAACAGTTTCTATCTGTAGCTTCCAATGTAAACCTGGTGATGTAATTTCTGTAGCTAATAATGAACGATCAAAAAAACTTGTTCAAGCTTACATGGCTTTTCCTGGCTTAGCTAATATCCCTAGTCATCTTGAGCTGGATAAAACTAATATTCAAGGTAAAGTGAATAGCGTAATCGATAGAGAATGGGTAGCTTTACGATTAAATGAATTATTAGTTGTTGAATATTATTCAAGAAAATAGTGAATTCATAATATATAAAATTTAACTAAATTATTGAATACCTAAAGCAATTGTTAAGATTACAAAGCTACCAGCACTAATCAATATAAATTTATTAATATTTTTTTTTAATCTAGATGAGGTTATACCATTACTGTTAAATCCTAAAGTATTGGATTTCGGATTATTAATTAAAATTAATAACATAGTTGATATACCTGTTACGTACCAAATAAATTTTAATGCTTGCATATTGTTAATCATTTTTTCAAGAATTTGTTTTATTCATTTTATAATAAATAGCTTTTATCTCAAACTGTAATTACCATGAGAATAAAAGCTATTTATTATTTTAAACAATAAGATTATAAATTAATATTGTTTTATATTCTACAGGGATTTTTTTAGAAATTCATTTCTGCTGCCTGTACTTTTTCAAATTGCTTTTTCTTCAATACTAAGAATGTTTGACCTATTACTACTGTAAAGAAAAATGCAATTAAAGCTTGTACTCTAACAGGGCTTTGTAAAATAATTTCTGTTTCTGTTTGTCCAAATCCTCCTGCGTTTAGATCTTTATTGAATGCTTGGTCTACTTTAACTTTATCACCTTCTTTCACAATTAAGCTTAATCCAGTAGGTAAATTATTAATAATATCGTCTCCTGCAGCATTTTTAATATGAATACTATAACCACCTTTTTCTAATGTTTCTATTTTTGTAATTTGTCCATTAGCTGTAGCATTATAAATGTTATTGTTAGTTTTTTCTCCGCTAGGATAAAGTTGTCCTCTACCTCTATTACCACCTACATATATAGGATATTTAAAGAAATGAATGTTTTTATCAGTTGCGGGATCTGGAGATAAAATCGGGAATACTATCTCTTGATGTTTATCGCCTGCGATAGGACCTACAACTAAAATATTACTTTGCTTTGTACTATAAGGTTGAATATATACACCTTTAGTCTTTTCTTTTAACTCGCTATTTAATCTATCAGCTGGCGCTAACTTAAACCCCTCTGGTAAAATTAAAACTGCACCTACATTTAAACCACCTTGTGTTCCATTACCTAAAACTTGTTTACTTTTTAAGTCATATGGAATTTTTACGCTAGCTTCGAATATTGTATTGGGTAATACTGATTTCGGAGCTTCGATTTCTATGGGCTTTTGCGCTAAATGGCAGTTTGCGCATACTATTCTACCAGTTGCTTCTCTGGGATTTTCATATGCTTGTTGAGCGAATATTGGAAAAGCTTCTGCAGTTTGCGGTAATATAAGTATAAAAATACTAAATAAGCAAAATACTATTATTTGAATTAAATTTCTAGTATTTTTTATTAAAGAAGTGAAAAAAATGTCTACCATTGTCTTAAAAAATAATTTTATTAAAATTTTATTGTTATTATTATATTGTAAATTAAATTATTAATAATTTAATTTATTCATATAAAATATATGATACCTAGTTTTATAATTAATTGTTTCAATATTACATTATTTATATTTTTTAATCTATACCTTAGACTATATATTATCTTTTTATTATATCCATCTAATTAAAGCTACTCCCCACGTTAATCCTGCGCCAAATCCAGACATAATTATTAAATCATTTTTTTTGATTTTATTTAAGTTAATGGCTTCATCAAGCATTAAAGGTATAGATGCTGCTGAAGTATTACCGTAGTTATTTAAATTTTGAAGAATTTTATCATGGCTAATTCCTAATTTATCTGCTATAGCCTTTAATATTCGTTCATTCGCTTGGTGTAATAATAACCAATCTATATCCTCTACGGTCAATTGATTATTTTCAAGACATTCTTTAATCAGTGTAGGTATTTTCGATACTGCGAATTTATAAACTTCTTTACCATCCATTGTTATAAAATTATAAGATCGTTTCTTAGAATCAAAAAAATGGTTCGACTGTATTTTTTCTGTATTTGAACTTATATTTAAATATTTACTTTGATTACCATCTGTTAATATTTTGAAGTCGATTAAGCTATTATTATTTGAAGCTTGCAGTACTACTGCTGCAGCTCCATCTCCAAATAATACGCAAGTTTTTCTATCTGTCCAATCAACCCAATCTGATAAAATATCTGCACCTATAATTAAGGCATTTTTATATTTATGAGTAGCTAAAAACTGAGCTGCAGTTACGAATGCTAATAAAAAACCTGAGCACGCTGCTGTTAAATCAAATGCTAATGAATTGCGAGCATCTAATAAAGCTTGTATTTTGCTTGCACTACCAAATAAATCTTCTGGCGTAGAAGTTGCTAGTATAATTAAATCTATATCTTTAGATTCTAATTTAGCATTTTTTATAGCTCTTAGTCCAGCTTCACTTGCTAAAGATAAAATAGATTCGTCTGCAGATTTTATTCTTCTTTGCTTAATTCCTGTTCTACTTGTTATCCAATCATCAGATGTGTCTACAATTTTACTTAAATCGTTATTTGTAATACACATTGATGGTACGCATGATCCAGTTCCAATAATTGCTACACCCTGTGTATCCAATAAATTCATTGTTATATTATAAAAAAATATTCGGCTTTACTAATATTTTATACTTGTATTGATAAAAAAGTAAATTATTTACTTTTCGTAATGTCTAATTTAAATTTTTTAATGAAAAGAATATCCGTCCATATTTAATATCAACGTGTAATATTTTAACTTGTAACTTTTGTCCAACATGAAAATTTCTATCTATCTCCTGATTTTTAGGTATTTCTGATTGATGCAATAAACCCATTAAATGATTAATTGATATACATATTCCATATGGTTTAATTTCTTGTATTGTTCCTTCTATCTGTTTACCTATTTTAAATTCATTTAAGTTTTGTCTAAGTAAAGCACATTTCGTACTTAGGGTTAGAATATTTTTTTGTTTATTAGCTTCTAAAATTGTAACAGGTAATTGACTTAAATATTGCATTTTATCGTTAAAAAAAGGTAAATGTGACTTCGGTATAAATCCAATTAAACCTTCTAATGCAACTAAAGCTCCTCCTTTATTATAGCCAAGCATATTAGTTTGTAATATAACATCTTCTTGATCCATGACTTTAAGACGTTTCCAAACGCGAATAGCATCTAGTTGATATATTGATAGAATCATCAAATTTTGATTAAAAACTACATTTAATTGTTTTAAGATTAGAAATTCTCTTATTTGGTTAATTTCTAGTCTTAATATTTCAGCATATAAATTATATGATAATTCTTGAAATGGTAAAAATCCTGTTCTTATTGATCCTATATCAACGAGCATGCCAGAAACTTCTAGACTAATAATTTTACCTGCAATAATATCATTTGAATGAAAATTATATTCATATTGCTTAATTAACTGTACAAAATTTCTATCTTTAAAATTAATTAATGCGTATTTATTATTTTTCACAATTTTTCCTAGTATTGCTTATAAAGTACTAAAAATTAACAATTTAAGATAATCATAAGTTGCGTTTTTACGATTAGGCTGTTAATTATTTTAATCAATAACTTTTTCTATTCTATATCAAATAACTAAGATGTTACTAATTTAATTAACTTGATATATAAATAATTTTATGTTAATATAAAATCTATGCCCGATATATATGATTATTATAATTTTAACTAGCCAGGACTGGAAAGTAGCAACAACAAAATTACATAATAATTGTTATATTATCGGGTTTTTTATTTCTAATTACATAAATCCAGTTAAGTCCAATAAAAAAGCAAATATTATCATTAATTTTTAATGTTTTATTCATAGTATTAGATTGACTACTTATGTAATCAATTAATGATAAATCAAAGGATTTAACCCCTAGTTTTAATAATAGCAATTGAATAATTCTTCTTTTTAATGATGGATGTAATAAAGTAAACATGACTTTTTCTATTGCCATTCTTTTATGATTTAATAATAATTTAAAGAAAAAACATGCTTTTAATTGTAAATATTCTGTTTCATAACATATGATAGATAAAAATTTTGCCATTTCCACATCTAATTTAGGATTAATAAAATTTCTTAAATATGGAAACAATTCATTTCTAATTTTATTTCTACTTTTATTATAACTACAATTAGTATTATCTGTCCAAAGTGGTATATATAGTTTTCTACATAACCAATATATTTCTATTCTATAAAAATTGAATAAAGGTCGAATTATATTAATTTTTTGCTTATTAAAACTTAATGGAGCAATTGAGCTTATTTAGAGTAAATTTAACAAACTTAATTTTTTCTCTCCAAAACTAATTATATCACTTGAATTATGATAATTAGCTAGTGATATTAATTATCTATCAATAAATTATATCTTCGTTAAAATTCTTCTATATTTTTTTCTTTCTTGCTAAACTTCATAATTTGTACAATATAAAATTTGATATTTAAAGTTAAAAAATATATTGCAAGCTTATAACCATCTAATCCAGTTCCTTTACATAAATTATATATTAAAGTTTCCAGTCGATCATTAATTGTATGGGCTGTATATATTTTATTGTAATTTATATTATTTGCTAAATTCAATAGTGCTTTATATCGCCATTTTCTAGCTAGATCTTCATCTTCTATAATGAATTGGCTATAAAAGCAACAGTAATTAAACTCAAAATATTATAATAAATTGATACAATTTTAAAAAAAACTATAAAATTAAATTCACTTAATTATAGCTTCATATAAAAAAATTCAGTTTGGTTTATATCCAATTAATATCAATATTTTCATTACAAAATATACTTATTTCTAGAGCTTAATATTCTGCTTTATAACTAATTAAAATAGACTGTTTTAAATTATCTTGTTATACTTACGCATTGCTAAATAGCCAACTAGATTTTCATTTATTTTTGAATCTTTTCTCCATTGATGGTTGAAGTGTACTATAAATATATTCTCTTGATTTATAATATTTATAAATGATAACAAATACATTAACATAATTGAATCTTGGCCATCTAAAGTCATAATTAATGCTTTTTAAAACCATATTTAAAGATAATAGTATAACTTTTTATGGCTTTATTTATTTGAAGTTAAAAAACTGATTATATTAAGTGAATTAACTATTTTTCGAATCTTTATTTATCGTAAAAAGGGTTCATTATATTATGCTCTCTCAAATCATAATCTTTTATTAGTTTATAAATGACTTATCCAGAAATAGACGCAAGTATATTATGTTTTTCTGTATTATGTGTTCGTTTATTGTGTATATTCTGAATATTTTGTAAAAATAAATGGTGAAGATAATTATGAAATCATATTTTAGATTTATGTTATTACATACTAAATAAAGAATTAATTCTAGATAGCATGTTGATTTTATTATTTATATAATTAATTATGATTTATATATCAACTAAACTGAGTATACAGTATTGTATTCCATTATTTAGTTTTTAACCGACGATAAAAACTTTACACATATTGATAACGATTTTTAAATATAAAAAAAATATATCGTAATAATGAATTCTTATAGGTTAATAGTAAAGACGTACTGAATATTGGTTTAAATACATATTTATAGTTTTTTCGATTGTAATCTATGATAAATTATTATAATTTAGCAAATTTGAATTCGCAACTTCAAATAGAATTCGATAATGAAAATAAAGCAATTATATTAGCTAAATTATAAGTTATTCGTTTATTCTATATCAATAAACGTTATTATGATTTTTTTGCTAGTTAAAAATAGTGTAAATTGTTATATCAATAATGAACCCTTTATCATATTCTAATAAAAATATATTAAGTATGAGATTAAATTAATATCGGATAACTTATTGAAATTTTTATATAATCGCTTGACATTAATCGTTATTTAATAATACAAAAGACCTAAAGTTATTACGGCTTAATTTATCAAAGGTTGATATAATGGGAGATACAAATTACTTATATTATTTCTTGTTTTTTATTAACCTTAGAATTTATACATGGAAATATAATTTATTACCCCACATCTGAACTCAATAATAGAAAGGTGATTTAGAAATATTAAAGATAAATTTTAGGCAATCTTTTTTTCTTCAAGCAGTTAATTTTTTTAATTATAAGTAATATTTATTATTCAATAAATGATTATTAAAGATATTAAAACTTTTATCCATTTCATTTGAAATGAAAAACTGAACCCATTAAGTTTATTATTGAAAACCTATTTAAGTTTTGCTACAATTATCTAATATGTATGAGTATTTAAAAATAAAGAAGCATTACTATTATGATGTGTTTCTACTTCAAAATTAAGAAAACGGTAGCAATAAGATAAGCTTAAAATGGGTGAAAAGTACGAAGTTAATGAAAGACAAGTGATTTCCTATTATTTATTAAACCTCAAAGATATAAAAAGAAAGCCTTAAAAATATAATTTTTTATGCAAGGGTTCTAATCAAAGAACACAAAAAAATCTTAGAGATACAAAACGAAATTTCATTCTTCAAATCTTTGAACTGTCACAATTATAAGGGATATTATTTAAGTAATGAATTATTATACAAAGTTTAAAAAATTAATCCAAGCTATTTTAGAGTACAAACTTCAAAGACTTCTAATAACGCATGAAGATAAATTTCGTATTTGGCAATGAAATTTTTTTTATCTTTAAAGGAAAAAATTTTGAACTAGTCATGATTAATAAATGTAAAGGTGTAATCTTAGAACAAGATTTAACGAAAAATTTTTTAAATCATTACTTTATTCTCAGGTATATTATATGTTATAAGAAATGAGAAGAACCGAAAAATGATCCATAACTTAAAAAAGATTAAGTGAAAAAAATATTGATATTAATCTAATTAATTATAGTTATGATAATCAAAGTTAAATAAAAATATAAGAATATATAAAAAGGATTACCTCCTATATTAAAAATATTTCAAGTCTTTTAACAAATAATAAGATTCTTGAATTCAAGAACTTATACTGCTAGTTAATAAATAATATTTAAAATAAGTTATAATAATTTAGATGTAACCGCGCCAGATAATTAAAAACACTGTAATAAGAATCATTAATTTATAAATTAGAGAGCCGATTATATAGGTTTAATTATATCGCTAATTAATGTATGCTATAGTTATAATCTTTTAAAGTAATAATTAAAAATAAATAAAAATAATATGCTGCAATTATTATTTGATAAATCAGAGCGTGATTTAAGAAAATATAAAGAATATGTAAAAAAAATTAACTTTCTAGAAAGCACTTATAGTAATTTCTCAGATTCGCAATTAAAATACAAAACCTCAACATTTAAAGAATTGCTTAAAAACAAACAAGCTAATTTAGATTCTCTTTTGATTGAAGCATTTGCAGTTGTCAGAGAAGTTACTAAAAGATGTTTAAATTTACGCATTTTCGATGTCCAATTAATTGGTGGAATTGCATTACATTATGGAAAAATCAGTGAAATGAGAACAGGTGAAGGTAAAACTTTATGCGCTGCATTGCCTGCTTATTTAAATGCTTTAACTGGTGAATCTGTTCATATTGTGACAGTTAATGATTATTTAGCACGAAGGGATTATGAACAGCTTAAACCGATTTTTATATCTTTAGGTTTATCAGTTGGTTTAATTCAAGAAGGAATGGGTACACAAGAAAGAAAAAGAAATTATTCTTGTGATATAACTTATGTTACAAATAGCCAATTAGGTTTTGATTATTTAAGAGAGAATATGGCTACAACTATTGAACAAATAGTTCATAGGCCTTTCAGCTATTGCATTGTAGATGAAATTGATTCAATTTTAATAGATGAAGCAAGAACTCCTTTAATTATTTCAGGCCCAGGGGCCGAGCCATCCACTCGTTATAGTATGGCTAATCAATTAGCTATCGAGTTAATTGAAGGGAGAGACTATGAAGTTGATAAAAAAAATTATAATATCACACTAACTGAACAAGGCCTACTATTCTGTGAAAAGTATTTAGAAGTTAATGATATTTATGATATTTATAATCCTTGGGCTTCTTATATCTTGAATGCTTTAAAAGCTCATAAGCTCTATATTAGAGATCGTAGTTATATAGTAAAAGATGAAGAAATTATTATAGTTGATGAGAATACTGGTCGTATAATGATTGGTAGAAGATGGAGTGATGGCTTGCATCAAGCTATAGAAGCGAAAGAAAATGTTAGAATTCAAGGCGAAACAAAAACTTTAGCATCTATTACTTATCAAAATTTTTTCTTGTTGTATAAGAAATTATCTGGTATGACTGGTACAGCTAAGACAGAAGAAATAGAATTTGAGAAAATTTATTCTTTAGAAGTTCAAGTAGTACCTACTAATAAACCAATGATAAGAAAAGATTATCCAGATCTAATTTATAAAAATCAAGCATCTAAATGGAAGGCTGTTGCGAATGAATGTTATGATATGTTTCATATAGGTCGTCCTATACTTGTCGGAACAACGAGTGTAGAACAATCAGAATTATTATCTTCATTACTACAAGAATATAAAATTCCACATAACTTACTAAATGCTAAGCCAGAAAATACGATTAGAGAAGCTGAAATTATTGCACAAGCAGGTAGATTATCGGCTATTACCATCGCTACTAATATGGCAGGACGTGGAACAGATATTATTTTAGGAGGAAATCCAGACTATATAGTTAAGTCATTAATTAAAAATTTGTTAGAGTGGGATCATATTAATCAAGTCAAGATTAATAATCTTCTAAAATCTTTGAGCCTGTATAATATAAATTCTATAATTAGTGAAAAAATTACACAATTATTTCATTATATTGAGTCTAATAAATTAAACTTGCAGGACTTAGAATTGCTAACGAATTTAAAGCAGTCAGTATCTTTTGTAGAACCGAATCAAACTTTATTGAAATATTCTTTACAAGAATTATATGATCATATTTATAATTATATCAATGAATCTACAGAAGAAGAAAAAAAAGCTGTATTAAAATTAGGAGGTTTATATGTTATTGGTACGGAAAGACATGCATCAAGGCGTATTGATAATCAGTTAAGAGGAAGAACTGGACGTCAAGGTGATCCAGGTCAATCACGTTTTTTTATTAGTTTAGATGATAGTTTGTTTCAGCGTTTTCCGGTTGAAAAGTTAAAAAGTATTTTAAATACCTTACAACTCGATGATGATATTCCAATTGAGTCTCCATTATTAATGTCTACTTTAGAAGGTTCTCAGAAGAAAATAGAATCATATTATTTTGACCAAAGAAAAAATATATTTGAATATGATCAAGTCTTAAATAAGCAACGGCAAGCTATATATGCTGAAAGAAGAGAAATTTTAGAAACTAAAAATTTAGATCTTTTTATTTTAGTATATGGCCAAACAGTTATCTATGATTTAATAGATGCTTACGTTACAAATCCTAATAAGTCTATGCGCAATATAGATTTATTTTTATGGTGTATGCAAAATTTATTAGGTTTGTCTTTACAACTATCATCAGATGACGTTAAGGCTATGCCTAATGATTTAATTTATTATTACTTTTATCAACAATTTATACTTTCATATAAGATTAAGGAGATTTATTTAGAATTTGTAATACCAGAAGCAACTTTAGAATTAGAGCGCTTTTATTTATTATCGCAAATTGATAATGCATGGACAGAACATTTACAAAAAATGGCCTCTTTAATGGATAGCGTTGGCTGGAGAGCTTATGGGCAGGAAGATCCTTTAATAGAATATAAATCTGATGCGTTTAAATTATTTATTATTATGACAATTAATATACGCCAATCAGTAATTTATTCTTTATTAGGTTTAAATTTAGCATTAAATTAAATTAAAGAAATAATAAGCTAGTTTTATATAAAACTAGCTTATTATTTCTTTTTTATTTCCCCGAATTAGTATAATTTTTCTTCTTGATGAGTTAAAATTGTACAATTAGATGTAGGATAAGCAACACATGTTAATACAAATCCTGCAGCCATTTGGTCATCGTCTAAGAATGATTGATCTGATTGGTCAACTGTACCTTCAGACACTTTACCTGCACAAGTAGAACAAGCACCTGCTCTGCATGAATAAGGTAAATCAATACCTTGCTCTTCAGCAGCATCTAAAATATATACGTCATCTGCACAATCAATTGTTACATCGATTCCTTCAGCTTCACTTAATAATCTTACTTTATATTTTTTTGCCATTATTGACAACTCCTTTTCAAAACTACCTAAATACAATCTTGATAATTTATTACTATTGAAGTAAATTGTATTTAGTTCCAATTCTATGCGATTTAAATAGAAATGTGTATAGATTTTTTTGATTTTTAAAGCTTATACAATTATTTATAAAAAAAAATCTTTTTTTCTGAAGATATAGATTAATATTGTTTACGGTGTTTATTAATACCTATATAATATACATACTATAGTAGATTTTATTTCAATTGGTAAAAAAATATAAAAATAATCTAGTTGAAATTATATTACCCGAAATACAATAAAAAGAGATTAGCTTCTTATTAATTGGATATATTATCTAAAGCCTACAGCAGCTTGCCATACAAAAGCTAATAATAAAAAGAATACGGGAATAATAGGTAAAATATCAATTAGTGGTTTAAATATTGCATAAGCTTCCGGTAATTTTGTCATTAAAAACATTGTGTCCATAAATAATGATAATCCTTTTTTCTCAATAATGTTAAATTATATCAGAGTTTATAGCTCCCTTTTAATTGAAAACTTAAATACTCGTTAATAAAAAATATTAATTTTAATTATTATAATAATACATAAACTCTTCTTTATTTCAATCAGTATATAAATTGTTAATATTTTTTTATTAAATTAATATACCCATAATATGAAGATCGGATAATAAGTATTAAATTATTATCCGATCCTAGTGTTTACACTTCAAGCCTCTGACGAGACTTGAACTCGTGACCTTCTTCTTACCAAGAAGATGCTCTACCCCTGAGCTACAAAGGCAATTACATTATATTATCATAGTATGGGCCGAGTAGGATTTGAACCTACGTAGGCATAGCCAACGGATTTACAGTCCGTCCCCATTAACCACTCGGGCATCGACCCCCTTATCTACTATGATAACATAATTAATTCATCTAAACAATAGTTAAGCTTTTGCTTATTAGCAATGTTTTTTATTCATTAGGAAATTGTTTAGATAGTAGAGATAGCCACATGCGCTTAGACCATACTTTTGCAACTAATAGTTGTGGTTTTAACTTATTATATAAAGCTTCTATAGTCCCTCTTTGTTTTTGCATTCCTAGATTTGACTTTATTGCCTTATAGGTTTCATAATTAGATACTATAATAAAATTCTCTGCCACAAAATTAGGACTTTGATTGAGTTCGTAATCTAATAATAAGCTTTCTAAATTATAAGCTAGAATTTTTGGTTTTTTAGGTAGTTTTAATTTACTGTGTATATTGCGAAATTTATCCCATTCATGTTGAGCAGTTTCTAAAGTAGTGAAATAGTAAATTGTACTATTCGTTAATGGATTGCCTTCTTTCGTATAATTTACGTAATATTGAGTATTGTTATATTTTCTTCCAACTGGCATAATTCTATAAATCGGTTGTCCTTGAAAAAATCCTTCTCCGCATAATTGTTTACTATAAAATTGAATATTTTTATTAGATTTATGCGAATATTTATAATTTTTATGTTGATTTGTATTATTAGATTTTAATGAGACATCAGAAGGACCATAATAATCAAATACTTGGAAATTTGCCATTTTTTCATTTGCTTCTGGTAATTTATCTATACTTTCTATTAATTGTCCAAGCTCTTGAAAATCTGGTATAAATCTAAATTGCAGTCCAGGCTTAGATTTACGGTTTAATTCATACGCTTTATCTAGGCTGATTGCTACAACATCTACATCTACTTCTTTGGCAGAATAAGGATATTTACGATAAATTTCTTCTTTTAATTCTTCAGCATCATTGGGATTAAAAAATATTGGTACTAAAGTCATTTCTCGATCATCTTCTAACCAAAAAAAACTTTTAATATATTCTTGTATTGCCTTCGTATGCCAATTATTTCTATATTCATCAGTGGAATTATAGCTTAAAACATCACCAAAACCATTTTTTAATACAAATACTGGAATATTTTTTAATTGTGCCGATAATTTTTTTTGTGCTCTATTAGGAAAATCATATTGCCGTTTCTTTATTTTAAAATCATTTGGTATAGGAATATTCATATTTTTATACCAAATAAACGGTTCATAATTATTATTCAGCTTTGATTCATTGTTACTATTTGTTATACATCGCATGAATCGATCATATCTCATAGTTTTTCTTAAATCAAAGCTAGATCTTCTAAATTCTTGTATTTCTTGTGTCGTAAAGGAAGGAATAGGCTTTTTCCAGGGTAGCCCTAATGTACCTCCAATAACTAGAACTTCTTCTAACTCTTTCTCAATAAAAGAACGAATTTCTTCTGCTTTTAATTGATTTTCATCCCAATTCTCTTTATTTTCTAGATATTTATTGATATTTTCATATCCTAGAGCTGGTAATCTGTAACTAATATATTTTTGACTAAATAATTCAGTAAACATAACTCATATTAATTTGATGCTATTAATTGATTATTATTATAATATGAATCAACATATTTATTTTTTCTATTATATTGATCTATAGCTTAAATATGTATAATATCTGCTTTTTATTGTTAATTAAATTTCTCTATTAACATAAGGTAATATAGATAATATTCTAGCTTGTTTAATTGCTTTTGTTAATTTTTTCTGTTGTTTAGAACTTAAACCTGTAATTCTTCTAGGTAAGATTTTTCCTTGTTCATTTGTGAATTTTCTCAGTAAGTCAATGTCTTTATAATCTAATACTTCTTGAGATTTAATTTGAGGACCTTTTTTTCTATATATAGTCATAAATTGTTAATTATATTAATAATTTTGTTTCGTAAATATGTATTTTTATTTAATTTCTTTAAATATTACGTGTGAATTGCAGTTTGGACAGAATTTTTTTAATTCTAATCTGCTAGGTGTATTTTTTCTATTTTTGTTTGTTGAATAACGAAAAACTCCTGATCTTCTTTTTTCACTACTATCTTTAATTCTGCAAGTAGTACATTCTAAACTAATAATTATTCGTGCGCCTTTATTTTTAGCCATTTTTTACAATATTTTTTAATTTAACAATTTTATTATTTCAAGTTTTTATATTATCGCATGATTTATATAATTCTAGCAAGTATTTATTGAAAATAAATAATTTTTATTTATATATCAATATTACTTGTGAATATTTATTTTAATGATATAATTACAATAAATAATTATAGATTAAAATATATAAACGTAAATTCAAATAAAGGATTTTTATGAAGAAAAATAAATCTGTTTTAAAACGCATAAAAACAAATGAAAGAAATCGTGTGCGTAATAAAATATATAAATCAATGGTAAAGACTTATATGAAGCGCTTTTTGATTGAAGTTCAAAATTTAGACGTAAATAGCGCAGATAGTTTAGCTAATATTGATAATATTTTAGCTCTTACTTATAGTAAAATTGATAAAGCAGTCAAAAGAAATGTTCTGCATGCTAATAATGGTGCGCGTAAAAAAGCTTTGTTAGCTCGTATATTAAATAATAAGAAAGTAAATTAATTATTTACTGCCTTACAGTTTCTTATTATAAAATAACAAATCAGTATTTTATTTACATCATTTACATCAATAATATTCTTTTTTTACCTTCAAATATGAGAAAAAAAGGTTTAGGGATAGATCTAGTATGATATTTATTTAAGATAATTCTTGTAACTTATAAGTAAATAACCGCAGATATATAGAGATTACTAGTTTTAACTAATATTTTTGCATAATATTTAGTAATAAGTTACAAAATATAAATTTTGTATAATAAAAATTTTAACATATAAAATTTATGATTTTACAGTGAAGATTTAATGCTATAAGCTATTATTATTTCGTACTATTTAAGTTTATAAAATAAAAGCTAGTTTTAATTATAATTAAATATCTAGTTTTATATAGAAGTAATTATGCATTTTATTGAATTTAAAATAGTATAACTTACGTATGATTATCCACAATGGCCAACAGATTCATACAAATTAAATTCTTATCTAGCTTCAAGTGATAAAAAACACAAAGAAAATTGTAAGCATTTTCAGATTCCATATAAGTCTTAGATTCTATAATTTTTATTCTAAGAATTTATATTAATTCTTATTAAACTCATATTTATTCTATTTAAACCGTTACTCTAAAGCCATTTTTATCTTTAATAATATTAATTACTTAGATTATTCTTAACAAGAAATAATTTACTCAAATGACAGTAGAATAAATAAATTTGTTGTTAAGTTTTCTATTTTTATGAACATTATTAATATTTGCTTCTAAATTTATATAAAACTTATATATTGTTATATATAGCAAAAAAAAAACTATTATTATATAATATATATAATTAAAATATAAAACTCTTTGTAATATTTTATACCTTAATAATTAATAAATTAATTATAGCAAATCACCTTGTTAATAAATTACCAGCGATTTCTTATGCGTAATAATATAATTCAAAATATTAAGCCCCTAAATACATATTGAATAAATTATTTAACATGTGATTTGAATAATGCAATTTATTTATTAAAGCATTATGAATACAATATTAAAAGTATTGTTTTTAATTATTTTTCTCAAATATATATTAATTAAGTTCTCTAGCTATTATACAATTACAAATTTATATATGTAATTTATTATTTAATGATGTGCTTTAAATAACTATAAGTTATTTTTAAATAAGTACTATAGAAAGGAATCAACCTATTCTTTTTATTAGAAGCGGCTAGGATGCAAGTCAGATATCAAAACCTAATAATCTTTGATGAACTAGACTCGATATTTCAAGTTACTCTAAATAATTGTGCATTACAAGATTATCAATTATTGTTATTAACTAGAATTATATATAAAAGAATTGTGTCTCGTGCTACAAAATTTTAATTATTTATATTCTATATTTATCTTAAAAAGTACATACTAATATGTTAAAAATACGATTAAAACGTTATGGAAGAAAAAAATATCCTACTTATAGATTAGTCTTAATAAGTGATCGTACGCGAAGAGATGGTCGCGCTATTGAAGAGTTAGGATTTTATAATCCAATCAGTAATATCACTCATTTAAATATTCCAAGAATCATCCATAGATTATCTCAAGGTGCACAGCCAAGTGATACTGTGAATCATATTTTAAAAAAAGCTAAGGTAGTATAAACTTATTATAAGGAGACTAATTTTGTCAAAGTTTACTTTAAAAATCTTATGGTTAGATAATAATGTAGCAATCGCAGTTGATCAAATTGTACATAATGGTACTAGCCCTTTAACTTCTTATTTTTTTTGGCCAAGAAATGATGCTTGGGAACAATTAAAATTAGAATTAGAATCAAAACCCTGGATAGCTGAGAGAGATAAAGTAGAGCTTTTAAATAAAGCTACAGAAATTATTAATTATTGGCAAGAAGAAGGAAAACAGTATTCATTGTCAAAAGTTCAAGCGCAATTTCCAGATTTTATTTTTGCAGGCAGTAATTAATGCTTATCTTTAAATAACTTTTATAAAAAGCAATCAAAGACTACAAAATTTCCTGTTATAATTATTGAAATTATATAACAATAACAGGATTTTATAGTCTTTGATTTTTTATAAGTTAATTGCTAAATTGATTTAGCAATTCAATAAATTATTTATCTACTTCCAATAGTTCATCTTCAGCAAAGTTGTTAGTATTAACACCGCTATAGCTAACTTTTTCAAATCTTACTACTACGGGATATCTGATTCCACTTTGATCGATTGTAGCAACTGTTCCTACCTCTTGATACCAATATGATTCTTTTCTTAAAATTCTTACTTTTGATCCTCTTTTTACCATTTTATCCTCTTATTTACTACTTATATAAGCTATATAAGGTAATATTAGCATAGTTATTATTTTATTGAAATAAAGTAATAAGAATATTAACTCAAATATCTTATTAATATTAATAAAGTATTTATATATATTATTTGTATCGTAGAATTTAATACTTAAGAATATTAAAGTATATAATCCAGTAAGGTACTTGATTAGTAAATCAAAATCATGTTAAATTAATTTTATAATTCAAGAGAGTAAGTTAAATTATAATAAAGCTAAAATACTCGTTGAGTATAATAATTTTATTGAAATAAAAAATAATTAAAAAGTTCATAAAATTGAGGAAATATATATGAAGTTTTCATGGAAGAATATTCTTCTTTGGTCTTTACCTATTCTAGTAACTATATTCTTTGTTTGGCAAGGTCTTTTAGTACCCAATAGTAATGAAGCAGGTAAAAATGTTGCTAGCTCAAGAATGACTTACGGTCGTTTTTTAGAATATCTAGATATGGGATGGATCAAAAAGGTTGATTTATATGATGGTGGACATACAGCAATTGTAGAGGCTGTAGGACCAGATTTAGGCAACAGAATTCAACGTATCAGAGTAGAATTACCAACTTTGGGCCAAGAATTAATTCCAAGGCTAAAGCAAGCTAATATTGATTTAGATGCTCATCCCATAAATAATAATTCTGCTATTTGGAATATATTAGGGAATTTAGTATTTCCTATATTATTAGTTGGTGGTTTAGCTTTATTATTTAGAAGGTCTAATAATGGTGCTGGTGGACCTGGCCAAGCTCGTTCGTTTGGTAGATCAAAAGCTAATATACAGATGGAAGCTAAAACAGGAGTTCAATTTGATGATGTTGCAGGTGTAGATGAGGCTAAAGAAGAATTTCAAGAAGTTGTTACTTTTTTGAAAAGGCCTGAATTATTTACTGACGTAGGAGCAAGGGTACCAAAAGGTGTACTATTAGTTGGACCTCCTGGAACTGGTAAAACTTTATTAGCAAAAGCAATCGCAGGTGAAGCTGGAGTGCCATTTTTTAGTATATCCGGTTCTGAGTTTGTTGAAATGTTTGTTGGCGTTGGCGCTTCTAGAGTTCGTGACTTATTTAAGCAGGCAAAAGCAAATGCACCTTGTATTATTTTTATCGATGAAATTGATGCTGTAGGTCGTCAAAGGGGTACTGGAATTGGTGGTGGTAATGATGAAAGAGAGCAAACTTTAAACCAATTATTGACTGAAATGGATGGTTTTGAAGGTAATACTGGTATAATAGTTATTGCTGCAACTAACCGTGCAGATATATTAGATGCAGCTTTATTAAGACCAGGTCGATTTGATAGGCAAATTACAGTAGATGTTCCTGATTATAAAGGTAGATTAGCTATTTTAAAGGTACATAGTAGCAATAAAAAACTGGCAGATGATGTTTCATTAGAGGCGATATCACGAAGAACACCTGGCTTTTCTGGTGCTGACCTAGCGAACTTAATGAATGAAGCTGCTATTTTAGCTGCAAGACGATATAAAGAAGCTATATCAATTTCAGAGGTTGATGTTGCTATAGATAGAGTAGTAGCTGGTATGGAGGGAACACCATTAGTTGATAATAAGAGTAAAAGATTAATTGCTTACCACGAGGTTGGTCATGCTATAGTAGGCAGTTTATTAAGACATCATGATAAAGTACAGAAAGTTACTTTGATACCCCGCGGTCAAGCAAGAGGTTTAACTTGGTTTATGCCTTCTGAAGATCAAACTTTAATATCCCGTTCTCAGATTTTAGCACGTATAGTAGGTGCTTTAGGAGGACGTGCAGCGGAAGATGTAGTATTTGGAGATTCTGAAGTCACCACAGGTGCTGGAAACGATTTACAGCAGGTTGCTTCGATGGCTCGACAAATGGTGACACGCTTTGGTATGTCGCAAATAGGACCTTTGTCTTTAGAAAGCCAATCTACAGATCCTTTCTTAGGTCGTAGTATGATGTCAGGTTCAGATTACTCTGATGGTGTAGCGACTGATATTGATAAACAAGTTCAAACTATAGTTGAAGAATGTTATAAAGAAGCTGTAAAAATTATAAAGAATAATAGAGTAATTATTGATTATTTAGTTGATTTATTAATAGAAAAAGAAACTATTGAAGGTGATGAATTACAAAAAATTATTCAAAATTATACTGCTATACCTGTTTAATTAAAGAAAAAATGTTATATAATATTTAATATGATTAAGTTATAGATATTATGTAACATTTTTTTATTTAATTAATATATTAATTATATTATTTATCACTAATGAGATTAATTCAAAAATAAAGTTGTTTATGAATATTCCAAAAATAGAAATTGAAGAAAAAAAAATGCCTTTAATAGATCATTTAAATGAATTAAGATCTAGGCTTTTATTATCCTTATTATTCTTTATCTTAAGTTCTGCAATCTGTTCATTAAAAGTCAAACAAATTGTATTCTTTTTGCAGCAATTAGTACCAAAAGTAAAATTTTTACAGCTTGCACCAGGTGAATACTTTTTTTCTTCTATCAAAGTTGCTTTGTACGGAGGATTATTATTCACTACCCCTTTTTTAATTTATCAACTTTTATTATTTATTTTACCTGGATTAAGTTTTAAAGAGCGTAGAATTATTTTACCTTTAAGTTTAATGTCAGTAATTTTATTTTTTTTAGGTTTAGCTTTTGCTTATTTAGCGTTAATTCCTGCAGCACTAAACTTTTTTTTAAATTATGGCTCAGACATTGTAGAACCTTTATGGTCTTTAGAACAATATTTAGATTTTATAGTAATTCTATCAATTAGTACTGGAATATCTTTCGAATTACCTATTATTCAAATTTTATTGGGAGTTTTTGGAATTGTTACAAAGATTCAAATGTTAAAAGGATGGCGATATGTATTACTATTATCTACTATAGCTGGTGCAATTTTAACTCCTTCAGTAGACCCTTTGACTCAAATTTTGCTTTCCTCTGCAATATTTTTATTATATTTTTTAGGTATAATTTTTTTATATTTAGTAGATAATATTTTTTATAAACGTGAAGATTAGCTTTAATAATTATTAGATTGGATAATTACGTATATTAATTTATTTAATCCTAAGAAATACTTTTGAATTGTGCTTTAAGTTGACAACTAGGCTTAAATATAGTTATATATATAGTATATATTTAATTAAGGCCCCCATCGTCTAGAGGCCTAGGACATCTCCCTTTCACGGAGGTAACGGGGATTCGAATTCCCCTGGGGGTATATAATATTATTTCATAAATTAAGCTTCAATTTATTAATATAATTCTACATTTAAGTTTAATGTAATAGATACTTAATTTTTTTACAAAAATAGAAAATTTATACTTAAACAATTAATCTCAGTAATAGATAGCTGTATTAAATCTTATAAAAAAATATTTATAACTATAAATTACTTTTTGTATTAATTGAGCTGAATTACGTATTAAGTTACAAGTTATCAATATAACTAAAAAGTAACTTTTGAAAAAGATTTATATTGCAATTCTCTAAAAAGAATAACGTTATTATCAGATATATTCTATAGCCAATATATAAAAAAATTATATAGCTTAATAAAGGCTTGAATCTAGAGAAAATAGAAAATGAAATTGACATTTATAATCAATAAGCAAACGAGTTAAATAAGAATTCAATAAAATATATTCATAAGAAAAAATTAATTAAAAATAAATGGATAAAGAAAGTAATCTCTACAGCACTATATATATTGTACAATACTGTTTTAAATCTAAATAATGAAAAGCTTAAAATTGTGTAAAGTGTAATTGTTAAAAAAAAAGAAAAATTATTTTATTATATTAAAACAACTAATAGATTATATATGATTATTTATTTTAAGTCATAATGCAAGAATATATAAATTTACATTTGCAAATCAATAGCACTTGATTTGCAAATGTAAAAAATTAATTTTTTACTTCATATGGTTATGTATATTGTAAGCAAATATACGATTAATATAAAATGAGCCTCTTATTTTTTTCTAAATATTATAATTGACAAATTTAGGCGTTACTCAGTAATATTATAATAATTAAGATTTCAATAAAGTAAATTTTAATAAATTAATGTTAATAATGAAATTATGAAAGTATCTTGGAAATGGCTTAATAGACTTATTGATCTCGATTCAATAAGTCCAGAAGATTTAATTGATCGTTTAGCATTAATTGGTTTAGAAGTAGAATCAGTTGAAAATAAACAATTTAAATATTCTAATGAAATAGATATAGTTTTAGATATAACTTCAACTGCTAATAGATCTGATCTACTAAGTATAGTGGGTATTGCTAGAGAAATAGCTCTTTTTTTGAATAAAGAGATAAAAAAAGAAAACTATCAAATAAGTGACATTAATTTTACAAACTCTACAGAACATCCTATTTTTAAGGATTACACGCAATCTTGCCAATCATATATATTAGGCTGTATCGATAATATAGAACAAAATGAGTCACCTGTATGGATTCAAGATTTACTATATGTTAGTGGTATCGAAGTTAAAGGTAATATTCATGATATTATATCATTTGTTATACTAGAAACTGGCTGTCCTATATCAATTATAAATTTATCATACTCAAATAATTTTTCTTCTACTGATATTTTTGAAGTTGATTATCCTCAGGATAATTATAAATTTATATCGTCAACTGGTATATCATATGATTTAGATAGATCTGTAACGTTACCGTGTTTAAAATATAATGATAAGTTAGTAAATTTATCCGGCATTATAAATAATATTAATAACGATATTCAATTACCAACGCAGAATTTTTTTTTACAAGGGATTTTATTTGAGCCTTCTATAGTTAGAAGAGCCTCTAAATTTTTGGGTATTAATAATCTAGAATCTCAAAGGTATGAAAGAGGTATAACTACACTTGATTTAGAGCATGCATATTTGAGAGCATTATTTTTAATTAATAATACTTTGGGAGGTAAGTTAAATTGTTTTCATTACTTAAAGAAATTACCATATATACCTAGAGAAATATTGATTAATACTGATAGAATTAGTAAAATGCTAGGACCTCTAAATACTATAAATAAAGGTCAATTATTAACTTCTGATACGATTATTAAACTTCTAAAACCTTTAGGATTTCAAATTATTAAAATAGCAGTTCAAGGTAAAACCGAAAATCCAAATCTCATATCAGATTATAAAATAATACCTCCATCTTTTAGATATTATGATATTGAACGTGAGATAGATGTAGTTGAAGAAGTAGCAAGAATATACGGTTTCAATGCATTTTTAGATATAATTCCTAGACCTAATAATTTAATTACATTTAGTTATCGAGAATTATTTATAAGAAAAATGAGATCAAAATTAAAGATTTTAGGTATTAATGAATTAATTAATTATTCTTTAGAAGGCTCGGTTAAAAATTATAATAATATTTATAGAAGTAATAATTCAGCAATTGTTATAAAAAATCCTTTAAGCTCTGAATATCGTTTATTACGTGAAACTTTATTAGATAATATTTTTTCTAATATAAGTTATAATTATAAACAAGGCAATGGAATTATAGAGGGGTATGAAATAGGTCGAGTATTTAAGTATAAAGATAATAAATATTTTGAAGAATCAACAATAAGCGGAATTCTGAAAGGAAAACTATTTATAGAATCTTGGCTAGATAATAAAATGCCATCAGACTGGTTTTATGGGAAGGCTATTATAGAACAAATGTTATCTATTGTAAATAAACCCTTTGTATGGGAAAAAGCAGTAAATGAAAAAATCGGAAAGTATGCAAAAATTTTTCACCCTTATAAAATAACAAAAATAACTCTAAACGGTTTACAAGTTGGATATTTTGGGCAGTTACATCCTAATTTAATTAAGTTTTTAGAAATTAATAACTATGATTTGTATGCTTTTGAATTCAATTTAGATGCTTTAATTAAATCATATACTAGTAAGAGTCCTTTAGATTATCAAGAGAAATATAAAGCATATTCACTTTATCCCAGTATAGTAAGAGACATATCAATTACTGTACCGAAATTAATAGAAAAAACGTATATAGAAAACTATATTCAAGCTATAACAAAGCCATTACTTTATAAGGTTACGTTTATTAGTTGTTATTACGGAGATCCTATTCCTGCAGACTATAAAAGTTTGTCTTTTCGTTTATTTTATAGGGCGGAGGATAGAACTTTAACTATTAATGAAGTTGATTTTTTACATAATAAGTTATATGAACATTTAGACCAAATTATTTCTACTTATCACTAATTGTTTCATTAATTATTATATTTGGTTATTTATTATTAGAAATGACAGACTTACCTTTTAATTTAGATCAACTGAGAATTTTGAAAGCTATTGTAGCAGAAGGTAGCTTTAAAAGAGCTGCGGAAAGTTTGTATATATCTCAACCAGCAGTTAGTTTGCAAGTTCAAAACTTAGAAAAACAATTAAATATACCTTTGTTTGATCGTGGAGGTAAAACTGCTAAGCTCACAGAGGCAGGAGATTTACTATTACAGAATGGCAATAGAATTCTAGCTATGTGTGAAGAAACCTGTAGGGCTTTAGAAGATTTACAAAACTTGCAGGGAGGTTCTTTAATCGTGGGAGCTAGTCAAACTACTGGGACGTATTTGATGCCACGTTTAATAGGTCTATTTAGACAACGATACCCACAAGTAGTTGTGCAGCTTCAAGTACATTCAACTAGAAGAATAGCCTGGAGCGTTGCGAATGGTCAAATTGATTTAGCAGTAATTGGTGGAGAGATACCAGTTGAATTAAGACAAACATTACATATAACTTCTTACGCAGAAGATGAGTTTGCTTTAATTTTACCTAAATCTCATCCATTCTCTAAAATGAAAAATATTAAAAAAGAAGATTTATATCGTTTACGTTTTATTGCTTTAGATTCACATTCGACTATTCGAAAAGTAATTGATAAAATTTTAAATGAGCATGGAATTGATAGTAGTCGTTTTACGATAGAAATGGAGTTAAATTCTATTGAAGCTATTAAAAATGCTGTACAGTCTGGATTAGGTGTAGCATTCGTTTCTGTATCTGCTATAGCAAAAGAATTAGAGCTTGGTATAATTCATTGGGCAAAAATTGAAAATGTAACGATTAAGCGTATGTTATCAATTATTGTGAATCCTAATCGCTATAGGTCTAAAGCTGCAGAAAGATTTCGAGATGAAATTTTAACTTTATTTGTTTCTAATAATAATATGCAGACAGATATAAAAACTTTAGTCACAGACGCAGATATAAAATAAATAGCGTTTTTGATTTAAATCAAAAACGCTATTTATTATCTAACTACGCAACTAATGAATTAAAAAATCCTGTCGCAAATACTAAACCTGCCCAAACTGCCGCACCAGTAAAAACTAAGCTTTTAGATTGTTCCCATTGTCCAGGAGAAGCTAATATTACTGGTATACCTACAACTAAGATTGTTGATAAAGCTGTTAATGCAAAAACTAAAAGTTGAAGAACAATTACCATATTTTTTTCCTGTAATAATTTTATAACATTCAAATTATTTATCATTTCTCATTATGATATAATATATTGTTGTATAAATCTATAAGATTGTTTTAATTTCTTGAAAAAATGTAACATTTAGTTGTATTTCTATAATATAATTTTGATTAAATTCATACCTATTATATTCATTTAAGGGTATATTCTTAAGCGCCTATATGGTTCTTCACCAAATTGTTTAACTTTTAGCATATAATTATTAATTAAATTATATTGTGCTTTTCTAATTAACGGTGGTCTAGGCACTAATTCTACAATTTTCTTATGTGTAATAGCAATTCTTTCAATAGCTAAACGTGCTTCTTCTAAAGCTTCTAATTGACTATCTCTATTGAAGCTGCTAAGTATTTCATTATTATTAGAGATATTATAACCTTTAATATCTAAAATGAATTGTAGACTTCTAGCAATATTATTGGCAGAATTTGATCCTGTAGTATATACTGGTATTTTCTTATTTGAAATGATTGCCATTAATTTTTGATTATTTTTTAAATGCGACCTTAAAGCTAAAATCGTATCCGCTTGTTCTAAATTCCGTGTTAAGTTAATTGGCAAATTAGATAAATTAATTATCTTCTCTACAGTCTGATAATTGATAGCAAAGATATATATAGTACATATAAATTTTTTTGCGTTTTTATTATTAAATTCATTGCTATTGAACGTAAACTGAGCTGATTTTGCTTTTAAGCTTTGTTTAGAAAAATTAATTTGAAAGTTACTAACAACGGCTTGTTTTTTTTTATTAATAATATTGAAATTATAATCTTGAGCGGAGTTATCTTTAAAACTTTTAATTTGAGTTATTCCTTTAGGATTAAATTTTCTTACTTGTATATTAGGCTTATTACCTTGTAAGATTTGGTCTACTGACTCTTCAATATTTTCATGTATAACCCAGCAATACCTCTCATGTATTTCAATAGCAATTTCAAAAGCTGGTGAAGCTTTTCTCTCTAAAATACTTTTTTGAGTACCTCTTCTTTTAGCTTCTTCATCGCCAAGTGTAACGTATTGTATTCCACCTATTAAATCTGATAAAGTTGGGTTTTTAATTAAACTTTCTAAGTAATTACCATGAGCTGTTCCAACGAGTTGAACTCCTCTTTCAGCAATTGTCCGGGCTGCAAATGTTTCTAATTCTGTTCCTATTTCATCAATAATAATAACTTCGGGCATATGGTTTTCAACAGCTTCAATGTTTGAGTCGACACCTCCATTACTGGAGGATGCCTCTCGTTCCGAACCGTGCGTGCGACTTTCACCGCACACGGCTCTTGGTATTACTTGCTACTCGCTTTGCGTATTTTCAAACCTTCGATTATCCTTACGGAGTGTATAGTCTATTTTTGATGACATGAACGATGCAATGCCATTAAATTAATGTATTGATTATTCTTATGATTACCATCTATATGATTTAATTCGATAATGTCGTCGTTTTTGAAATAAAGATTACAATTTGCACATTTAGCTTTTTCTTTGTGTATCTGTTTCGTTAATTGTCCGTAAAATCTGTTTGGCACGCGTTTAGACCAGTATAAACAGTCATTATCATATATAGATTTATCGGATTGAACCGAAGTGAAGCCATTAACTTTGTATTCGTGTCCGTTGAAGATTGAATGTATATTATCTGCAAGTTTCAATTTGACTATAGATCTTTGAACTCGATTCTTTTTGTTATTTAATTTCTTACAGTATTTATAAACCCAATCACTAATCTTCCATAGAGAAGCATTAATTTGACCCATATCCGAAAATTGGTGATAATTTCTCCATCCTTTGTATATTATTTTGATTTTATCTAATCTTTCTTCGATTTTGAACCTTGGGTCTTTTATTATCTGTTTTATCTTGTCAAATACTTGAATTCTATTTTTCTTAGAAGGGTAGCTAACAAATTTTTCATTTTTAGCTTTTACTTTGAAGTGCCATCCTAGGAAGTCAAAACCTTCCGTAGATTTCACCAATTTTGTTTTACTTTCCTTTACATTCAATCCTCTTTCGGCAAGGAATAAATCTATTTTCTTTCTTAATAATTCAGCATCTTCTTTACATTTAATAAAGAATACCATATCATCGGCGTATCTAAATCCTCTTTGATAAATCTTGTTTTTATGTATCCTTTCATTCCATATATCTTCTATTCCATCTAATGCAATATTACATAAAAGAGGTGATATTATACCACCTTGTTGGGTTCCTTCTATTCTTTTAGGTCTTTCTTTTAATACACCTGCTTTTAGAGCAGACCATACTATAGATTTTATATTTTGAGGTAATTGAACCATAGCCATCAATTTTTCATGGTTTATCTTATCAAAACATTTTTCAATATCTAATTCAAGAATTTGCTTAGTTATACCTTTAGCATCCGATTTAAGATTAATAAATATGTTCTTTTGTATATCCCAAGTGCTTCTTGCTGGCCTAAATCCATAACTACTTCTACTGGCATAAGCTTCATATACTGGTTCTAAGGCATATTTTATGAAACATTGAATTGCCCTATCTTTTATAGTTGGAATACCTAGAGGTCGTTTTTCTCCGTTGGATTTAGGAATAAATACCAGTTTCAATTTGGAGTGTTTATAACCTTTGATATTGCTTATCTCTTTAAAAATTTGTAGACGTTCTTTTTCAGTTAATGCTATTTTTTTATCTATACCAGCTGTTTTCTTATCTTGGTTAAGTTGTGTAACTTGCCTTATGGCAAGAAGCTTTGCTGCTCTAGATGAAGCTAAACATCTTTGTAATCTGTTGACTAAGTTGTAATCTTTATTCTGATACGCTTTATATATTCTATATTGAAGACGGAATACTATTTTTTCGAATTGCTTCCAAGGTAGAGAATTCCATTCTTCAACACAGCTCTTGTGAGTTGGTTGCATAAGAAATTATCTCCTCTATAAAATATATTCTGTAATCCTTTCGGCAATTACGCCTCTCCTACCCGAAGTTATCATATGGAAAGTTGATTATGTTCTCCTACCCTTGCGGGAGATAGACTTCGTTTTTATTTGTTCCAAATATTGATTGTTTTGTTGTTTTAGGTTTTATCAATTCACCGACCACAGCTCAGGATTGTTATATCTAAATTTTAAGATTTAGACCGTAATGATGGTCTTAAACGAGCTTTTCTCTTTAATATACATTAAAGGGTGGTTAACCGTTAGCTTTGATTTTTCTTTTAGACAGAACTTTGCGGTTCATCATACGATGCTTTTTATGATAATTCAGACTCAGCTTAACCATGACAACCTATCGGGAGGCAGTTTCCGCTCTGTCAGTCGTTCTTTCCCCTGTGTTCTCCAGCTTCAACTTTACAAATCGAGTAACGTTGTGGACACTATAGACGTCATCCCCATCCTTAGGGAGATTGGACTTAACTATTTTACTATTAGCTTATAGTTGCACCAATATCAACATTTAGTTATATGGTATAGAACCCTTGACCATTATAATCAGGTATTACTATTGATACCACACCTTAGATTAACATTTGTTAATTCTCTAAGCTCGTTTAAAGCTCTATAGATACAAAACTTGGTCTAAGAACAAATCGCACCATTACTTGATGTTGTAGTTCTGGTTGAGATACTTGCATCCTTCTAGCTCTTCCTATTGATCTATGAGGGATATCTCCATCTCCTGCTATTTCATTAGATGTATCAATTATAACAACTCTTTTTTCTAATTCGTCAGCTAATACACGGGAAATTTCTCGAATTGCTGTCGTTTTGCCAACTCCGGGTTTTCCTAATAATAAAATTGATTTTTTATTTTCTAATAAGTCTCTAATTATATTAATAGTTCCAAAAACTGCTCGTCCAACTCTGCAGGTTAAACCAATTATATTACCTTGTCTATTTCGAATTGAGCTAATTCTATGCAAAGTAAATTCAATACCAGCTCTATTCTCTCCACTAAAGTTACCAATTTGCTTAATACATTGATCTAAGGCTACCCAATCAACAACTTTCGATGCTAAATAAATTGGCTTATCAGGAAAACGAGCTTCAGGCCTACGACCTAAATCCATAACTACTTCAATTAAAGTATTTTTATTAGGATGATTATTAAGTTGGTCTTGTATATATTTTGGTAAAACATTAATTATCAAATTAATAAACTATGCACAAGCTATTTTATTATCTTCAGATACTATATGTAAAATTTATCTCAATTTAATTATTTATATTATTTGATGTTAACTGTAGCGAATAAAATAAATTTATACACAGTTAAATACTCAAGTATAATCAAATTAACTAATGAAGCAATATTTTTAAATTATAAAACAAAATACTTAAACACTTGAGTAAAACCTCTAATCACGTATTAACTAATTTATCGTTTCTTATAATATGTTTTTAATATAATAATTAAAATTAGCTATTTATAATATTTGGAAAATCATATGTTAATAAATTTATAAACTATAATTATAGACGTTATGTTTTAATTTAATAAAAAAACTTACTTATTTTATTAGTATCAAAATTAGTACCTTGAAAAAATATGCTCATGGCGATATTTTGAGTTAACTATATGTGGTAAGAATTAAGCTTTTAGAAAAATATTACCTCTAAATGATAATTTATATTAAAAAGTTATTTTAAAATATATTAATCCAATAATTAATGCATTTGATTTGTATTTTTTAATTTTACAACCTAATTGATTTATTCTTCGAATTAATCCTAATATTTTTATTAATTATTTCTACTTTAACTTCCAGTTTGTCCAAATCATCAGCTATTAACATATTTTTACCTAAATTCTAAAATCAAAAAATATTCTTAATATTATTATATAGCTTTTAACATTTTCAGAATATTTTTTTTATATTATACTTAATTAAGTCTATTTTTTTATATAAATTATATGTATAATACATATAAATATTTTTAGTATCTATATTCTTTTATTAATTGTAATACTATTTATAACCATCTAGCTATAGAACAAATACATTTTAAAGTAGCTGAAGTCAATCAATTATTTATACAATAAGCTTGAAGCATAATACCCATATATTTCTAAATGTTAGAAACTTTTTTAAACTTCAAATTTAAAATAATATGTTCAATTCTGTAAACTATTTTATTAAGATTTTCTATACAGGTGGATAAAAAGTTTGAGAGATTTTAGATACTAAATATAATCAATTTTTTATTAGAATAAAATCATATTATGAGCTTTTTAATTTCAACCAGCCCAAAAATAATTGAAGATCTTGAAAATAAATATAAAAAGACAAATATACCTGAAGTAAGTGTGGGAGATACTGTTAGAATAGGACTTTTAATTAAGGAAGGTAATAAAGAAAGGGTTCAAATGAATGAAGGAGTTATTATCTCTAAAAATAACTCTAATTTGAATACGACCATTACAGTTCGTCGTACTTTACAAGGTATTGGTGTTGAAAGAGTATATTTAATTCATTCTCCTTTGGTAAAAACTATAGAAGTTTTAAGACATGCTAAGGTACGTCGCGCAAAGTTATATTATTTACGTGATTTATCTGGTAAAGCCACTCGCTTAAAACAAAAATTTTAACTAATAATTCAGCTCTTTTAAGTTATAAATAATTTAATTTACAAGAGCTGAATTATTATTTTAGCTTCCTTGATTCGCCAATTTAAAAAATTTAGTTAAAAATGATATTGACAATTTAATTTTTCAGTTTAATAGCTGATTTAAAAGAAGTAGCTATAAGATTACCATTTAATTTAATAATTGTATTACTAATATATAAGCCGTTACTAAGTAATTTTAAATTTTCTTCAATATCTAGTCCTTTGAACTTTTTATATAACTTTAAATGATATTCTTTTTCTAGCTTACATATACCTATTTGATTATTATTTTTGACAATTTGTCCAATAATCGCATTGTTACTATCTAGATCAAATGTTCGCCATTCTAATTTAAAATCAACACTATTGTGATCATTTTTACATGAAATAATTATATTTTTATCATTTAGATAGCTGTGTATTAATTGAATATTATAATTTGTTTTTTTTATTTCATTATTAGCTAAATAATTAATAGTTTGTTGTATTGACCATTTGCCTGTATAATTATTGAAAAAAGTTTCTAATTGCATTTGATGTATTTGTCAGATTTTGAAATATATTCGATATTAATATAATTAAATGTAGAAGAATATCTTGCATATAATGAAAATTTATATTAATATTATCATATAAATTTCATTAATTAGGAGAAGTGGCAGAGTTGGTCGATTGCGTCTGATTTGAAATCAGAAGAACTGAAAGGTTCCGTGGGTTCGAATCCTACCTTCTCCGTATTTTACCTATGTTTTTATAAAAAACTATTGATGAATAGAAGTTATATCTTATTTAATCATATCCCTATTCCTCAATAATTAAGATCTATGCTCTAGTTTGCGCTTTATTTAATATTTTATCGCGTAAATTATTAATTGCATTTAATGACAAAATAGTCATAATCTTAATAAAACTAGAATTTAGTTCTTCAAAAATTTTCATATTTAAGGTAAATGCTATGTTAGCTTCTGAAACAATTTCTTTAACTTGTTCATCATTAACAGGGATTGAATTTAAAGCACTTCTATATTGGTTTTTAAATGCTTGATCATTATCAATATCTTCAAAAACATAAAATGCTGTACCATCATCTCCCGATAAATTCATTGCATTTTGAGCAATTCTTCTTAATATTTGTCCACCAGATAAATCTCCTAAGTATCGCGTGTAGGCATGTGCAATTAATAATTCAGGCTGACTATTGCTAATCGCACGAATTCTTTGTATATAAACTTGAGTCGCTGGAGATGGCTCTACTTGTTCTTTCCATGTATCTCCATAATAGAATTTTAAATCTTTTTCTAAACTAGCTTTACGATTTAGTTGTGTAAAATATATAGGGCTAATCATAGTATGTTTACTGTTTTTCCCCATTTCTTCTTCGATAGCAGAATATACGAAATATAAATTTGCCACTAACTTGCGATATGATTTTTTGTCTATTACACCACTTAAAAATGACTTAACAAAACTCACATTTTCTGCCATGCTATGAGATTTTGTTGTACCTTCACGTAATCTGGTAGCTAAATTATTTGACATATATAAAATTAAATCTATGTTGGTTAAGATCGATAATAAGAAATTGATATCATTATATTATTTATAATTATAAATAATATCAGATTGTATATATTAAAATAAATACTTACTATAAATTTATTTATGATATTTAACATTTATAGATATTTGGTATTCAGATTTTTATATCCTTAATAATTGATATTATTTATAATAATGTTCTTTATATAATATTGCAGAAGTTGTAAAGTTTAATTTCCAACTTCTGCAGTAAAAAGCTTTTAAACAGCTTAAAAGATTTTTAATTATTAGCCTTTTAATGCTTTAGCTGCTTGTACCCTAGCTCTAGCTTTTCGTAAGCTTTGAGCGGCGTCAATTTTTTCTTTATTTGTTTGCGCTATATCCAAATTTTCGATAGCTTTTTCTAAATCTTTTTCTGCACTTTCAAGATTGATGCTACTTGCTTCTTCAGCTCCATTAACCAGTATCGTTACTTGATTTTTTTCAACTTCTGCAAAGCCACCCATTAAAACAATAGGTGTCCATTCTTTATCAATACGGACTCTCATTACTCCAATATCTAAGGCAGTTAATAAAGGAGCGTGATCTTTTAGAATGCCTAATTGTCCAGTACTACTAGGTAATATTGCTTCTTCAGCTTGTGCATCCCATATTGTACGATCTGGTGTAATGACACGAATGTTTAATGTCATAAGTATTTTATCCTTTCATTTTTGCTGCTTTTTCAATAGCTTCATCAACATTACCTACAAGATAAAATGCTTGTTCTGGTAAATCATCCAATTCTCCATTTAATAGCATTTGGAAACCTTTAATTGCATCAGCTAAAGATACATATTTTCCTGGTGAGCCTGTAAATACTTCTGCTACAAAGAATGGTTGAGAAAGGAATCTTTCAATTTTACGAGCTCTTGCAACTGTTAGTCTATCGTCTTCTGAAAGCTCATCTAAACCTAAAATTGCAATAATATCTTGTAATTCTTTATAACGTTGTAAAGTTGATTTAATTTGCTGAGCTACTCCATAATGCTCTTGTCCTACGATACTTGGTTGTAACATTGTAGAAGTTGAGTCTAAAGGATCAACTGCTGGATAAATACCTTTAGCAGCTAAGTTTCTAGATAATACCGTAGTTGCATCAAGGTGAGCGAATGTAGTGGCTGGTGCAGGGTCAGTTAAGTCATCTGCTGGTACATAAACCGCTTGAATAGAAGTGATAGAACCGTCTTTAGTAGATGTAATACGTTCTTGTAAACCTCCCATTTCTGTAGCTAGTGTTGGTTGGTAACCTACAGCTGATGGCATACGCCCTAAAAGAGCTGATACTTCTGACCCTGCTTGTACAAATCTAAAAATATTATCAATAAATAACAAAACGTCTTGGTTATTAACGTCTCTAAAATACTCAGCCATTGTTAAAGCAGTTAAACCTACACGCATTCTAGCCCCAGGTGGTTCATTCATTTGACCATAAACCAAAGCTACTTTTGATTCTGATAAGTTTTTCTCGTTGATTACTCCAGATTCTCTCATTTCCATATAAAGGTCATTACCTTCTCTTGTTCTTTCACCAACTCCACCAAATACAGATACACCACCATGTGCTTTAGCAATATTATTGATTAGTTCCATAATCAACACAGTTTTACCTACGCCAGCACCACCAAAAAGACCGATTTTGCCACCACGTCTATATGGTGCTAATAAATCAACCACTTTAATACCTGTTTCAAAGATAGCAGGTTTTGTTTCTAATTGAGTGAAAGCAGGAGCAGATCTATGAATTGGTAATTTAGTAGTTTGAGATACAGGTCCCATATTATCTACAGGTTCGCCAATTACATTGAAAATTCTACCCAAGGTTGCTTGGCCTACTGGTACGCTAATTGGTGCGCCTGTATTGATTACAGAAATACCTCTTTTTAGACCATCTGTAGAAGTCATTGCTACCGCTCTTACACGATTATCGCCTAATAATTGTTGCACTTCGCAAGTAATTGAATTGCCTTTGTCTGTTATTTTTAAAGCATCAAATACTTTTGGTAATTGTCCAACTGGAAACTCAATATCTAATACAGGACCAATAATTTGAATAACTTTACCACGACTTGTAGTTGTTTCTACCATATATTTTGGATTTAATGTATAGTCAATTGACAGAATTTCATATTATTTATTTCTAATTATATAAGTTTAATGAAATTTAAACTACACTAATTATATAATGCTTCAATCGGTAAGTTTCTATCCTTAGCTACTTGCACAATCGTTTTTAATGTATTTAGAGCGTTGATAGTAGCTCTTGCATTATTTAATGGATTTCCTGATCCTAATTGTTTTGCTAATATATTTTGAATTCCAGATAATTCTAATACAGTTCTTACTGCTCCACCTGCTATAATACCTGATCCAGGAGCAGATGGTCTCATAACTACTTTAGCTGCTCCAGCTACACCTAATGTTTTATGAGGAATAGAATTGTTTTTAGTTAAAGGAACATTTATTAGGTGTTTTTTTGCATTAGATACACCTTTTTTTACGGCACCAATTACGTCTCCAGCTTTTCCAGCTCCTACTCCAATTTCCCCTTTTTTATTGCCAACTATTACTATAGCTCGAAAGCTAAGCTTTTTACCTCCTTTTACTACCTTAGTTACTCTACGTATTTGAACAGCTCTTTCAATCCATTTTATAGATTTATCGTTTTGTTGATTATTTTTTTTATTTTAGTAGAAAGTAGCAATTATATTGAACTTCTCTTAAGTAATAACTATTCTTAAAACTGAAGTTTTAAATAGCTTTTATTTATAAAATATTATAATTAAATTTTTTTCAATATACTAAATATGATAAAAAATTATAATTCTTTTGTCATGTATTACTTTTTATTTTATTAAATTCGATGTCTTAATTACTTATCGATTCAGATAATAAATTATGACGAATTTATTATAGTTGATAAAATTTTATGATTAGATTTTTGTCTTCAGGTTTTAATAAAGCTAATTCTAGTCTTACGTTATTATTAGACATATATTAGAAAATTATTTTATTTTAGTATGTTATAATTTTATTATTACTAAAAATTTAAGCCAAGGCTTCTAGCTGCATCTGCTAAAGCTTTTATACGTCCATGGTATAAATAGCCTCCTCTATCGAATACAACTTGTGAAATTCCTTTGTCTAAAGATTTCTTTGCTATATTTTTACCTACTAATTCTGATGCTTCGCAATTGCCACCAAATTTTATATTGGCTTTAATTTCTTGTTCAAGACTTGAGCTTGATATTAAAGTTCTACCTAAAGTGTCATCAATTATTTGTGCATATATATTTTTTCCGGATCTATAAACACTGAGCCTCGGTCTTTCCGATGTACCTATTACAGTACGACGAATCCTTGCATGTTTTTCAAGTGTTATTTTTCTTCGATTACTTTTCATACCTTAATCTATATCTTAATTAATACTTTATAGTAAGTTAATGTACTATTTATTTTTTCCCTGTTTTGCCTACTTTACGTCTTACGATTTCTCCTTGATATCTAATTCCCTTCCCTTTATATGGTTCTGGGGGTCTTATCGATCTAATGTAGGCTGCTACTTGTCCTACCATTTGCTTATCACTACCGCTAACAGTAATGTTGACATTAGTATCTGCTTTTAGGGTAATTCCTTCAGGTGGCTCAATTTTTACCGGATGGCTATATCCAACATTCAGTATTAAATTTTTTCCTTCATTTTGTGACTTATAACCAACTCCTTGAATTTCTAGTTTTTTGCTAAAACCTTGAGAAACTCCAACTATAATATTATTAATTAAAGTTCTAGTCATACCATATAATGATTTTGATTCTAATTTATCATCTTTTCTCAATATTTGGATTTCATTATTTTCTAGCTTTATTGATAAAGACGGAGGTATCACATGATTAGATTCTCCTTTAGGCCCTTTACAATATATATTTTGCTCTTTTATTTCAACTTTTACCTGAGTGGGTACTATAATAACTTTTTTACCTATTCGAGACATGATTTACCTACCAAATATAACAAATTATTTCTCCACCAAGACCTTTATGTCTTGCTTTACGATCGGTCATAAGCCCTTGAGACGTAGATATTATTGCTACGCCTAAGCCACCTAATACTCTCGGAATTTCTTTATGATTTGCATATACCCTTAAACCAGGTTTACTAATACGTTTTAGCGCAGTAATAACTGGTTGTCTTTTATTACCTTTATATTTTAATGAAATTAATAAATAAGATTTTAATCCTTCACTAATAATTTCATAATTCTCTACAAAGCCTTCTTCTTGAAATATAGCTGCTATATTTCTTGTCATCTTTGTTACAGGTATTTGAACGATTTGATGGCGTGCTATATTCGCATTTCTAATGCGTGTTAACATATCTGCAATCGTATCATTGACCACTTCTTTTCTCCTATTCTAAATTATTTTTTACTAAATGGCATTCCTAATAATTCTAGCAAAGCAAGGCATTCTTCATCCGATTTTGCAGTAGTAGATATGCATATATCCATCCCCAGCAATTTATCAACATCATTGTAAGATATTTCTGGGAACATTAATTGTTCTTTTAAACCTAAATTGTAATTTCCTCTTCCGTCAAACTTTTTCGGACTTATTCCTCTAAAATCTCGAATTCGAGGTAATGCTAAATTAATAAATCGTTCTAAAAAAGAGTACATTTTTTCTCGTCTAAGAGTAACTTTCATACCTACTGGTAAATCTTCTCTTAATTTAAAGCCAGCAATAGCTTTTTTTGCACGAGTAATTACTGGTTTTTGACCGGTAACGATAGATAATTCTTTAACGCTATTTTCTAATAATTTAGCGTTTTGAGAAGCTTCCCCTAAACCACGGTTTATCGTAATTTTAGTCAGCTTTGGAATTTGATGAACATTTTGATAATTAAATTTCTCTTTTAATGAGCTAACAACTTTATCCTGATATATTGATTTTAAATTAGAAGTCATACCTTTTTTGATTTTAAGAAAGGAATTCGTTTGTTTTTTTCAAACGACGCATTTTTTTATTAGTCTCTTGATTAATAATATATTCAAAACGACTTTTTACATTTTCTTTCATGCTATACAACATTACATTTGAACTATCTATAGGAAATTCAATTTGTGTTATTTGTCCAGACTGATTTTCTCTTGTTGGTTTAACATGCTTAATTTTTAGGTTTACACCCTTTATAATTACTTGGTGTTTTTTTCGTAAAATTTTAGTAACTTCACCAATTTTTCCCTTGTCTTTTCCTGAAATAACTTGAACGTTATCTCTTAATTTGACGTGCATAGAATTAATTTTACTCATTCGATTTTATATGAAATTGTTATACTACTTCTGGTGCTAAAGAAATAATTTTAGTAAAATTCTTATCTCTTAATTCTCTAGCAATAGGTCCGAAGACGCGAGTTCCTTTTGGATTATTCTCTTGGTTAATAATTACTGCTGCATTATCATCAAATCTAATGCTCATACCATCTTGTCGACGTAGAGTTTTTTTTGTTCTAACAACAACTGCACGCACTACATCTGATTTTTTCACAGCCATATTGGGGGAAGCATCTTTAACTACTCCGATAATAATATCCCCTATACCTGCATATGTAGGATTACTGGTTCCTAATACGCGAATACACATAATTTTTCTAGCGCCGCTATTATCTGCAACATTTAAATAAGTTTGTAATTGAATCATTTAGATATCCTTCTTCTACTCTAGTAAAGATGATTTAGACACTTTTGTTAGAATATCCATAACAACCCATCTTTTTGTTTTACTAAGAGGCCTTGTTGCTTCAATTCTTACGATATCACCATCATTTGATTGGTTATTTTCATCATGTGCTTTATATTTTTTTGTTTTAACGATAGTTTTACCATATTTTGGATGTGCAATTTTATTTTCAACTGCGATCACTCTGGTTTTATTCATTTTATCGCTAACCACTGTACCAATAATTTGTTTGGCTGGCATAAAAACTCCTAATGTTACGATTTTCTAGTAATTTTGAGTAAGAAAAACATTACTTATTCTGTTTTTCATGCTCTACTGTTAATAAATGTACCAATTTCAATTTGGCATGTTTAAATAAGTGAGGCTTAGTTGCCTGTCTAGTAGCTTTTTGCATCCTCAGTTCTAATAGCTCGCGTTTTGTTTTTAAGATTTCTTGACTGATCTCTTCACCACTCATTGATCTAATATCTTTTATATTTGATAAGCTCATATCTTTATAACTTACTTTCTTTTGTTATGAATTTTGTTTTTATAGGCAGCTTATATGATGCAGTTTTCATTGCAGACTCTGCGATTGACTGAGTTACACCAGCCATTTCGAATAATACGTGGCCTGGTTTAATAACTGCTACCCAATATTCAGGGGCACCTTTACCTGACCCCATACGACTTTCTGCTGCTCGCGCTGTCACTGGTTTATCAGGAAAAACGCGAATCCATAATTATTATTATAGAAATTGTATTTACTTTATTTCTTAAATATTAAACTATTTGAAAGGTATAACTTTAAATAGCTTGTAGCTTTGTGAAAATTGTATTTATGAGTATAAAGCTATTGTAGTGTTTCTCAATATCTAAAATTATAGTTGTATCTTAGCCTTAAATTATATTTCAAGTTCTACTAATGGTTTAAATTATTAAAAATATAAAATTTACTAACTATGAAAAATAAAACTTAATATTATTAAAACTAATCAGGAATCTATTATATTTAGAAAATCTTCCTATTCCGTAACTAAGCATACTACCACCTCTATTATAAAATCGAGATTATATTGACTCATATTTCTCTTTTATATAAAGCTAAAAGTATAATAAAAATTATTTTTAGCTTCTATATTCTATAGATTTTAATTATTGATTTTATTAATTGATCTATTATTTTAAAGCATAAATTTTTTGGTTAGATTTTTCGATTATAAAAATTAATAGATTGCATTTATTTAATGATTCCAAATCTCATTTTTTATTGATTATTAATATTTTATAATTTATTCTACAATTATATGAAAAATGTCTGTATTGTATTTTTTACAGTATATTTTGTATATTATATTCTTAAGTAATCAACTTATGAAAAGAAAAGCTTACTTTAACATAACGGGTAATTGTACGTCTTGTTGCTTCAATTTGTCTTGAAGTTAACCAAACAGGTTCTAAAGCTTGTAAACCAAATTCACCAAAAGAAATTTGGTTTCCTCTGCTTGCTTTACCTTTCAAACGACCTCTTTGTTGTTTACGGAATTTTGTTCTTTTAGGACTTAGCATAACGCTTATTACAATTTAATTTATGTATTTCTATTAAGTGAAAATAATATCTGATTAATCGATGATTCGTTAAATTAGATTACAATCGATTGCTTATCAGATTTAGACGAAATAATTTCTCCTTTAAAGAGCCATATTTTTACTCCTAAAACACCATACGTAGTATTAGCTGTTTTATATGAATAATCAATATCTGCCCTTAAGGTTTGTAAAGGAACACGTCCTTCTCTAACCCATTCGCTTCGTGCAATTTCAGCTCCATTTAGGCGACCGGAAACTTGAATTTTAATCCCTTTTATACCAGCTCTTTGAGCTCTTTGTATAGTTTGTCTAACAGCTCTTTTGAATGCTACTCTTTTTTCCAATTGCTCTGTTAAGAAGCTTGCTAATAAAGATGCATCTCTATCTGGTTCTTCAATTTCGATTATATTAATTCTAATCTCTTTAGAAGTTTTTAAGTTATTTTGTAAATCCTTTCTTAAATAATCAATTCCTTTACCAAAGCGACCAAGAATAATACCTGGCCTTGCAGTATGAATTTCTATTTCTAATTGATCTACTTTTCTATAAATCTTAACATAAGAAATACCAGCATTGGGTAAATTTTTCTCTATATAAGATCTAATATGAAAATCCTCTTCTAATAGATGAGAATATTCTTTGTATTCTAAATCTTGATTTTATATAATCGCTTATCAGCATTTTTATAAGCAAATCATATGAATGAAAATTTGAGTTTAAATCTATAAAAATTTAAAAAAATATATAGATTTATAGTAATTATTACTTGATTCTTTTTGTAATGTGATTATAATTTTATTTTATTCATAAATTTATATTGCAAGTTTTCTAATAATTTCTTGTAATTTATTACATATATTTAATTGACTAGTTTATAAAAAACAAAAGTAACCCTATTCTTTTATGGAATATAGAAAGACTTGTTATATAGAACATCATACTAGGATTCGCGAACCATAATGATTTATGCTCTTGAGTTATACCGATACGAAAACCAAGTGGATGAGTTTTTTGCCCCACAATTTTTTCCTATTTATTAAATTTTAATAATAATTATTTTGCGCTTACTATAATACTAATATGACAGCTAGGCTTATGAATAGAATAAGCTCTGCCTTGTGCACGAGGTTGAAAACGCTTTAGCATAGGCCCTTGATCAGCATAAGCTTGGCTAACGCATAGTAATGATTTATCCATTCCATAGTTATGTTCAGCATTAGCCGCTGCAGACTGTAGAGTCTGTAGTATTGGCTTGCATGAACGATAAGGCATAAATTGTAATATCATCACTGCTTCTTTATACTCTTTTCCTCTAATTTGATCTAATACCCTGCGTACTTTATTAGGTGACATTCGAATATATTTACTGATCGCTTTGGCTTCAGTATCTTGGCTTTTTATTTTTTGCATATAATTTTATTTAGCGACGTGTTTTTCTATCTGATTTTATATGACTTCTAAAGTTTCTTGTTGGTACAAATTCTCCCAATTTATGACCTACCATTTGGTCTGATACAAAAACCGGCATATGCTGTTTATTAAAATAGATAATTAATTTATCTTTTTATAGGTAAACTATAAATAAAATGTATATTTTTTATAGCTTGGCAAATTTTTTCAATTGTGTCGTTTTACAATCTTGAAGCTAAAATATTAAATTAATAATTTTAATAAATTAGTCTTTATGTTTTTCAAACAAGTTAAGCCTACAAGCTAATAAAAACCTTAAGTTTTAGAGATTTATTATTAATAGATAATATTATTGTTTTTAATAGGTTTTATATATTAATTGTATTAATCAAGCTTCCTTCTTGTTATATAAATTTCAATATTATGATGAAAAAATCATACTCCATTATAAACTGCAATAGTATGTCCAACCATAGACGGAATAATAGTTGATGAGCGTGACCATGTTTTAATCACCTGCTTACTACCATTCATGTTTAATGTTTCTATCTTCTTTAACAAGCTTAATGCGACAAAAGGTCCCTTTTTTAAAGAACGTGCCATTATTTATAACTCACAATAATTAATAAACCTATTTTCTACGGCGAATAATGAATTTATTACTAGATTTTGATGCTTTTCTAGTTTTTACTCCTAAAGCTGGTTTACCCCAAGGTGTTAATGGAGCTGGTCTTCCTATTGGGCATCTCCCTTCTCCTCCACCGTGTGGGTGATCAACTGGGTTCATTACGCTACCTCTTACTTGAGGTTTTTTACCTAACCAACGATTACGACCTGCTTTACCAATAGTAATGTTACTAGCATCAATATTACCTACTTGACCTATTGTCGCATAGCAAGAATTTCTTAGCATTCTTACTTCACCCGATGGTAGTTTTAATGTTACAAAATTTCCTTCTTTAGCAACGATTTGAGCGTATGTACCAGCTGCTCTAGCAATTTGGCCTCCTTTCTTAGGAGTTAGTTCAATATTATGCACAGCTGCACCCAGTGGAATATTCGCTAATGGTAGCGCATTACCAACATTGATTGGTGCATTTTCTCCTGCACTAATTATAGAATTAACTTGTAAAGATCTAGGATGTAAAATATATCTTTTAATACCATTTGTGTAATTTAGTAATGCTATACGTGCATTTCTATTAGGATCATATTCTATTGACGCAACGATCGCATTGATATTGCGTAAATTTCTCTTAAAATCAATTAGTCTGTATCTTCTTTTATGTCCACCACCTTTATGACGACAGGTTATAATACCACGATTATTGTGACCACTAGATCTTTGATATTGTGCAACTAAAGATTTTGTAGGTTTGCTAGCTGTAATTTCACTGAAAGTAGATACTGCACGATTTCGTGTTCCGGGCGTATAAGCTCGATATAAACGGATTGCCATAATACTTTTATATATATATAATCTTTTTACTTTATTTATTCATTAGGAAATAAGCTAATTGAATTACCAGAAGCCAGTGTAATGATTGCACGTTTATAATGTGCTCTATTACCAGAGAATTTTCCTAAAGTTCTTTTTTTTCTTGGAGGATGGTATGTATTTACAGCAATTACTTTTACATTATATATGTATTCAACTGCTGCTTTAATGATATCTTTATTAGCTTTTGGATTAACAAAAAAAGAATATTGATTCTCTTCTATCAGCCTTGTCGCCTTATCTGTTATAATTGGATATTTAATTACATCAAGGTAATAACGCTGATTTATGCTATTTATAGTCATTATAAACCTCTTGAATTTTAGATAATGCATCAACTGTAATAACTATTGAGTTTGCTTCTAATAAGCTTTTAACATTTAAATTATTAGCAGAAATTATATCAATATTTGGTATATTCCTAATTGATAAATATGCATTTTGATTAGGTGTATCTGTAATAATTAATATTTTTTTAGTCGGAGAAATATTCCACCTATTTAATGCATTTATTAACACTTTTGTTTTAGGGGATTCTATTTTATCAATAAAATTTTCTATTATTTTAATATCTTGCGAACGATTATAAAGAACGGTTTTTAATGCTAATCGCCATTCTTGTCGATTCATCTTTTTGATATTATTGTTAGGTTTAGGCCCGAAAATTACACCGCCACCTTTCCATAAAGGAGATCTTGTAGATCCTGCTCTTGCACGTCCACCACCTTTTTGTTTCCATGGCTTACGTCCACCGCCTCTTACTTCGCTTCTTGTTTTAGTATTCGCTATTTTTTTATGAGTTTGTTCTTTCAGTAATGCACGATGAACAATATATTTAGCGTTATCTTCTGATACTTTTAGGCTTATTGATGTTTTATCGGTTGGATTACCTTCCCAGTTATAGACATCATATGTAATTTTTGTTTCAACAGTCATAACTTTAATTTCTGTGTATTATTTATTAATTGCTTGGCTTTATACTAATTAAATTACCTCTTTTACCAGGAATAGAACCTTTTAATAAAATTAAATTTTGGTCTATTTGTATATCAATTATTTTCAGATTTTTCACAGTAGTCTTTTGGGCTCCTAATTGTCCAGGCATTTTTTTTCCTGGTATAACACGGCCCGGAGTAGTACCAGCTCCAATAGATCCAGGTGCTCTATGATTTTTAGAACCATGAGTTAAAGGCCCCATTGCAAAATTATGCCTTTTCTGTGTACTACTAAAGCCTTTACCGATACTGTTGCCGGTAACATTTACCATTTGACCAACTGAAAATAAATCCGCTGATATAATTTGACCTGTTTCAAACTTCGAATCTAACTCTGTTTTATATTCTCTCAAATGTTTAAAAGCAGGTGCATTGACTTTTTTCAAATGGCCAAGCAATGGCTTATTCAGCGCTTTAAACGATGTCTCATAATAACCAATTTGTATGGAGTTATAACCATCTGTACTTAAACTTTTAGTTTGTGTTACCATACATGGACCAGCTTTAACAACTGTAACCGGAATAGCCGAGCCATCTGTATCAAATATTTGGGTCATTCCCACTTTAGTACCTAAATTAGAGTAAGCGGCATTATTCACTTCCCTTAATTTTACTATATGTAAAACTAATGTTTTGTATAGCAAGTTGTTTTTATTTTTTTAATAAAAAAATTATTATTTATGATAGAAATAGCATTAGAATTTCATTTAAAATAAGTATAAAACAGGTCTATATTTTTTTATTAAGTCGATAAATCTTTTTAATTTTTGATGTGTGTTTTTTTATTAAGTCGAGATATTATATATATTTATCAATATTACACAACATTTTGTTTAAAATATTTTTTTTAAAATGTAATTTAACGATAAATACATGCTATACCAATATTCATATTTATTATATTCTCCTAAAAAAAAGAGACTTACAACAAGGCTACATAAATTTTGAATTATTAATTAAATAATTATCATTAACTTATAAATTAAAACAGTTTTGTCATTTTGTCTAGATGTTTTATTTTTTAGGTCTTGATAGTTAGTATATTTTTTAACATAATACTTAATAAGACTGTAATGTATTTTATATTAACTAATTAATTTATTGAATTGGTAAATTTTAAACTAAAATAGTAAGGTAGTTTATTCAAAATACACAATATTTATATAGTAATTAAAATATTTTTTTTAAAATTAATATACAATTAGATCTGAAAATTTTTCATCAAAATTTTTCATAATTATACTATATAATCTACTTTCACGATTACAAGTAACATAAACAATTCATCATTTAAAACTATTTATTTTATTCTAAATTTTTAGACAGATGTTTTAAACTGAAATTTAGTAAAAGCTGTTTCTAAAAAATTTAGATAATCAGCTTTCTTTAGTAATATATATTAACTAAACTTAAATATTTTATATGGGAAAAGTTGTTGGAATTGATCTTGGGACTACTAACTCAGTTGTTGCTGTAATGGAAGGCGGTAAACCTACTGTGATACCTAATGCAGAAGGCTTTAGAACGACACCTTCTGTTGTTGCTTATACAAAAAATGGTGATAGACTAGTTGGCCAAATAGCTAAACGGCAAGCAGTAATTAACCCCGAAAATACTTTTTATTCTGTAAAACGATTTATTGGTCGTAAATCTAGCGAAATAGCAGAAGAACTAAAGCAAGTTCCTTATAAAGTCATTAATGATAGTAATGGTAATATTAAAATTCATTGCCCTGCTTTAAATAAAGATTTTGTACCTGAGGAAATTTCAGCTCAAGTCTTAAGGAAGTTAGTTGAAGATGCTAGCAAATATTTAGGTGAAACTATATCGCAAGCTGTTATAACAGTTCCAGCATATTTTAACGATTCACAAAGACAGGCAACTAAAAATGCTGGTAAAATCGCTGGCTTAGACGTTTTAAGAATAGTTAATGAGCCTACTGCTGCATCATTAGCTTATGGACTTGATAAAAAGAACAATGAAACTATTTTAGTTTTTGACCTTGGAGGAGGAACGTTCGACGTATCAGTTCTAGAAGTAGGAGATGGAGTATTTGAAGTGTTATCAACATCTGGTGATACACATTTAGGTGGAGATGATTTTGATAATAAAATTGTTAACTGGCTAATTCAAGAATTTAAAAATGCTGAAGGTATTGATTTAAGTAATGATAAACAAGCATTACAAAGATTAACGGAAGCTGCTGAGAAAGCAAAAATTGAGTTATCTAACTTAACGCAAACAGATATTAACTTACCTTTTATTACAGCAACTGATTCAGGTCCAAAACATTTAGAAAAAACTATCACTAGACAAAAATTTGAAATTTTATGCGATGATTTAATAGCTAGATGTAGAATTCCAGTTGAAACGGCCTTAAAAGATGCAAAAATAACTACATCTGATATAGATGAAGTAGTTTTAGTAGGTGGATCTACAAGAATACCAGCTGTAAGAGATGCTGTTAAAAATTTATTAAATAAAGAACCGAACCAAAGTGTAAATCCAGATGAAGTAGTTGCAGTAGGTGCAGCTGTACAAGCTGGCGTTTTGTCAGGGGAAGTAAAAGACATCTTATTATTAGATGTTACCCCTTTATCTTTAGGTGTAGAAACTTTAGGTGGAGTAATGACTAAAATAATTACTCGTAATACTACAATACCAACTAAAAAATCTGAAATTTTTTCGACTGCGGTTGATAACCAACCCAATGTTGAAATTCATGTACTTCAAGGTGAAAGAGAATTTACTAAAGATAATAAAAGCTTAGGTATGTTCCGACTAGATGGTATTTTAGCGGCTCCAAGAGGAGTTCCACAAATTGAAGTTACTTTTGATATAGACTCAAATGGTAGTATGAATATAATAGTAGATTCATCTCTACAGTAGATTATGCAACAATAATAAAATAACAATAAGCTTAAAGTATACCAGTTGTTCATTACAAAACAAATAATAAGCCTAAATGCCAATATAAGTCTTTTATAGGATATTAAATTATTTCCAATTATTGTTATTAATATTAAGAAACAAATGATTAAATCATATGACTAACTTGATATATTAGTTTATAAACTAGATTGATTAATAAATATGACTAAAGAAGCGATAGGAAATGATAAAGAACTTTTTATCCAAAATTGGAATATAATTAATTGGAAACAAGTTACACAAGTAGTATTTAATACACAACAAAGAATTTGGCAAGCCGCAGCTGAAGGTAATATAAAAGTGCTTAGAGCATTACAAAAAAAAGCTTTCAATAGTTGGAGTTTTAAATTATTAGCTGTAAAACAAGTAACTAATAAAAAGTTTATTCAAAATATAGCTGGTATCAAATATAAAACATATATTCCAAATGAATATCGCATGGAGCTTATAAAAGCTTTAAGTATACAAGGATACTCACTGAATTTGATGCAAATAGATATTAATCAAAATAACTTAGGACAAATTATACAAGACTCAGCTTTACAAATGTTGATTCGGATGATAATAGAACCGGAATGGGATGCTAGGCTAGAAGATAATACATATGGATATAAATCCGGATATAATATACATGATTTAATTAGCTATATTGCTTATACATCTAAAAAATCTGAAGGCTATAATTATATTATACATGGACACATAGCGAAAAAAAAGGATTCTATTAACTACGAATACATTATAAAGAAAAGTAAATATTCTGGATTAATAGCAAAACAATTAAATTTATGGCTAGAATCCAATTGTTTAGAAGTTGATGGCTTTTTTACAAGTACATTACCTAAAACCAATAAGTATATAATATCACCTATAATAGTTAATATACTTCTACATGGTTTAGAGTGGGCCATAGAAGAACAATTTAATATCCATTCTAGATGCTCTCTAGTAACAAAAAATATAGAATTTAGTGCTCCAATTAAAGTTATTCGCTTCTTTGATTATTTGATAATTATGATGAAAAAAATCAATAATGCCAATGAAGTAGTTGACACCATTAATTTATTTTTAGAGCAAGCCAACCTTGAAATAAATAAAGATAGCTCTGAAGTGACACATATAGAGAAAGGATTTGATTTTTTAGGTTTTAAAATACAACGCATATTACATGACGAACAAATTTCTATAGTTCCTTCTTTCTCTAGTATGAAAAATCATTATATTAATATGCGTAATGTATTATATCATAGTGAAAATGGCAAAATTCGTGCCACAACTAATAAGTCTTTAGATGAAGTAATAAAAGAGTTAAATCCAATTATAACAAAATGGTCATTATATTACAAAGATTTTATACCTTCAGAGATTTTTCATTCACTAGATTGGAAAATTTCAAATATTATATATAAATGGTTCAAAAAAAAAGTAAAAGCCACTAATACATTATCAAAATGGAGAAAAAATTGTCAAATTATTTTAAATGGTAAACAAAGAATAGGTACAGATTTTAATTCTGTCTTAATTATACATTCTAGTTTTAAACATAATGTATATAAAATGCCACCATATGGCAAATCTTTTTATGATGGTGATAATAATTATTGGAGCATAAAAAATAGTGTCATGCCGATTGTAGAAATTCAATAAAAGCTAAGTTATAAAATATAATATCTAAATCTACTAAATTAAATCTTTGTTAATATCAGTATCAATTATAATGCCTTTCTTCATAAGTCTAAAATCTAGTTTTTTTATCAAGTATAAGCTAAAAACTAAATATTAGAACTTTTAGCTTACAGTTAGCGAGTTTACTGCAAATAAGCACTTAAATAATACTCGACTACTCATATTATCAGTAAAAGCAATTGATAAGGGAACAGGTAAAGAACAATCTATCAAAATTACAGGAGCTTCTACTTTACCAACTGATGAAGTTGATAGAATGGTTAATGAAGCCAAAGCTTATGAAAAAGCTGATAAAGAGAGAAGAGAACAGATTGATACAAAAAATCAATGTGATTCCCTTGTATATCAAGCAGAAAAGCAAATAAAAGAGCTAGGAAAAAAAGTTAATGAAGAAGATACAAATAAAATCAATTCTTTAATTAACAACTTAAAAGAAGCTATTAAAGAAGATAATTATTCAACAATGACTTCTTTACAAAAAGAATTACAACAAGAGCTAAGTAATATAGGACAAAAAGTATATTCTCAAGCATCAGAAACAAATCAAAATAACTCTAATATTGGTAATAATGAAGATACAGTAATAGATACAGATTCTTCTACAGAATCTAAATAAAAGATACTACTAGGATCCCATCCTAGTAGTATCTTTTATTTAGATTTAAATTTCATATTATATTTTAAAAGCTTACTGAGATATTTTATTATTCAATAAATTTACAAATCTGGATTAATTATGTAATAATATTATTAACAAGTTTTAATATTCTTGGGAAGTATCAAAATAATAAACTTTAACTTAATAAAAATAAAATTATGACTGCTACATTAGAAAGACGCGCAAGCGCAACTTTATGGGAACGTTTTTGCTCATGGATTACTAGCACTGAAAACCGTCTATACATCGGTTGGTTTGGTGTACTAATGATACCTACTTTATTAACAGCTACTTCTGTATTCATCATTGGATTCGTTGCTGCTCCTCCAGTTGACATTGATGGTATCCGTGAACCAGTTGCTGGTTCTTTATTATACGGTAACAACATTATCACTGGTGCTATTATTCCAAGTTCTGCCGCTATTGGTATTCACTTCTACCCAATTTGGGAAGCTGCTTCTTTAGACGAGTGGTTATATAATGGTGGTTGCTACCAAATCATTGTTTTACACTTCTTAATAGGTGTTGCTTGTTACATGGGTCGTGAATGGGAACTTAGCTACCGTTTAGGTATGCGTCCTTGGATCGCTGTTGCATTCTCTGCTCCAGTTGCAGCTGCAGCTGCTGTATTCTTGATCTATCCTATTGGTCAAGGTAGCTTCTCTGATGGTATGCCATTAGGTATCTCTGGTACATTCAACTTCATGATTGTATTCCAAGCTGAGCACAACATTTTAATGCACCCATTCCACCAATTAGGTGTTGCTGGTGTATTTGGTGGTTCTTTATTCAGTGCTATGCACGGTTCTCTAGTAACATCTAGTTTAATCCGTGAAACTACTGAAAACGAGTCTGCAAATAACGGTTACAAATTCGGTCAAGAAGAAGAAACTTACAACATCGTTGCTGCACATGGTTACTTTGGACGTTTAATATTCCAATATGCTAGTTTCAACAACTCTCGTTCACTTCACTTCTTCTTAGGCTTATGGCCAGTTGTTGGTATTTGGCTAACAGCTTTATCTGTAAGCACAATGGCGTTCAACTTAAATGGTTTTAACTTCAACCAATCTGTTGTTGATAGCCAAGGTCGTGTAATTAATACTTGGGCTGACATCATTAACCGTGCTAACTTAGGTATGGAAGTTATGCATGAGCGTAATGCTCACAACTTCCCACTAGACTTAGCTTCTGGTGAGTCTTTACCTGTTGCTTTAACAGCTCCAGCTGTTAACGGTTAATATAAAAAAAACACTCCGTACGGAGTGTTTTTTTTTGCCATATATTTTTTTATGACATAGCTTGGATGATATAATCAAAATAAGGAGCTAATGTCTCATGAGTATCTTCTGGTAAATTATCTAAACTTGCTTCTTTTAAACATTTTATTGAATCTACCATACCTGTTACAGGTACACCTAATGAGTTATACATTTCTTTAACACCAATGAGACCTATGTTATCAAGAGGCTCTTTATCACCAGATAAAATACCATAAGTAATAACACGTAAGTACCAACCGTAATCTCTTAAACATAGAGATCTTTGTTTTGATCCAGCAGCATTACCGCCCGGAGCAATATATTCAGGATGTATTTGAAATATTTTTTTACCTGCTGCTTTGATAATTGCTTGTTCACTTTTTTGCAGCATTGAAATTAAACGAATTCGAACTTCTCCAGTTTTTAGATAACTATTTATAGTTTCTAGTTCACCAACTGTAGGATAACGTAATTCTTCATCTGCGTTTAGAATTACTTGTGCTACTAGACTCATAATTTTTATAACAATTAATTATTAATAGAAACAATTCAAATATAATCTAAATGATTAAAGAGAATTGAAAAATCTTATTTATAGCGGGAAATATAAAGCGTCTGGATAAAAGCGATTAACTTCTATAATTAAACCTGCAGTAAAAATCATCCAAATTGTAGCTGCTACTGGTGCTACCGACAAATATTTTAAAAAATTATTTTCCATTTGTTTTCCTTTAAAAACTTATTTTTATTATTTAGATTTCAAGTGCTAAAATATATAAATGAATATTTAACTTACCTTGGAGATACTGTAATTTCATCTTTTTTAGCTAATAATTCTCCACTAGTAAACTCTTTGAAAGCAGCTAGAGGCCATAAAAAACCTGAAGACATAAATCCTAACGCTAGTGGAACATCTAAAATAATTTCTTTTTCAGTCGGTTTGTCTGTATCACGTATTGCAATTAAATATGCACGCCCAACCCAGCCTATCCATCCTGTAATATAAAGAAATAAGATTCCAGGAATAACAAATTCTGCAGCATGACTCCAACGACCATCAGCGATTAAATGTGGTAAACCATCTTCACCGCATAATAAGCCAGCTTTAGCGTAACGATCAAAACGATTTTTAGTTGCTTGAATTTTTTGCTCTAGCGCTAAATATGGAGGTGTACCTGCTTCGTATTTTTTTAATCTAACTTCTAATTTTTTAACACTTAAATCTAAGCGACGACTAAAAGCTGCTGAAGTTTTGCATGGTACTAATCCTGCCACATCTGCTTTAGATTCTGAACCTGTAAAGCATAATAGAAGTGCTACTAGCGATACGCAGAAAAAACGCTTTATCATAAATTGATTACCTACTCTGGTTATAAGATTACGATTTTTGAATCTACATGATTGCAGATTATTATGTCTAAATTATAAATTATACAATACTATAGATTGGGAGAAAAGAAATACTATTTTTACAAATATCAATAAGATGTTACATTATGAATACATGATTTAATAAATATAAGCATATATTTCATATTTCCGTAATAATCTGATAGCAATACTAGATCTTACATTATTTGTACAAAAAATATAAATATCTTTTCTTAAAGCTTCTTCTTTTAAAAAGTCAATATTTGTATCATATAATAATTTATATAAAGGAATATTAATAGCATGAATGATTGACCCCTGTGAAAATTCATACGAATCTCTAATATCAATTATTACTTTTAATAATGTCATATTTTTCTGGTTGACTACATTATCTTGATTCAACTTAAAAGAATTACTCACGGCTTTAACAGATTCTAAATGTTCTGATTTTCTATTAAAAAAAGTACGCCTTTTACTTTTTTTAAAATTCATTCTAAGAAAGGTCATTTTAACTGCATCATATACTAAAAGCTGATTCTTAAGGGAACTAGGAATACCTAAAATTACTTTAATTATTTCAGTTGCTTCTAATAGACCTACAGTTCCAGGTAGCATTCCTAAAACACCATTGTCTCTGCAATCATTATTACCTAAATCTATATTATCGCTTATATCACTATAGTTAGCACTATTTTGATAATTAAAAATACTGATCTGACCTTTAAGTTGAGAAATTGCTCCATATATATATACTTTATTCAAAGCTGTACAGACTTTATGTAATAAATATCTAGACTCAATATTATCAGTTGCATCCATGACAATATCATAATCTGCAATTATACTATAAGCATTTAGGTTATCTAGTCTTTTATCATAAATTTGAATAAAAGTATTTGGATTTAAATTCATTAATTTTTTTTTTGCAGCGCTTACTTTTTTTTCTCCAATTGATTGAGTAGAATATAAGATTTGTCTTTGTAAATTTGATAAATCAACATAATCATCATCAATTATACCAATTTGTCCAATTCCTGAAGCAGCTAAATATAATAGTGCTGTTGAAGCTAATCCACCGGAACCTATAGAAAGTACTTTAGCCTCTTTTATCCTCTGCTGTCCTTCTTTTTGAATCATAGATAAATTTAAATGTCTAGTGTATCTTGTATACTCTTCTATAGAAAAATCATTATTTGTATAATATGAGCTTGAATTTAACATTTTTTATGATATTTAAATAATAAATAATTCTATCTTAAACTTTAACTTTAAATAGTATATAATGAATCATTTATATTTTTTTTGAAAGAAAATATATGTCAGAATAACTGCAATAATATCCATAGAAAATAAAATTGCAAGAGATTTGCTCGAGTCTATATATACAGTTGTTCTATTTATATCAATTGATCTAAAAAACTCAATAGCGTAAGTTAATGGATTTAATAAAGCGATTATTTTTAGCCATCGAGGCATTAAATTTATTGGAGCTAAAGCTGTACTAGAGAATAAAATTGGCAAGTTTGTTATTAAAATAAATGCTAAGAATTCAATATGACCTGGTACAACAAAGGCTAAATTAATACTGACCAAACTAACAATAATCGTTATTAAAAAAATTATAAGGCTTATATCTAAATAATGCTCAAAATAATGATAATTATTATTCTTAAAACTAGTAACTAATAACAAAAAGAAGGCTTGAGCAAGGCTAATTAAAACAATAAAAAAAATAGATGCCAGTAAGATAGATAGTCTAGACCGTAATGGATAAACTAATAAACGATTTAAGAAACCAAATTCTCTATCAAAAATAATTGATAAACCTGCATTTAATGCTCCAGAGAAAGCAGTGAAAACAATAATGCCAGCGCTTAAGAATTGACTATATGTAGTATTATTATTTGGGATATCAAATGGAAAATTCTCAAATAATGCACCAAACAAAAAAAACCATAAAAGTGGCTGTAAAGTTCCAGCAATTAAAGTCGATGATCTTCGTTTTATTTGTATAAATAAACGTTCTATAATTCCGTAAGATTCTTCTATAAAATCAATAAAACACAAGTAATTATCTTTTTTAATACGTAAAATAGGTACCAATAGATTCTGAGGATCTAAGTTTGAATTATTCATAAAGAGTTACAAATGAAAGCCTAATCATTTAAAATAAAATAAAAATTAATTAAAGTAGTAGCGTGACTTAAATATATCAAATTAAAAATTCAATCAATAATAAAGGATCGTGTATTACTAAGAACTTATAATTTATAGATATAATTTTTTCTTTCTTTAAATCATTTAAAATCCGTGTAACTGTTACCCGTGTAGAGCCAATTATCCTAGATAATTCTTTGTGAGATATTTCTAAATTCAACAAAATACCAAAACTCGTATATATGCCAAACAATTTACATAAAATTAATAGCAAAGCAATAAGACGTTTTTGTGCATCTTTATAATACAAAATATCAATAAAATATTCCAATTCTTCTGAATTAATTTGTAAATGCAAAAGCTGTTTTTCAGAGTAAGATAATAGATTATTAAAACTATATATAGAACTAAAAACTTCACGATGTATAATTTGAGAATAGATAAAAGCATTTATCTTTTCTTAATTTACTGTAAATTTTTCTTATGCTATGAAAACTACAGCAAATATAAAACTCAACTTGTTTTATTTTACAATAGATGATTCTATGTATAAACAGCGGTATAATTTATTTCAGTATTTTTAAATCAATTTTCTATCTTTTTGATTAGAAGCAAATAATTCTAATAAATATTATATAAATCTAAATAATATGAATATTTAAGCTTAATATACATGAATAGGTTTATGCGAATAAACTGACTAATAACTCAATTGAAGACAAAGCCCTAACCAAATAATAATATTTATCAGTCCTAAGAAACTTAAATATTTTATGCGGACCTAAAATAAATAAATTGAAACAATTATTACTATTATCCATTTTAATTATTTCTACACTACCTGATAATATCCAATAAATATTATCTGAAAAATATAAATCTAAAATTATTTCTTCTTTAGATTTAAGTGTAATAAATTCATAAGTTAAATTACTCATTAATAAATTATGCATAAAATTTATAATCATATTATATATTAATATTAATATGAAAAACGATTTTCTTAATTCAGCGAAAAATTCCAATCGATTTATAAACTATTTATAAAACTTTAAAAATGCATACTAGCTTTATTCTAGCTTTCGATATTTTAAGAAAAATTAAGTTAAAAGTTAGCTTTTAATATCTCAAAGCAATAATTTGAATTCATTCACACATTTTCTATATATCGTTTATAATAAATATAAATGACTAATTACAAATTAATCATGAGTCTACTTGATATTTCATACATATATTGTATAATATACTTACACTTTAAATGATTTAAGCCTTTAATATATAAACATGTTTTTTATTAAGATTCTATTTAATTAATCATTAAAATTAAAACGCCAAAAGTAATTGCATATTTAATAAACATTTAATAAAAGGATTATTATTAATATGGCACGTGCAAAATTTGAACGTAAAAAGCCTCACGTTAATATTGGAACAATTGGACATGTAGACCATGGTAAAACTACGTTAACAGCTGCAATTTCTGCTACTTTAAGTGTAATCAGTAATGTAGTAGCAAAAAAATTTGATGAGATTGATGCCGCTCCAGAAGAAAAAGCAAGAGGTATTACTATCAATACAGCGCATATCGAATATGAAACAGAAAAACGCCACTATGCTCACGTTGATTGTCCAGGCCATGCTGACTATGTAAAGAATATGATTACAGGTGCAGCACAAATGGATGGAGCTATTTTAGTAGTATCAGCTGCTGATGGTCCGATGCCGCAAACTAGAGAACATATTTTGTTAGCTAAACAAGTGGGTGTTCCACAGGTTGTAGTATTCTTAAATAAAGAAGACCAAGTAGATGATAAAGAAATTCTAGAATTGGTTGAATTAGAAGTTCGTGAATTATTATCAAAATACGAATTTCCTGGTGATGACATACCTTTAGCAGCAGGTTCAGCACTCCTTGCGCTTGAAGCTATGCTAGCTAACCCAAAAACAGTTAGAGGCCAAAATGAATGGGTAGACAAAATTTATACTTTAATGGATCATGTAGACTCATATATTCCTGCTCCAGAGCGTGACGTAGATAAAACTTTCTTAATGGCAGTAGAAGATGTATTCTCAATTACAGGTAGAGGTACTGTAGCTACAGGTAGAATCGAAAGAGGTATCATAAAAGTTGGAGATACTATTGAAATAGTAGGATTACGAGAAACTCGCACGACTACAATTACAGGTCTAGAAATGTTCCAAAAAACTCTAGAAGAGGGTATTGCAGGCGATAATATTGGTATTCTATTACGCGGTATTCAAAAAAAAGATATTGAAAGAGGGATGGTACTAGCTAAACCAGGTAGTATTAAACCGCATAACCAATTTGAAGCAGAAGTATATATTCTATCGAAAGAAGAAGGCGGTAGACATACTCCTTTCTTTGCAGGTTATAGACCACAATTTTACGTACGTACAACTGATGTAACTGGTGTTATTAATAAATTTACAGCTGATGATGGTAGTCCAGCAGAAATGGTAATGCCTGGAGATCGTATAAAAATGACAGCTGAGCTAATTAATCCAATCGCCATTGAGCAAGGTATGAGATTTGCTATACGTGAAGGTGGTAGAACTGTAGGAGCTGGTGTAGTTTCTAAAATTCTTTCATAATCAATAAAAAATTAAATCAATATCTATAAAAGTAAAATATAGATAAATTCACAATTTTGAATATTTAACATATTTAAATAAATTAATTTATTTAAATATGTTAAATATTCAAAAAAATCAAACTAGCTAAAAAAGTTATATTTTTTTAGTCTAGAATATTAAGTAAAATTACTTTGTAAAAAATAATGACACAAATAAAGCAACAAAAAATTCGTATCAGACTAAAAGCTTATGATCATAATTTATTAAACACATCTTGCGATAAAATAGTTGATACAGCTGAACGTACAAGTGCTATAACAGTAGGTCCTATACCATTACCAACGAAAAAGCGTATATATTGTGTTTGTAAGCTTATAGTTCGCTTTTAAAGCTAATTAATAAATTGCTTAATAAGTTTTAATAATCTCACAAACTTTAAAATTTATTCAGTTTAAAAATATTAAACTGACAATTATGACAATTTTATTAAATCAAGTTAACAAATATGATTTATTAATTAAACTTAAAAATATAAATCTTTAAAAAGCTAAATTAATATAACAGTATTCAATGGAAGCCTTTTAAACATATAAGCCTAACCAATTATATAATAGATGTTAGGTTTATTAAACAACGATAAAACTTAATATTTTTCATTAAAAAAATATAGCTATCGATTTTAAATAAGATCACCCCACGTAAATAAAGATTCTCGTGAACATTTTGAATTGCGCTCTCATCGTAGAATTATAGATATATATCAACCTTCATCGCAAACTATTGATGCTTTAATGAAACTAAACTTACCATTTGGAGTTGATATAGAGGTTAAACTATAAGCTAAGCTATATTATTTCAATAAATTAATAAACCTAAGAGATAAAAGTAAAAAACTTTTATATAAAAGAAGGTTACATAATATTATTGATGATAATTATTTCCTTTAGATTTTAAACTATTTTTTATAAATATTAGAAATTAAAGCAAACGATAACAGAACGCATAATCATATTATTTAAGAATGGGAAAAGGTATGTTTATGTTATCAATTATATAAAAATTTTAATTATACAAGTTATGTGTAGCTTAACTTTAGACTTTTAAATAATATCACTAATTTTTCACTTTATATTATTAAGGTAAAAAATAATTAAATATAGTAAACAATATTCCTTTTAGATTATAACATCTGAATATTAAGATTTAAATAATATTTTAATATATTTTTCACTTAAGCCATTTAAGAAAAAATATACAAGAGCATTATTAAATGAATATTTAAAATACTGTTCTATGGAAAAGTTCATAAATAAAACATAAGAACTAACTCAATAAATACCGCAAATCAATGAACGCATCAAACAATCACCAAAAAACTTAGTTCGAGTAATAAGTAGCGAGGGTTTTCGATTTAGTATATAAAATTCATATTAGTGATATAAATATATTCATCTATACAATGTCAATATAGAAGTTATCAATTAATCTCATTAAAGATAGTTATAAATAATATGTAATAAATATAATAATAATATTATTAGCATCAAAGATAAATTCTATAATAATATTGAATAAATAAAAAAACCAAGCTAAAATAATAGAATTTAATTAGGTTAATTATTAGCTGTAAACTTTGAATAGTATATACAGTTTGCATAAAAGGAAGATTTATATAAACTAATCAACCTATTTTAAATGAACAATTAGGCTTATTAACATTAGAAAAAGCTATTAGCCAAGCTAAATTAGAAGGACTTGATTTAGTACTAATCAATGAAAAAATTACTCCGCCAGTATGTAAAATTATAGATTACGGTAAATATAAGTTTGATCAAGAAAAGAAAGCTAAAGATTTAAAAAAGAAACAACAAGCGGCTAGTTTAAAAGAAGTTAAAATGAGATATAAAATAGAAGAACATGACTATAATGTCAAACTTAACCAAACTATACGTTTTTTAAAATCAGGCAATAAAGTTAAAGTAACTATTAATTTTAGAGGTAGGGAAATACAACATTCAAATTTAGCAATCGATTTACTAAAACGATTAGCACAAGATTTAGGCGATTTAACAGATATTCAACAAGAACCTTTATTAGAAGGAAAAAATATTATAATGTTGCTCGCGCCTAAAAAGTTAGTTGCATAAATAAATTCAATAATTAACATTTTAAATAGATAAAAACAACAAATGGCAAAAAAAAGTATGATTGAGCGTGAGAAAAAACGCATAAAATTACGAGATCGTAATCAAGCGAAAAGAGAAAAAATTAAAGATGCGATGAAACATGCACAAACATTTGAAGAAAAATTAATATTACAAAATCAGTTACAAAAATTACCTTTAAATAGTCTACCAATAAGAGTAAGAAATCGATGCTGGATGACGGGAAGAAGTAGAGGATATTATAGAGATTTTGGACTATCTCGTCATGTTTTAAGAGAAATGGCACATGATTGCTTATTACCAGGCGTTACAAAGTCAAGCTGGTAGTATATCCAGTATATTAATATAAATTAATATACTTAAGAATACAAACTATCTCGAGCAATTATTTAATTGTAATTAAGCTTGAGATAGTTCATATTTTTTATCTTAAGAATACAATATACAAGCTTAAATTAGGTTCTATTTTGATGAATGATTTTTTAGAAAATAGTATACGGTTATTCCGTTTTTTTATATCTTCTATGCTTGGATTAATAATTACAATTAGTAATCCTATAATTAGTTCTTTTAAAGGTAAAGAAAGTAAATGGTTTATATTTATTCTTATATTATTATTTACATCTACGTTTTTTATAATCTTTATAATGACAAATCCAGATTTACTTTAAATAATACTGTTAATTTCAAACCCAGCTAAATACGTATTCGACTAACATAAAGCTTTGTAACATTCTTTTATTTTTATGAAAATTTATTATATAATTATATGCAATTACAGACAAAAATGCTTTGTTGTAAATTTACGTTCATATGAGGTAATGCAATGAGTGAAACAATTAACTTACAAATGCCTTCTCCAACATTTGGTGGAAGTACAGGCGGATGGTTAAGAGCAGCAGAAATAGAAGAAAAATACGCTATTACTTGGTTTGGAAAATCAGATGATATTTTTGAACTTCCAACTGGTGGAGCAGCTATAATGAGAGAAGGTGATAATCTTTTATATTTAGCTCGTAAAGAACAATGTTTAGCTTTAGGTGCTCAACTACGTACTAAATTTAAAGTAAATGATTATAAAATTTACAGAATATTCCCTAGTGGTGAAGTACAATACTTACATCCAAAAGACGGAGTTTTCCCAGAAAAAGTTAATGAAGGTCGCGTAGGAGTTAATACCGTTAGTAGAAATATTGGTAAAAATCCTAATCCGATTAATACAAAATTTACAGGTAAACAAACTTATGAAGTTTAATCTTCATAAGTTTATTTTCATGAATAGTATTTTTATATAAACTTCATTTTTGATTAAAATTTTTTTCATATAGTATAAATTTTCCAGAAAAAGGAATATAGTTCTATTTTATAAAAGCAGAATTGAAACTTATAATTTAAAAAGACTTATAATTTTATTACAATTTTTTATTTTAGTTGTTTTTAGAATCAATAATCAGTAATATTCTAAATATAAGTAGTCAATTATAAAATTATATAATTGAATCCTTTTCATTTGCTTATTATATAATATAAGGAATTCTTTAATGATTAGTGATAGCCAAATTCTTACAGCTTTATTATTAGCTCTTGTACCAGCCGTATTAGCTATTCGTCTTGGTACAGCTTTATATTCTTAAATAGCTTAAGTATTGTATAATTTAAGATAAAATATAAAGAAATTACAAGCGTATAATGCATTTATATGAATGCATGATACGCTTGTAATTTAATATGATTTCAATAACTTTTCATAAAATATTTCAGTAAGTTATCTTTTATCATCAATTGCTTAATTACGTTTAAAAGAAATTCTTGTGATTCTTTTTCAGGTAATAAGTTAATTTTTTTACGTAAAATAAGTAATTTATTAAAATTAGATAAAGTATGAAATTTTTAAAAGTTAAAATTATATACGATATCTTTTTCTTAAAAAACTATGAGTATATTGAAGTTATGCATAGCTTTTTCTTAAAATAAGTTTTTTATCATTAGGATTATTTTAGACAATTTAGAATATTATTAATATTGTATTAATTGTTCAATCTTAAGTACTATTTGTGCTAATTTAATATCTTTCAAGTATAATTTATATCTTTGAGTCTTTTGTATCTGTCTTGAATTATTTTATTAAGTTGTAAGGATATTATAAAGATTTTAAAATAAATTTTAAGTATCAACAACGTACAAATTCTTGTTCCAGGTATAGATTATTCATTGATTTGTATTTATTAAATAAAAGTTAGCCTCCGCCCACAATCGTAACAATTTCGATATTGTCACCTTCTTTAATAACAGTTTCCACAAACATATCACTAGATAATACTTTAGAATTATATTCTAAAATTATTCTATTCGCTTGAAAATCTAAATAATCTATTAAATTACAGATTGACATATTAGCTGAACATGATAGGAAATTACCGTTTAGCTTAATACGAATACGATCTTCAAAATCTTTATTTTGAATATTCATCTTATTTATAATCATTAATTAAGTTATTATAATTATAAACCCAAAATATATATAATAACTATTCTGGTATAACTTGTAGAGTTAATTGAGCGTTTATATTATGATTTAATGAGATAGAAATTTCATAATTCCCAATTTCTTTAATTTCGGGTAATAGAATAAATTTTTTTTCAATATTTTCTCCCAAAGCTGTTTTTAATATTTCTGAGACTTCTTTATCTGTGACACTACCAAAAATTGTATTACCTTGACCAACTTTTTTATTTATAGTAATTTGGCCAATTGCTTGAATTGATTTTTTCAATTTTTCTAATTTAGCTATCAACTCTTGTTCTTGTTGTTTCTTTATTAACAGCTGTTTATTTATATTCATTAATAAGCTTGGCGTTGCAATTGAAGCGGCTTGATAAGGTAATAAATAATTTCTAGCATATCCTAATGATATAGTTTTTACTTCTCCAGATTTACCTAATTTTTGAATATCTTTATTTAATACGACTTTTATTGTTTTTTTACCCATATCTGTATGAAATTGATTAAGTTATGATAATTAATTGTACTTTATTAACGATTTAAATAGAATAGTAAACTATGTTTTGACATAAACTGTTGTTATCTTTCTATTGTTATTATGTATAGTCTACCAATAATTATTGTAAAATAAATCAGAGCGGTATTTATTATAATAATCGTTTTTAATTTATATATTTTATTAATATAAATCTCTGATTTACTAAATTTTTATGGTTACATTTAGAATAACTAATCGTGATTAAATTATCAAGTAATAAGAAATAAGATTTTTAAATCTTATAAATTAATTTCTTACGATAGGAATAAAACTAGTTTAGTAATTATTCTGAATAGTTTAACAAACTTTAATTTTACATCTTTTTATTTATAAGCTTCTAAATTAAATATGTTATAGTGATTATTGATAATATTTTAAAATATTTTTTATTGTATTCATTTGTGTTAGAAAAAAATAATTATTATATTCAAGTAGGTAAAAAAGCTCCAGATTTTGAGGCAGCAGCAGTTTTAGAAGAAGAATTTATTAATATTAAATTATCAGATTACTTAGGTAAATATTTAATATTATTATTTTATCCTTTTGATTTTACTTTTGTATGTCCAACAGAATTAATCGCATTTAGCGATAACTACAAACAATTTAAAGATTTATCTGCTGAGATCTTAGCTATATCAATAGATAGTAAGTTTACTCATTTAGCTTGGCTACAAACTGATAGGAAACATAGTGGAGTTGCTAACTTAGAATATCCTTTAGTATCTGATGTGAAAAAAGAAATAAGCTTATCATATCAAGTATTAGATAAAGATCAAGGATGCGCATTAAGAGGTTTATTTATAATTGATAAACAAGGGATTATACAGTATATGTCTATAAATAATTTAAATTTTGGACGTAATACTGAAGAGGTATTAAGAGTTTTAAAAGCTATTAAGTATAATCAAGAAAATCCAGATGAGTTATGCCCTGCTAATTGGGCACCTGGCAAAATGACATTAAAACCAGATCCTAAATTACTATAATAGAAATTGATAAAATAAATTTTATAAAATGTGAAAACTTTGAATAGAATTAATTCAAAACACATTTTATAAAATTTATCTTTAATTATTAATTTAATGCTTTATATAAATTCTTTAACTTTTCTTCTGTATCTTTTAATTTTATAAGATCATTTTGATCTAAATAAATTCTTCTTAAATATTGTAATGCAGGATAAAAGCTAGGGTTTATTAGATTAGATTTTTCTAAAAATAATATAGAGGTGGATAAATCCCCTAATTTATAATAAATATAACCTAGTGAGCAATATAATTCTTCTAAAAAAAGTTTATTATTTGATTTGCTTGCTTTTATAATTAATTCTGATAAAGTATCTATTGCTTTTTCATATATTCCCTTATCAGCATATAATTTAATTAAAAAATATAATTCTTCTATTTTAAATAAATTGTTATTGCCATAACTCTTGTTTAATTTTTTTATATTAATATCACGCTTATAAATTTTAATTAATTGTTTAATTAATAAAATATTAATGCTGATGAGAATAAGGCTTATTTATCTCAATTAAAATCTTTTAATTGGCGTATTATATATATAAGTTTAGTAATAATTACTAATTATAGCTATTAAATATAACCAAAGTATATTTAATCATTTAGAATTTAGAATTCTAATCTTTTACTAAAAAGTTAAATGATTATCTTAATAGAGATATAATCAATTCATCGTAATACTTAAATTTGTTAGCTTGACAATAAATAAAAGGAATTTTATCGAATTACAAATTAAGTATTTTATTAAAAATTATAATATGCAGTTATAATATATTACGAATTTAATTCTTATAAAATACATAAATAGATTATTGGTTTGAATAGAATCTAAGTCTTTCATTGATAAACTATAAGGAATATAACAATTTTATAGCTTTTAATAAAAATTCTATTAACTTTATTTATATTTATATGTGCTAGTCTTTTATAAATTACTTAGCTTATAATCTTTATATATTATTTATTTAATATATATTAAATATTAATCTCAAAATATTGAGTTATAATTCAAAAATGCACAATATTTACCAATTATATAGTAAAATAGATTTTTTTATCGAGATTAATATATTATGTAATTCTTATCAATATTTACTATTAAAATAAAAATTCTTTTTTTATTATTTTTTAGTTATTTACTGTATAAAATTATAAAAATAATTGTACAGCAATCTTATATACTTATTAATATATAATTTATCGTCTATAAATATTGATTATTTAACTGGTATCATAAGCTTGATAAATTTTTGATATTTTTATTTAAATTTTATTATTGATATGCAAATAATTATTTTTATGAATTTATTTACTAATGAATATATTCATTCTAATTTAATTGAAATAAAGCGTTTTAAATAAATGTCCATACTTATTATTCATTCGATTGTTATTCAGTTTGTTATATTGATTTTGATATTAAGAGTTTGATCTAGTAAAAGTTAATCCATTATCATTTGCGTATCTTTCCATAAATCGCATAAATCGATCCCAATCTTCTGGGCTTTTTATTATATAAACGGCTTCAATAGCTTGAGGTTTTCCATTAACAAATTTAGCATTAACATCTCTAGTAATTAATTCCCCTTCTTCATCTTTTAGGTACATACCAGTTATATCTCCTTCTTTTCCGGTACTGGCATCTAAAATATTTGGGTTAGTAAAGCGAAAAGTTGCTGTCCCAGTATTTCCATCTCGAGATCGAGTTAATCTAACATCGGGTATAACGGTCTCATTAATTCCTGGAATAAATTGAATAGAAGCCATAAAAAACATCCTTAAAATATAAATAATCTTTATTTTATTATTCTAAAACAAAATTTTCGCTATTAACAGGTTAATTATATTCAATATAAATAATTTTTATTATATTAATAATTGTATTATAGTAATTCAACCTTTAAATAATTGAGAATGAGCGCGAAAGGAATCGAACCTTCGACAATCAGAATCGGAATCTGAAACTCTAATCCACTGAGTTACGCGCCCATTAAAGATAAAATTAATATAATTATTAATTATGGTCAAGTTAATTATTATTTTTCATTTTTTAATGATAAATTAAAAAAATAGACAAATTGCTATTATTTATGATATAATTCAAACATATACAACTAAGCGGACGTGGTGGAATTGGTAGACGCGCTAGATTTAGGTTCTAGTGAGATATCTCGTGAGAGTTCAAGTCTCTCCGTCCGCATTATTTACTCTTTTCAATTAATTTAAAATAAACAATATCTTCTATTTGATTATCTTTATTCTTATTACATATATTAAATTATTCAAAAATTACTTTTCCATTTATTAAATAAGCTTTATATAATATTTTTTTTCTTAAAATTTTTAAAATTAAGAGCCATATGCATATAATATTCAATATAAATTAAAAATGTATTATGCATTTTATGAAAAATGCTATGTAAAATCAGTAACTCTAGCATATAAATACAATTAATTTGATACACATATTTTCTACATTATATATACTTATTATAATTTAAATAGGATGACTAATAAAATTTTATCAAAAAATATCACTCAAAATTTAAATAATACCTTTGGCACAGCAAATCTTACAACAGAAAAAGATGCGTGTGGTGTTGGTTTTATAGCTGATAAAAATAATACTCCAAGCCATAAAATAGTTATGCAAGCTTTAGAAGCATTAAATAGTATGGAACATAGAGGAGGCTGTAGTGCCGATAAAGATTCAGGTGATGGCTCTGGTATTACAACACAAATTCCATGGAAATTATTTAATAAATTTTTAGAAAATAAAGGCTTAAAAACAGAGAATCTTCATGAAAATATTGCCATTGGAATGTTTTTTTTACCAAAAGAAGAAACTAATAAATATGAAGAAGTTATTAATTGGGTATTGGAAGATTCTAATGTAAAAAAACTTGCTTGGAGAGAAGTCCCAGTTATTGATGAAGTACTTGGAAAACAAGCATACGAGAATAGACCGGTAATTAAGCAATGTTTTTTAGAAATAAACAATAGTGAAATATTAATAGATAATCTAGAAAGATATCTATTTATATTAAGAAAAAAAATCGAAAAAGCAATAGCTAATACTAAATTGGCTGGAACTAAAGATTTTTACATATGTTCTTTCTCTTCTAAAACAATTATATATAAAGGCATGGTAAGATCTGCAGTTTTAGGACAATTTTATCAAGATTTACACCATCCAGATTACGAAAGTTCTTTTGCTATGTATCATAGGCGTTTTAGTACCAATACAATGCCTAAATGGCCTTTAGCACAACCTATGCGTTTTGTAGCTCATAATGGCGAAATCAATACATTAATAGGTAACTTGAATTGGATGAAGACTAGAGAAAGTTTATTAGAAAACATTAAATTTTTTGATGATCCTAAAGAGTTATCTCCTATTACGAATCCAGAAAATAGCGATTCTGCAAATTTAGATGCTTCTATAGAGCTATTAATTAATACAGGATGCACTGCTGAAGAGAGCTTAATGGTATTAATTCCTGAATCATATAATAACCAACCCGCATTGAATAATTTTCCAGAAATAATTGATTTTTATGAATATTATTCAGCTTTACAAGAAGCATGGGATGGACCAGCGCTAGTAACTTTTACAGATGGCAAGAGAATAGGTGCAACTCTAGATAGAAATGGTTTACGTCCAGCTAGATATTGCATTACTAATGATGGTTTAATCATAGTATCATCTGAATGTGGCGTTGTAGATATACCTTCTGATAGAATAATTAAAAAAGGTAGACTAGGTCCTGGCCAAATGATTTTAGTAGATTTAGAGAATCAAACAATTTTAGAAAATTGGGATATTAAATTAGGTATAGCTAAAAAACATCCATATGGTACTTGGTTAAATGCACAAAGGCAAATACTAGAAAGATTACCTTATTTAAATTCAAAAATTTTAGATACAAAGGAATTATTAGAGTTACAAACTTTATTCGGATATTCAATAGAAGATGTAGAGCTAGTAATTGAGCATATGGCTAGTCAAGGTAAAGAACCTACTTTCTGCATGGGAGACGATATACCTTTAGCTGTATTATCAGATAAACCGCATTTAATATACGACTATTTTAAGCAAAGATTTGCGCAAGTTACTAATCCTGCAATTGATCCTTTGAGAGAAAAACTTGTAATGTCTTTAAATATGTATTTAGGTCTAAATGGTAACTTATTTAGCCCTAATGCTGATAACGCTAGCTCTATTAAATTAGAATCACCAATTATTAATGAGAATGAATTAGTAAAAATAAAAGATCTTAATAAAAAAACTACTATTTTAGAAACTTGGTTTAAAATCAATAATGATGATGGAGCTCTAGAAACTGCTATTTTAAAGCTGTGCCAAGATAGTTATGAAGCAGTAAGAGAGGGATCTAATATTTTAGTTTTATCAGATAAAAATGTTACACTTGATCTTAAAAATGAATACGCCTATATTCCTCCATTAATGGCTGTCGGAGCTGTTCATCACTTTCTAATCAAAAAAGGATTAAGGCATTTAACCTCTATTATTGTTGAATCAGCACAATGCTGGAGTACTCATCATTTTGCATGTTTAATTGGATATGGAGCCAGTGCTATTTGTCCTTACTTGGCTTTTGAAACGACACGGCACTGGTGGGAAAATCCAAAAACACAAAATTTTATGGAGAGAGGTAAAATTCCTAAATGTACAATTGATAAAGCGCAAGAAAATTATAAAGAAGCTGTTGAATCTGGTTTGCTAAAGATTTTATCTAAAATGGGCATATCGTTGTTAACAAGTTATCATGGAGCTCAAATATTTGAAATTTTAGGATTAAATTCAGATGTTGTTAACTTATGTTTTAACGGAACAACCTCTCGTATAGGCGGACTAACTTTAATTGAAATTTATAAAGAAATTACTAATTTTTATACTTTAATTTCTAATGATTCAAAAAATAAACTAACTAACCTAGGATTTGTACAATATAGACCTGGTGGAGAATATCACATCAATAATCCAGAAATGTCGAAATCCTTACATAAAGCGGTAAGAGGCTATCAAGTTGAATATTATAAAGAATATTCTGAATTATTAAATAATAGACCAGCAACTGCTTTAAGAGATTTATTAGTAATTAATAGTGATAGAAAATCAATAAATATAAATGACGTTGAACCAGCATCTGAAATTGTTAAACGTTTTTGTACTGGAGGTATGTCCTTAGGAGCTCTATCAAGAGAAGTACATGAGACTTTAGCAGTAGCAATGAATAGATTAAATGCAAAATCAAATTCAGGAGAAGGTGGAGAAGATAGCAAAAGATTTTTAGAAATTAGTAATATTGATGCAGAAGGGCAATCATCTAGCTTTCCATATTTAAAAGGATTAAAACCAGGAGATACTGCTAATTCTGCTATAAAACAAATTGCATCTGGTAGATTTGGGGTTACGCCTGAATATTTAGTAAATGCTAAACAACTAGAAATAAAAATTGCACAAGGTGCTAAACCTGGAGAAGGTGGTCAACTACCAGGCAAAAAAGTGAGTGCCTATATTGCTGCTTTAAGAGGTTGTAAACCAGGGGTAACTTTAATATCACCTCCACCACATCATGATATTTATTCTATTGAAGACCTAGCTCAATTAATATTTGATTTGCATCAAATTAATCCTAAAGCACCAGTGTCAGTTAAATTAGTGGCAGAAGTTGGTATAGGTACTATTGCAGCTGGAGTTGCTAAAGCTAATGCAGATATTATACAAATCTCGGGTCATGAAGGAGGAACTGGTGCTTCTCCATTAAGCTCAATAAAACATGCAGGAAGTCCATGGGAACTAGGTTTAACAGAAGTTCATAAAGTTTTATTAGAGAATAAACTACGAAATAGAGTCTTATTAAGAGTTGATGGAGGATTAAGAACAGGTCGTGATATTATCATGGCTGCATTAATGGGAGCTGAAGAATTTGGCTTTGGTACAATTGCAATGATAGCTACTGGATGTATTATGGCTCGCATATGTCATACGAATAGTTGTCCAGTTGGAGTGGCTACACAACGGGAAGAATTAAGAGCACGATTCCCTGGAGTTCCTGAGGCATTAGTAAACTATTTATTGTTCTTAGCTGAAGAGATAAGAGAGATTTTAGCTTCTATAGGATATACTAGCTTAAATGATATTATTGGAAGAGCTGATTTACTGGTGCAAAATAAAAATTTAAATTTAACAAAAACGAAGAATATCAATTTAAATAGTATTATCAATTTACCGAATAGTAAGAACAACAGAAGTTATTTAGAACATGGGATTGTTCATAGTAATGGTTTAGTACTAGATGACGATATTTTATCTTCTAGTGATGTCAGTAAGGCGATAAACGAAAATTCTATTGTAGAAAAACATATTCGAATTGTCAATACAGATCGCACCGTAGGAGCACGTATATCAGGTATTATCGCACAAAAATATGGTAATACAAAATTTAACGGTAAATTAAAATTAAATTTTTATGGTAGTGCGGGTCAAAGTTTTGGCGCTTTTAATATCAAGGGAATGGAAATTAAGCTTATTGGAGAAGCAAACGACTATGTATCGAAAGGTATGAATGGAGGCGAAATTGTTATTGTACCTCCAGTTGATATGGCAAAAATCGACTATAATAATGTAATTATAGGAAATACATGCCTTTATGGAGCTTCAGGTGGCTCTTTGTTTGCTCTAGGTCAGGCTGGTGAAAGATTTTGCGTAAGAAATTCAGGAGCTACTGCTATCATAGAAGGTGTAGGAGATCATGCTTGTGAATATATGACTGGTGGTAGGGTTGTAATTATTGGGAATACCGGTAGAAATATAGGTGCTGGTATGACTGGAGGTATAGCTTATATATTAGATGAAGATAATACCCTACTAGATAAGATTAATAAAGAAACTTTAAAAATACAAAGGTTAATTACTGAATCAGGTAAATCGAAACTATATAGTCTATTAGAAGATCATATTAAAAGAACTGGAAGTAAAAAAGCTAAAAATATATTAGCAGACTGGAGTATATATGTTAATAAATTCTGGCAATTAGTACCTCCATCAGAAGAAAACATAGCAGAAACAAATCCTAAGATTTTAGAAGAATCCAGCATAAAAATTAATATATAAATCTTTTTATAATGGCTTAACACTATCAATTAATGACAATTATAATTTTATGAAGTATCCATTTTACATAGGTTGGCTATATAAATCTTATGGATCACGTAAAATAGATTTTAATACGATAATAGGGCATAAATTATTAGTACGTAATTTTAATACTAAGATGTAAAAGTTATATATTGAAATTAAATGAGCTTAGTGAGTTACATTATTACTAAATTGAATATAAAGTAGAATATAATAATAACATACTATAAAACAAATATAAAATAAATTAAATAGATAGTAATAAGTATTTTAATGACTAAGATTTATGATAAAAAGTTATTAAATCATTAATAGGATTAATACTATAAAGATTAATCTAATTATCGACTTATAGTATAGTAAAGACATTGAATAAATGATATTTTTATTTCAGGCTATCAGAATCAGCAATATACTTTAACTAAAGTAGAAGTATTATCTATAAATCTAGAAAATATTATAATAAATAACTTATGCGAAGAAACTAAAAAACTATCAGAAGAAACTATAATAAATGACAATAATATTGATATAAATTATTTTTTCGATTCCATAACATTAGAAGAAAAATATATTATATTCGATTGGGAGATATGGTATGATTCAATAACTATATATTGTGTACAAACCGGAAAAAAATTTTTTCAAAGCAGGAGTTATTATAATTATTAATTATTCATATTAATATTTATGAATGAAAAAGACTATATATTAAAAATATAATAAAATAAGTTTAAGTTGTAGCCTTATTGTCACAATATGAAAAATTAAATTTTTATGGGTAAAGTGTATGATTGGTTCCAAGAAAGACTAGAAATTCAATCTATAGCTGATGATATTACAAGCAAATATGTACCTCCGCATGTAAATATATTTTACTGCTTTGGTGGTATTACATTAACTTGTTTTATAATTCAAGTAGCCTCTGGATTTGCAATGACTTTCTACTATCGTCCATCTGTAGCTGAAGCATTCTCATCTGTTGAATATATTATGACAGATGTAAATTTTGGATGGTTAATTCGTTCTATTCATAGATGGTCAGCTAGTATGATGGTATTAATGATGATACTTCATAGCTTCCGCGTATATTTAACAGGAGGATTCAAAACTCCTCGTGAATTAACTTGGGTTACTGGAGTAATTTTAGCTGTACTAACAGTATCATTTGGTGTAACAGGTTATTCATTACCTTGGGACCAAGTTGGTTACTGGGCTGTAAAAATCGTAACTGGTGTACCAGAAGCTATACCAGTTATAGGTACTAGCTTAGTAGAATTATTAAGAGGAGGAGTAAGTGTAGGACAAAGTACATTAACTAGATTTTATAGTTTACATACTTTTGTACTCCCTTTAATAACAGCAGTAGTAATGCTTATGCATTTCTTAATGATTCGTAAACAAGGTATTTCAGGACCACTTTAAAGAGATAATAATTATCTACTATATTTTTTAATAACACATAAGGAGAATTTTATATGTCAATTCTTAAAAAACCCGATTTGACAGATCCTAAACTAAGAGCAAAGTTAGCAAAAGGTATGGGACATCATTACTATGGTGAACCAGCTTGGCCAAATGATTTGCTATATATGTTTCCAGTTGTAATTTTAGGTACAATAGCATGCGTAGTTGGACTTGCAGTAATGGAACCATCAGCTATTGGTGAAAAAGCAGACCCATTTGCAACTCCATTAGAAATTTTACCAGAATGGTACTTGTTCCCAACATTTAATTTATTACGAGTTATTCCTAATAAATTAATTGGAATTTCAATAATGGCTGCTATACCTCTAGCATTAATGACAATTCCTTTTATCGAAAGTATTAATAAATATCAAAACCCATTCCGTCGACCAATTGCATCAACACTTTTCTTAATTGGAACAGTTGTAGCAATTTGGTTAGGTATTGGTGCAACGATGCCATTAAACCAAGCAATTAGTTTAGGATTATTTTAATAAAAAAGGATTAATTCATATATGAATTAATCCTTTTTTATTAACATAAAGCATGAATTAGTAACTATTCAAAAACTACACATTCTGTTGATAATACAATACTAGCTATAGACGCAGCATTTTGTATAGCAGAACGGGTAACTTTTGCAGGGTCTATAATTCCACGCTCAAGCATATTACACATTTCTTTATTCAAAGAATCGTAACCGTACTCAAATGGTAATGATTTAACTTTTTGAAGCAACAAAGAACCATTTTCACCAGCATTATTAATAATTTGCTTAGCTGGTAATAACAAGGCTTTAGCAAACAAAGAAGCTCCTATTAATTCATCACCTTTTAGATTATGATTCGCCCAATCTAATAATTCATGAGATAAGTGCAATAAAGTATTACCTCCTCCTGGTACAATACCCTCTAGTATAGCAGAACGTACAGCGTTAATAGCATCTTCCAGCCTTAGTTTTTTGTCTTGCATTTCAGTATTGGTAACGGCACCTACTTTGATTGTAGCAACTCCTCCACTTAATTTAGCTAAGCGATCTTTTAAGTTTTGTTTTTCATATAGAGAATCGCTAAGCTTAAGTTGTGTACGCAATTGATCACAGCGATTTTTAATAGCTTGAGATTTTTCTTCATTTATAATTGTGGTTTTATCTTTACTGATAATTATTTTTGAAGCAGTTCCTAAATCATTAATTGTTAATTGATCAAATGGTATTCCAGCTTCATTACCAACTATCTTAGATTGAGTCAAAATACTTAAATCCTCTAACATAGCGGTTCTTTGATTACCTATACCCGGTGCTCTAACTAAAACTACGTCTGCAATATTTCTAATATTATTAACGACTAATGTAGCGATTACTTGAGTATCTATATCTTCAGCAATGATAAGTAAAGGTCTTCTAAAATTTTTGATTTTATTTAAAATCGGTAAAATTTCTTCTTGAGCTGAATTTATTTTCGTACCAATAATTAATACATATGGCTTTTCTTGTATAATTCGTGTGCTATTTGTATTTTTTAAAAAATATGATGAGGCAAAACCTTTATTAAAAGTCAAACCTTCGGAAATTTCTAATTCAATTTTAGTCGATCTGCCTTCATCTAAATTAATCAAACCGTCACGACCAATCACCTGAATTGCTTGGCTAATATTATTTGCAATTTCATCATTATTGCCAGAAGAAATATAAGCTATATTATAAATTGACTCTAAATTAGTAATAGGCGTTGCATTTTCAATAACTTTACTAATAATATATTTAGAAGCTTTGTTAATACCTTGACGTAATATAACAGGATTAGTACCAGCCTCAATATTTTTTATACCTTCTTTGATGATTGAATAAGCTAGAATCGTTGAAGTTGTAGTACCATCTCCTGCTATCTCATTAGTTTTAGCAGTTGCTTGCCTAATTAAAGAAACACCAATATTGTGTGCTTTATCTTTTAACTTGATTTCTTTAGCTATAGTAATCCCATCATTAATAATTTGAGGAGCTTGAGCTATATTAGCCAAAACAACATTTTTACCTTTCGGCCCAATTGTCACAGCAACGGCTTGATTCAAGATTTCCATTCCTTCGATTAAACTAGAACGAGCATCATTTTTAAATAAAATTTTTTTTATCATAAATTAATTAAATGAACTGGGTTTAGTAGATGACAATAAATAAGGTGTTTGATGATATTCAGTGTTTTCATAAACTGTAAACTTAGCTTCTGTCTCCCTGTTTTTAACCTAAAAATAGCAAATTCTAATAATAGAAATCTTCATTAATGATTAAATACTTATTTATAATTAAACAATTATAGCAAAATTTAAATAAGCTTTCAAGCATCAATTAAATTACCTAATAATTAATTATACAATCAATAACTAAAAATTTTCCAATATATTTTTTAGATTCGGGATGACAGGATTTGAACCTGCGACATCCTGCTCCCAAAGCAGGCGCGCTACCAAACTGCGCTACATCCCGATACTATTAACTAATATTTAGTATAAACTATAGCATTTTTTTTGTCTACTGTGGATACCAAAACATACCTTTAGTATTATCTGGATCAATTACAAAACCTAAATTTTTATAAAAATCAATAACATTGGAATCAGCGAACAAAGTAATAGTAGATATATCAGCTTTTCTTAATTCATCAATTAAATAAGATAATAATAATTTACCTAAACCATAACCTTGAAAACTAGGGTGAATAACTACATCCCAAATAGTTGCATTAAAAGCGTGATCTGATGTTGCCCTTGCAAAACCAATTATATGCTTATGATTAGCTTTTGTATACAATAAAGTAATAACTAAAAAGCTATTATTTAAAGCTACTTTAGCCCTTTTAGATGGCCTTTTAATCCAGCCAACTGAGATAAATAAATTTTCAATTTCTTGAAGGTTAATTTTTCTATCTTGGCTAGCGTATATATCTAAAAAAATATCATTATAATTAATCGTTTTTATAAGTATATTCTTATTATTACTTAATACATCATTATCCGTATTTGTTCCCAAATGAGTAAAAAAATTTTTCCAGAATGGCATAATTTAAATTTTATAATAAATTAATAAAAAATATATCATAAAATATGAAACTTATAAAGCAATGACTAATATTGTATAGAAAGAATACCTTTATAAAAATTAATAAAATATACTACAATTACTATTAATATATAGAATGTATTAAGATGACGATTTTAAAAAGGTCGGCAAACATTTTAGGTCAACAATTTTTCCATTATTGAGGAGAGAATAAGTATGCTAGACGCATTCGCAAAAGTAGTAGCTCAAGCAGACGCTAGAGGAGAATTCTTAAGCAACACGCAACTAGATGCGTTATCTGCTATAGTTAAAGAAGGTAGCAAACGCCTTGATGTAGTAAACAAAATCAATTCAAAAGCATCTGTAATTGTAACAAACGCAGCAAGAGCTTTATTTGCTGAACAACCACAATTAATCCAACCAGGTGGAAACGCTTATACTCAACGTCGTATGGCAGCTTGTCTAAGAGACATGGAAATCGTTTTACGTTATGTAAGCTATGCTATGATTGCTGGTGATTCTAGCGTTCTAGATGATCGTTGTTTAAATGGATTAAGAGAAACTTACGTAGCTTTAGGTGTTCCTGGTTCTTCTGTAGCAGTTGGTATCAAAAACATGAAAGATGCTTCAATTGCTTTAGCTAATGATTCAACTGGTTTAACAATCGGTGACTGTAGCTCTCTAATCGCAGAACTTGGTGGTTATTTTGATCGTGCAGCTGCTGCTGTAGTTTAATTTTAAATCACACTAAAATTACATTTTCGCTTATCTTTGACAATTAATATAAAGTAGGAAATAATTTCATGAAAACTCCAATTACTGAAGCAATAGCAACAGCTGACAGTCAAGGTCGTTTTTTAAGCAATACTGAATTACAAGCTGTAAATGGCCGTTACGAACGTGCTACTTCTAGCTTAGCAGCAGCAAGAGCTTTAACTGGCAATGCACAAACATTAATTACTGGTGCAGCACAAGCAGTTTACAACAAATTCCCATACACAACACAAATGGCTGGCCCTTGCTACGCTTCAAGCGCTATCGGTAAAGCTAAATGTGCTCGTGATATCGGATACTATGTACGTATAGTAACTTACTGTTTAGTAGTTGGTGGTACAGGTCCTCTTGATGAATACCTAGTAGCAGGTTTAGAAGAAGTTAACCGTTCATTCGACCTATCTCCAAGCTGGTATGTTGAAGCTTTACAATATATCAAAAACAGCCATGGTTTATCTGGCCAAGTAGCTACTGAAGCTAACGCTTATTTAGACTACGCTATCCAAGCATTAAGCTAATTAATTAGATATCTAAATTAATAATTATACTACTAGTGAAATTAGTTTCATTAGTAGTATAATAAATTCTAAATTAAAAATATAAATCTAACATCTGGGAACAAGAATATTTATGACAGATTTTATTAAACCTTATAACGAAGATCCATTTGTTGGAAATTTAGCAACTCCAATAAACACTTCAAGCTTTACAAAAAGTCTTTTAAGTAATTTACCGGCTTATAGACGAGGACTTTCTCCTTTACTAAGAGGTTTAGAAATAGGTATGGCTCATGGCTATTTCTTAATAGGTCCTTTTTATAAGCTAGGTCCTCTTCGTAACACTAATGTAGCTCTTTTATCAGGATTTTTATCAACTGTTGGCTTAATTCTAATTTTAACTACTTGTTTATCAATGTACGGAACTGTATCATTTGATAAAGAAGATATTAAAGATTCATTACAAACTTCTGAAGGATGGGGGCAATTTACTGCAGGCTTCTTAGTAGGAGCAGTTGGAGGAGCAGGATTTGCTTACCTTTTATTAGCTAATTTACCAATAGCATAAAAAATAGGAAAAATTATGACAGCAGCATATTTACCATCAATATTAGTTCCATTAGTAGGCTTAGTTTTTCCTGCTATTAGCATGGCTTTACTATTTATTTACATAGAAGAAGAAGATATTAGCAATTAATAATAAAAGCTTTAGCGGCTTAGATAAGTAAAATTATCTAAGCCGCTAAAGCTTTTATTATTATGGAACTGGTGGGAATTGAACCCACGTCCATCTTACACAATTCATACTTAACAAGTAAATATATTGATAATTTAGTTTTGAACTTTTTTAAAAATCTTTCAAAAATTTTTAAAGCATTTATCTATACACTTTTTACTTAATACAAATTATTAAAGCAAAAATAATCAATATAATATTAAGCTAATACTAATTGTTTATTGAAAGAAAATAAATTTTTGATAGCGTTTATTTTTTATAATGAATTTATTAACGTAAGATGTAAAAACCTAACAGTCCCTTAAAGGGTATATACTAAAACTTATAAAATACTTTTTCTCATATTATAATATTATATATAAAAATAATAAAGACAAAATAACAATTTAAGAAAAACTTGATTATTTATACTTATAGACATTATAATGTATAATTAGTATTGAACAAAACTAAGTCAAACTATATCTTATTCATTTAGAATATTTATTGCTATACAATAATATACATAATCGTGAATATAATAGATGACTAAAGAACAAATGTTTTTAGTTTTTATTTAAATATAGGATATTATTAATGGAAGAGCAAGAAATTTTTGAAAAAGTACAAACAATCGTTTCTCACCAACTTGGTGTTGATACAAGCCAAGTAACTAGAGACGCTAACTTTGCAAATGACTTAGGTGCAGATTCATTAGATACAGTAGAACTTGTTATGTCAATAGAAGAAGAATTTGATATTGAAATCTTAGATGAAGATGCAGAACAAATTGCAACTTTAGATCAAGCAGTTAGCTTAATTAAGACAAAAATGAATACAGTTAAAGCTTAAAATAAAGGCACTATTTTTTAGAATTTCTTCTATCTTAATTCTAAAGAATAGTGCTTTTATTATTTATCACATTATGTCATTACAAAAATAGTATGTAAAATCATACTATAAACTTAATAAGTGTGCTATATTATAAAGTAATAGGTCGCGGGGTAGAGCAGCCTGGTAGCTCGTCGGGCTCATAACCCGAAGGTCAATGGTTCAAATCCATTCCCCGCTAACTCATATATTATTATTTACTTATTCTCCTTGTACTCTTAATAAAACAAATCCTAATCCCAAACCAATGATAGTAATTGTAAAAGTAGTAATTGCTACATTTGTAATTTCTGCCATCATAATAATTTATCTCCTTAAATTTTCTTAGAAAAATATTCTAATATATTGATGCTATGTTAAAAGTGCCATATATTGACAGTGATTTTAAAATCCGTTTCTACCCCAAACGACAAGTGCTAATGAAATTGTAAAAACAGCCATTAAAGAAGACCAACCTAAATTAATAATATCCATTTAATTTATTTTCCTAAGAGAATTATTGTGTATAATTATGTCAAACAAACTCATTATCTTAAACTTATACAATTCGCATACAATTAATTACTATTTAAGCGTTAATTTTATTAAGGCATATAAGTTTTTATATTTATACTTTATTTATCAAATAATGCCTAGTAAAATTGAATGCAAAAGTATATATTCTTTCACAGTTGATATAAATTATAGCATCTCTTAATTTTATAAACAATACTGTATTAATAGACTCAATATAAATTAAAGAATATTAAAATAATTATAATAAAATTGAGTAATCTTCTTGTGAACTTTAGAACATCGCGTTATAATGTTCAGTATATACATTAAAGTAACTATATGAATTATATATTTACATCAAAAACTTATATAAAAAATATTAATCTATAAAATTAGATCTAATACAAATCAATTATATTTAAATTACAGACAAATATATGAAAGTTAGACCATCTGTTCGAAAAATGTGTGAAAAATGTAAAGTTATACGTCGAAATAGAAGAATAATGGTAATTTGTATTAACCCAAAACATAAACAAAGACAAGGATAAATAATATTAAATTTTAATATATTTGGATATCTTGTCACAATTCATAATAACGATTAAATACATCAAAATCACCGGAGATTAACAATGGCAAGAATTGCAGGAGTAGACTTACCAAGCAACAAACGAATACTGATTTCATTAACTTATATTTATGGTATCGGTTTGTCTTCTTCAAAAAAAATTTTAAATGAGGCAGGTATTGATTTTAATATACGCTGTAAAGATTTAACGGATAATGACATCATCAAAATTAGAGATATTTTAGATAGCTCATTTGATGTTGAAGGAGACTTAAGAAGAATACAATCTGTTAATATTAAAAGGTTAATAGATAATGGGTGTATTCGAGGAAGAAGACATAGAAATAATTTACCAGTACGAGGACAAAGAACAAGAACTAACGCTAGAACTCGTAGAGGTGGTAAGAGAACTGTAGCTGGTAAGAAAAAAGCTCCTAAAAAATAAAAATTATTAATTATAATTTATGGCTAGACAGATAAAAAAAAGTAACGCGAAAAAGAAAAAATATAATGTTAGTAATGGAGTAGTACATATTAAAGCTACTTTCAATAATACAATTGTGACCATAACTGATCTTAAAGGTGAAACTTTAGCATGGTCTTCAGCTGGAGCTGGTGGCTTTAAAGGAGCAAAAAAAGGAACTCCATTCGCAGCACAAACTGCTGCAGAGAAGGCAGCTAAACAAGCAGTAGACCAAGGTATGCGTCAAGCTGAAGTTGTTGTAACTGGACCTGGTAATGGTAGGGAAATGGCAATTCGTGCTTTACAAGTAGCAGGATTAGAGATCAATCTAATAAAAGATATTACCCCTGTACCACATAACGGTTGTAGGCCACCTAAGAAACGTCGTATTTAGTCAAAAGAATATATAGTAAATAAGGCTTAATTTATATGACTCAATTTGAAATAGAATGCATCGAGTCACAAACCATTAGTCCTCGCAATTTATATAGTAAATTTCAAATATATAACTTACAACGAGGTCAAGGTTTAACTGTTGGTAACGCATTACGAAGAACAATACTAGCTGACTTACAAGGAACAGCTATAGTAGCTGTTCGAATTGCTGGTATAAATCATGAATTTTCAATAATTCCTGGTATTAGAGAAGACGTATTGTAAGCAAGATTTATTCCACTATTTCAATTTATATAGAAATAATCGATGATAACTAATAATCAATTAAAATTTTTTTAGTGCAAAAAAAGTATATAGTACAGCTTACAAAGTTTTCAAAGAAAATTATAATTTGAATTGACTTGAATAACTTTAGTCTAATATTTGCTAATTTAGTCTCAAAAAAGTAATAATCGATTAAATTATTTTTTAAGTAAAATATACGCCATTAAATTATTGTTTTCAATTGGTGTATAAATAAGGATAAATTAAGAAAATAAATTCACTTTAAAAGAAATTTTATTGAATCTAAAAGAAGTAGTATTTAGAAGTTATATAAATGAACCCCAAATTGGAAAAATAAAAATTCAGGGACCTGCTATTTAAGAGATATAAATATTATATAAACCATTAATAATCTGCGACTTGATTATTACCTAAATAATTATTCGTGTAGCAAATAACATTTAAAAAATTAAGATACTGAGTAATAAATATAATTTATCTAGAAAAAAAGTAATATACTTTTTTATAAATCTGATCTTTTGAGAACATATTCATATTAGTTAGATTTTTAAAACAATAACAAAAGCTATTACTTAATATTTTGAGACTAATAGCTTACTAAATAATTATATACTTTATATATAAATTATAATTATAACTTCTGGTCTATTAGAATTACCTCCAACTGTTGAAGTAATTGATCGTAGACAATATATTGCAACCATTTCTAATAATAGTATTTTTGAAATGGAATTTCGAATTGAATCTAGTAATGGATATAGACTAATAGATCGAATAGAAAAAAATCAAGATAATGAATCAGTTGATTTTCTAAAGGTAGATGCTGTATTTATGCCTATACGAAAAGTTAATTATAGTGTAGAAGAAATAAGTAATGGCTCTTCTAATATTGTAGATCGATTAACATTAGAAATTTGGACTAATGGCAGCATTACTCCCCAAGAAGCATTAAGCCAAGGGGCAGAAATATTAACCAACTTATTTAACCCATTAAGGCATATTAATAATAAAGCTACTGAAAATTCTAACAATAAAGATGAGAAAAAAATTTCTCAAGTTCTGATTGAAGAGTTACAATTATCTGTTAGAGCTTATAATTGTCTAAAGCGTGCGAGAATTCATTCTGTAGCAGATTTGTTAAATTATTCTCAAGAAGAACTATTAGAAATTAAAAATTTTGGTCAAAAATCAGCAGAAGAAGTTATTGAAGCTTGTGAGATTGTCATAAGTGTATATAAACAATTGCTTTTTTATTTATATTTTAATATCATAGAAAGTACATAGAGCTTAGTTTATTAGTACAATTTAATCGATAAGAAATTAATTACAGAAAAAATAAATAAACAATACTAAAGAACTAGTAAAAAATATTACAACTGCGTGAATATTAATGCAATATAATTGTTGTAAATAGTTTTTAATCCATATTTAAACATGAGCCATACTTTATAAGAATTAAAACATATGGTTTATTCATAGTAAATTAATAGAATTTTACTATAATTACAAAAAAGATTAGGCATTAGTCTGCCAAAAGAAAAGAACAATCCATAAATGTATAATATTAATTTAAATAATATAATAAAACTGAACGTAAATCATTAATAACAGTATATTAAATATGAACTTAACTATATTTAAAAGTAAAAACGAAGTAAATGAGAAATGGTATCTTATAGATGCAAAAAATAAAAATTTAGGACGTTTATCAAGCTCAATTGCATATATTTTAAGAGGAAAAAATTCATCTGATTATGCACCAAATACTAACCTAAAACACCATGTAATTATTATTAATGCTAAAGAGATACATGTCACAGGAGATAAGAATAACCAAAAATTATATAGAAGACATTCTGGGCGCCCAGGAGGTATGAAAATAGAAACTTTTCAAAAGTTAAGTGAAAGAATTCCAACAAGGATTATTGAACATTCTATTAAAGGCATGCTACCAAAAGGGCCTCTAGGTCGGAAATTATTTACTCAGTTAAAAGTTTATGAGGCTAATAATCATCCACATGAAGCGCAAAAACCAGAAATTGTAGAACTTTCAATATAAAAGAATAAAATATGAATCAAATTGCTTACCCTGCTACAGGAAGAAGAAAAACATCAATTGCTCGTGTACGTTTAGTGCCTGGCTCTGGAGAGCTAATGATTAACAAAAAAGAAGCGAATGCTTATTTACAATATAATCCAAATCAAATAGCAACTGCTAGAAAACCTTTAACGGTATTAGGACTTGAAAATGAATATAATATTATAGTTAGTGCATATGGAGGAGGACTAAGTAGTCAAGCTGATGCGATTAGATTAGGAATTGCTAGAGCTTTATGTTTAGTTAATCCGGAATATAGATCTTCATTAAAATCAAATGGATTATTAACTAGAGACGCTAGAGAAAAAGAAAGAAAAAAATATGGGCTTAAAAAAGCTCGAAAAGCTTCACAATATTCAAAACGTTAATTTTATTAATGTTATTTTTATAATTACAAAAAAAATGGCAAAACAAAATATACACCCGGAATGGTATCCAGAAACAAAAGTTTACTGTGATGGCCAATTAATTATGACAGTAAGCTCAACAAAACCAGAATTACACGTAGATATATGGTCTGGTAATCATCCTTTTTTTACTGGATCACAAAAAATATTAGATACTGAAGGTAGAGTGGAACGTTTCATGCGTAAATATAAAATTCAAGCAAAAGAATAAAATTAATTATATATCAAGTTTACTAAAATGCCTACTATTCAACAATTAGTTCGATCAGAAAGAGCAAAAATTAATAAGAAAACCAAATCACCTGCTTTAAAAAGTTGTCCACAACGTAGAGGAGTATGCACAAGAGTATATACTACAACACCTAAAAAACCTAACTCAGCTTTACGAAAAGTTGCTCGGGTAAGGCTAACCTCTGGTTTTGAAGTAACAGCTTATATTCCAGGAATTGGACATAATTTACAAGAGCATTCAGTTGTATTAATACGTGGAGGCCGCGTAAAAGACTTGCCCGGTGTAAGATACCATATTATTAGAGGAACTTTAGATGCCTCTGGCGTAAAAGATAGAAAACAAGGTCGTTCAAAATATGGAGCTAAGCGACCTAAAAAATAACTCTGCTAATATATTAGCTTGAATTTTATTTCATAATTTTTATTTAATAATAGATTTATACTAAAAATACAAATATTATGTCTCGCCGCAGTAAAACTAAAAAGAAAATTATTTTACCTGATCCTATTTTTAATAGCAAGTTAGTAAATATGCTAACCGTAAGAATTTTAAAGCATGGTAAAAAAACATTAGCACAAAGAATCATCTATGAAGCTTTAGGTATAATAAAAGAAAGAGCTACGAATGATCCTTTGGCTACCCTAGAAAAAGCTATTCGCAATGTAACACCATTAGTTGAAGTTAAGGCTAAACGTGTTGGTGGCTCAACGTATCAAGTACCAATGGAAGTAAGAGCATATAGAGGCACTAATTTAGCTCTAAGATGGATCACTCGATTCTCCCGTGAACGCTCTGGAAAAAGCATGGCAATCAAACTAGCCAATGAAATTATGGATGCAGCGAATGAAACAGGAAGCTCTATTCGTAAAAGAGAAGAAACACATCGTATGGCAGAAGCTAATAAAGCATTTGCACATTATAGATATTAACAATCGTGTATTAAACAGGCTACATATGCAAATAATTGCATATGTAGCCTGTTTAATACACAAAAGCAAATTAAGAATGTATAATTTATTTAATTCTTGAATAAATAAAAGTTTTTATGACCCTAAACGCTTAAATTGTTGTAAAGCAACTCGACCAATATTATATAATGCCCAAGAAGCAGCTGCAAGAACTGGAAGCAATACGATCAGTAATCTTGTGTCCATAGTTTATCTCTATAAATATTAAAATAATATATATAAATTTATTATACAAATAATATTAATTATATACTAATTACGATTCTTTTAATAAATTATTGTAGCTTAAAAAAGAAAAAAAATATATTAAATTTAAAAAAGTATATAATAATCATTATAATAATTATAGCTATTACTATATAGTAAATATTTCATTCAAATAAAAATTAATAACTTGCAATTATATGTGGCCTGAAAGACAAGGAATTTTATTGTAAGATAATTAAAGGTACTTTAAAGTTCATTTTCATAAATAATTTGAATAAATTTTTCTGAAATACTAAAAAGTATTATAATTTAAAGATAATAAATCTAATAAATTAAATATTTACAACAACCTATTTTCTATTATTTAAATTTTATGGAATCTGATGTAAAACCAACTTAAATAATTAATAACCAGCTTATTCACTCAAAGAATTTATGCCATATAAAAATTCATTATTTTATGTATGATATAAAAAGTAAAGAAATATTTTCCATTACGCAAAATCGTTTACTTGCTCATCTAATTTACAATTTAAAAGAGCAAAAAAATACAACTTTAACAAATAAAACAAAAGATACAATGCCTTTAGATATAATCGCCAAAGGTTACCAAGCACAATTGTTTATATCTATCGTAGATGAAATAGAATTATTGATATTTAAGCTATTCATAATTAATAAATAAACTTTTAACCGAAGTTATTATTAATAAAAATTTAAAATATAGCGTTATTAAACAGGTTAAGGGCTAAATAATAATAAAGACTTGATTATTTTTTAATTTCAATAGATGAATCTTAGAAAATGTTTTAACTATATTTATAGTTTTTATAATAATTAATAATACTTTATAGAATATACATTCTACATAAAGCATTTAAGCTTGATAAATAATATCAAAACTTAATATATATTAATTCCAATAATCTCAATAATCAGATTAGAGACTTCGAACTTATATATGAAACCTTATGTTATAGATCATTAAAAACTTTTTTAAAATTAATTGGATATGAAGAAGTTACTTTATTTAATAAAATTGTAAGGTATTTTATTATATTATTACGCTTTAAATGCAAATCTTATAATAAAATAATTTAAAATATATAAACATGTTTTGCATTAATATAAAAATATATAATTTAAAGATATATTCTTCCTTAGAAATTCGTAATTATTATATTAAAAATATTGTAATAAAACATTATCTTAATTAATCTCTAAAATTAATAATGCATTTAAACTTTATAGAATTTAAATTTCTATGTAAAGCTTAAGTAAAAATAGAAGTTTGGACTATACTCTTAATTTTTAAAGATAAAAAAAATCAATTTAAAGAAGATAAACAGCCTTTAATTCTGGAGACATTATGTTATTTTGTTATGGGAAATTACAGACAAAATTTAATTTTAAATCAGCATAAGAATTTTAGTATTAAACAACTTATTCACCTATTTGATAATTTAATAATTAATATAGCTAATGATATTAGTTATTTTTTAATAAACCATGAACAAATTTTTATCTATGAAATTTTTACTAAAAAATATTATTTTTCAACTAGAGAATTTGAATTAATTAAAAATAATTTAGCTTGGAACCAATTTATAAAAAAATACATAGAAGAAACATATGATTTTTATATTAAAAATTATTTGCAATTTAAACTTTAACTATTGAAATAGAATTAAAATATATTTTAAAATCATCACTTAATTATTCGTTGCATAAAATTAAAAAGTTATATAAATAATTAAAAATAATAAAATATAGATTATATTTTAATGATTTATTAATAATTTAAAGAGTAAAAAAAGCTATATATATGAAAAATAGTATTCATATAGTTTGAAATTTAAGAATTCTTTAAAAGAATTAATTAATAATAGTAAATATTTATGAAAATAAAATAATAATTTATTGCTTAGATTCATCATCCAATATACAGAAAAAATATATTAGAATACAAAGAATTTCAGAGTTTATAAATTTATTATCAATTCAATATATTATTGCTTTAAGAAAGGTTAAATCACTTATTAATAATCAGTTGATTAAATCATGTTTTTATAAAAGATCCTACATTAAGAAGTATATAATATTAAGTTAATTTAATATAACAATTAAAATCATAAATTGTTAAAAATTGAAAAGTAATCAAACAATTAATAAGGGTAACAATTATATAAATTATAAAAGCGATAAGAAATATATACTAAATAAATAATTTAAAAAAATATAATATATAATTTATAATTAAAATCATAAAGAAGAAAAATAAATCTATTTTAACTGTATTTGATTACATGTCAATTATAAAGTTAATAAAATAGAATAAAATCTAATTTAAATAATAGAGATCAAAGATTTTATATTTCCTAAAATTTTCATTATTATTTCTTATATAGGTCAATTAATTATTTTTATTATAAAAAATATTATTGCTATAAAAAAACATAATAAATACTATTAATGATTAGAGTGCTAGGTATATAATAGTCATTATTTATACTAAATAATAATGAAGACTAGCTAGATGTAAAAATTACATTTTGCTGCCTAGAAGTATTATAAATAATTTTGTTACAATAAAAAATGAATAGAGATTGTATTAAAATTTAGAACAATTTAAATACAATATAATATTAAGTAAAAAATATAATTTTAATGGTATTGATGTCATATAATGATAAAAGTTAGAAGCAATATTAAGTATATACTTTAAATATATAATATAATCAAATATGACTATCTCTTTTTATTGAATTAGGAATAAACGTTTTATGGAAGAACCTACTAGTAAACTTGATAAGGACAATAAAAATAGTTTTTATGAAACCTTAATAAGCCTAACAGATAAAAATAAAGAAATTATTAATATAATTCAAGATGCTGATTTTAATAATATAGACATTCTAAATTCATTACTTAAATTTTTGGAAGAACGCAAATTTAGCCAAAATAATTTTCCTAATTATATTGATGGCTTTATATATAGTATAATATATAATACTAACTATGATTTATTAAAAACTAAATTTCCAGAAGGTATTATTAATTATAAAACAGAAAAACATTTAGATTATTCTGACTTAGAAAAACTCCTAATTGAAAGTAGGTTTCAAGAAGCTGATAAATTAACTCAAATCAAACTAATTAAATTAGCAGGTTTAGATAATAGGCAATGGCTTTATTTTACCGATATACCTAAAATTCCAATTAAAGATTTAAAAACTATAGACACTTTATGGCGTCTATATTCATTCGATAAATTTGGATTTTCTATACAAAGAAGCATATGGTTTAAATTAAATAAAGATTGGGACGCTTTCTTAGATAATATAGGATGGACTCTAAAAAATAAAACACCTTGTAGGTATCCTATAGAATTTATTTGGAATACTAATGGACCCAAAGGACACTTACCATTATTCAACCAATTACGTGGTAGTCAAAGCTTATCTGCTTTATTTCAGCATCCTGCTTGGGATGATAAATAATAAACGTTTATAAAAGTTAATTTTATACATGTTTTTATCTAAATATCAAATATAAATTTTCATTTTAAAATCTTTTTCTTTAATTATAAGGAGGCTAAAATAAATGTCAGGAGGCTCAACTGGAGAACGTCCTTTCTCGGACATTATTACAAGTATTCGCTATTGGGTTATTCACAGTATAACTATACCTTCATTGTTTGTAGCAGGTTGGTTATTTGTTAGTACAGGTTTAGCTTACGACGTATTTGGTACACCTAGACCAAATGAATACTTTACTCAAGAAAGACAACAAGTTCCATTAGTTAATGATAGATTTAGTGCAAAACAAGAGCTAGAAGATTTAACTAAAGGATTATAAATATCATTAAGAGAGGATATTATGACAAGAAAGAATGTCAATCAACCAGTAACATACCCCATTTTTACATTTAGATGGCTTGCTTTACATGGAATAGCTATACCAACAGTATTTTTCCTAGGAGCAATTACATCAATGCAATTTATTCAAAGATAGGAGTTTTCTATGAGCGGTAATCCTAATCCCAACAAACTTCCGGTAGAATTAAACCGTACTTCATTATTTTGGGGCTTACTTTTAATTTTTACATTAGCAGTTCTATTTTCAAGCTACTTTTTTAATTAAAAAAATTAAAAATAAACTTATTAGTACAAAAAATAATTATAAGAAAGTATATAATAGTAAACATAATATTTAGTAAATTTGGAGTATAAATTAAATGGCTAGCACAGGAAGAGTTCCACTTTGGCTAATAGCTTTAGTTGGTGGTATAGCAGTTATAACTGTATTAGGCATATTTATATATGGATCTTATTCAGGTATAGGATCATCTTTATAAAATGCGATAAAACAATAAATCAATTCATTTACTGACAATATATAAAAACAAGTAATACTTATAATATGCTGTATAAATAAAATCTACTAATATGGAGACTAATATGTCACTTCCACTTTTAAAGTATGCGTTCTCTTCACAAAATCAGCGCGTAGTAAGCTATGACGTTAAGCCTGGTGATGAACAACCAAAAATTTTTACTATTGATAGTCTTCCAGTAGCTCAAGAAATGGATGAAATTATATGGGCTGCATATAGACAAATATTTAGTGAACATCAAATTTTAAGAGTTACAAGACAACCATTACTAGAATCACAACTTCGTTTTAATCAAATTACAGTTAGAGATTTTATTAAAGGGCTAGTTTTATCACCTATATTCCGTGAACTAAACTATAATGCAAATAATAACTATAGATTTGCAGAAATGATAGTTCAAAGAGTATTAGGACGTGATATTTATAATGAACGTGAAAAAATTGCTTGGTCAATTTCAATAGTAAATGGTATTGAAGGATTTATTGACGCTCTTTTAAACAGTGATGAATATTTAAGTAACTTTGGCTACGATACTGTACCATACCAAAGAAGAAGAATTATTCCTCAAAGAAGCAAAGGGGAAATTCCTTTCAATTTAAAAACTCCAAGATATGGTTCTGAATTTAGGGATCAAATAGCTACTCCACAATTCTCTTGGGCAGGTCCAGTAAGAAGATTCAAACCACAAGAACAACAACCTAAAGCAGGTGATCCAGCATTATTCTTAAGCATGGTTAAAACTATTCGTAGATACTAAGAATTAATAATTACTACGATACTGAAACTAAGGTATCGTAGTAATCTACTTTATACATTATTTTATCTTTTTTTTAATAAACGTTTTTTTTTTAGACTTATTATATTATAATTAATAATATATCAATTACGATCTAATCTTATTGATTAAACAACTAAATTCTGCATCTGTGGCCGAGTGGCCGAAGGCAACGGACTCATGTATGCTTATTAAAAAATAAAACATTCTGTGTTTAAAGTCATTAAAACAAATTTACAGAATAATAAAAATGAGTTTTTATTTATATTTAAAATCAAATTATAATCTGTCAAACTAAATACTTTAAAACAAGAAGAAGAATTGAAAAATATTATGATATTAATATTAAAAAAATATAATAACTTATTTAATATTAACTGCTATAAATATCAATAGTTCAAGAGAAGCTGATTATAAATAATTTACACTATCAGTTTATAAAAAGAGACATTATTCTAATCTACTTTAATAATCCGTTTCTCGTAAGAGACATCGCTGGTTCGAGCCCAGCCGGATGCATATAATACTAAATTTTAAGATTTTATTCAGTTAAATAACTGAATAAAATCTTAAAATTTGTCTTAATTCTTAATTAGTGTATATTACAAATTAACTGGACTAAATATACAAATATCAGTGATCTAAAAATTTATACTTTCTACAAAAAAAGAATGGAATTAAAAAGAAAAATATTAACTAAAACAATAAAAGTATTAAGCAATTTACAATTATCTATTGTAATGCTATTAATTATATCCCTTGTGAGTATAATAGGGACTATAATAGAACAAGACAAAAGTATAGAATTTTATCAGGAAAATTACCCTATTAATAATAACTTAATAAGTAACTTATTTTCTTGGAAAATAATAATAGCGTTAAATATAAACAATATATTTCAATCATGGTGGTTTATAGCTTTAATCGTATTTTTTTCTGCTACAATTATAGCGTGTACTATTTCTAGACAATTGCCGATTTTGAATTTATCAAAACAGTTAAAATTTTATAATAACTTAAAATCTTATTTATATAAAGATAAAAAAAATAAAATTTTGTCAAATTACCTTATTAATTTAAATAATAACTTTTTTTCGATATTTCAAACTAAGAACCAAATTTATGCTTATAAAGGCATTTTAGGACGCTTATCCCCTATAATTGTGCATATTAGTATGATATTAATACTAATTGGTGGATCAATAGGTTTTTTTGAAGGATTTGTATCTCAAGAAATGGTACCTAAAGGAGAATTTTTTCATATTCAAAATATGATTAGTTTTGGATTATTTAGTAAAACACCTGCAAATCTTAGTTTTCGCTTAAATAACTTTTGGATTGAATATAATTCAGACTCTTCTATAAATCAATTCTATTCAGATATTACAGTATATAAAGACGATATTGAAGTATCTCAAAAAGTTATATCTGTCAATAATCCATTAAATTATAAAGAAATTGATATATATCAAACAGATTGGAATATTAATGGTATAAGATTAGAAATTAATAAAAAAGTAATTCAATTACCTATGAATAAATTTATCACTGAACAAAAAGAAAAAATGTGGTTAAATTCTATTAATTCTGGTAATTCAAAAATAACATTAACAACTAATCAATTAAATAATAAACTTAATATATATAATTCGGAAGGTCAATTACTACAATCTGTAAAAATAGATGAAGAATTTATAATAGGTGGAATTACTTACAAAGTACTTGAGCTATTAGTTAGTAGTGGTTTACAAATAAAAACAGATCCAGGTATTCCTATTGTATATGTAGGTTTTCTAACTTTAATGATTAGTAGCTTATCTAGCTACATATCATTTAGTCAAATATGGATTATTAAAAATGATAATACAATATTATTAAATGGAAATACCAATAGATCTATTTTAGAGTTTGAGAATAACTTTAGTAACTTTATTAAAAATAGTATTAACTACCAAAAAGATACGCAAATATAAGTATTATAATTCTAAAAAATTCTGAATCATTTGACGACCATATTCAGTTAAAATACTTTCGGGATGAAACTGTAATCCATAGAGATTAGGATATTTTATATGGCGGCAGCCCATAATAACGTTATCCTCCGTCCAAGCTGTAATCTCCAAATCTGATACTATGGATTCTTTTTCAATAACCAAACTATGATATCGAGTAGCTTTTAAGGGACTTGGTAAATTTTTAAATATGCCTTCTTGATTATGATATATAGATGAAACTTTACCATGCATTAATTTGGTAGCTTTTTTAATAACACAACCATAGGCCTCACCGATACTTTGATGACCTAAACAAACGCCTAATATAGGTATTTCAGAACCAAAAAATTTAATCGTATCTATACAAATACCGGATTCAATAGGCTTACCAGGACCTGGCGAAATAATTATTTTGCTAGGTCTTAAATTTGCAATCTCTTGGATAGAAATTTGATCATTTCTATATACAACTAAAGAATACCCTAAATCACCAACGTATTGTACTAAATTGTAAGTAAAACTATCATAATTATCTATTAATAAAATCAACTACAACTCCTTTTTAATTTAATTATGTAAGTGTACCAATAAGTGGAGAGCTTGGTTTTGCTTTTTCTTGAATAGGCATACGACCTGCTAAATAGGCCATACGACCTGCTAATACTGCATTCTTCATTGCTTCTGCCATTAAAACAGGTTTTTTAGCATACGCAATTGCACTATTCAATAATATTCCTGAAGCACCCCATTCCATTGCTTTAGCAGCCTCACTAGGCGTACCGATACCTGCATCGATAATTACTGGTACTTTTGCATTTTCAATAATTATTTTAATATTTAATTCATTATTCAAACCTTTACCAGATCCAATCGGAGAACCTAAAGGCATAACTGTAGAGCATCCAACTTCTTCCAATTGTTTAGCTAAAATAGGATCTGCATTTATATAAGGTAAAACTTGAAATCCTTTTTTTACTAAATATTCTGCTGCCTTTAAAGTGCCAATTGGATCTGGCAATAAGTAAGTAGGATCTGGAATCACTTCTAATTTTATAAAGTTATTATTTGATTGACCTAATTTTTTTGTCATTTCTCTACCTAAAATAGCCAAACGAATTGCTTCATCAGCGGTTTTACAACCAGCGGTATTAGGTAATAACCAAATTTTATCCCAATTTAAACCATCAATTAAATTTGCTTTTCCTGTGATTTTAGCGTTTTGAGCTCTTCTCACTGCTACCGTTACCATGTCACATTCTGCCTTATTAATACTATCACAAGCCTCATTAATATCACGATATTTACCTGTTCCTAATATTAACCTAGAATTTAATTCCTTATCAGCGATAATAAATGGTGTATCATATCTATTTATCATAAAAATTATTCATTTGAGTTAATTATCTACTGAAATAACCAGAATAAAAAATCTATTGAATCAGTATAATATATAAATATTATAATATAAATATTAATTTATTACTTATATATATAAAAAAGAATTCTAAATTTAATGTCTAATTATAAAAATGAAGTTTACTTAAAATAATAAAAAATTTTAATTTAAAAAAAATAAAAACTATATAATAGTATATAGTATTATTTAATTTAATTATAAATATATAATAAGGACACATAATGTCAATTACAATTTTTAACGAAATCTTTCAAAATCAATGTATCAATTTTTCTTTTGCAGGGCTATTAATGAGTACCCTGATTTACTGGTATAGTATTATCTTTTCAAACCAATTAAAATTATCATTAGGCTTTATACTTACCATTTTATCGAATATAAGCTTATCGATCATGTTAGGATTACGCTGGTTTACTTCAGGATATTTTCCTTTAAGTAACTTATATGAATCATTAATATTTTTAACTTGGGGTTTAACTTGTATACACTTAATTATAGAATATAAAACAAAAAGTCAATTAGTTGGTGCTATAGCTGCTCCAGTAGCAATGTTTACAATAGCATTTGCAAGTCTATCATTACCAAGCGATATGAAAAAAGCGGTTCCACTAGTACCAGCTCTAAAATCGAATTGGTTAATGATGCATGTTAGTGTAATGATGATTAGCTATTCAACCCTAATATTAGGATCTTTATTAGCTATTTTATTCTTAGTATTATCTAAAGGGAAAGAAATAAATTTACAAGGTAGTTCAATAAATATCAATAATAAAAGTAATTCATACAATGAAATAGAGTTAACAAATACTAGACTAACATTATTAGAAAGTATAGATAATTTAAGTTATCGAATTATTGGTTTAGGATTCCCATTATTAACAATTGGAATTATAGCAGGTGCTGTATGGGCTAATAAAGCATGGGGATCATATTGGAGCTGGGATCCTAAAGAAACTTGGGCTTTAATTACATGGCTAGTATTCGCAGCTTATTTACATTCTAGAATTACTAAATCGTGGCAAGGTAAAAAACCCGCTATTTTAGCATCTATAGGATTTATAGTTGTATGGATATGTTATCTAGGAGTTAATTTTCTAGGTAAAGGTTTACATAGCTATGGTTGGTTCGCATAATATTATCCACGAAGTTTTTTTTGATATACTTCGTGGATAAAAATAGTTTTACTATAAAAGCTGTAAATAATAATCAATATTAATTAAAATAAATAAGCTAGAGACGAGACCGACGGGACTCGAACCCGCAACTTCCGCCGTGACAGGGCGGTGCTCTAACCAATTGAACTACGGTCCCTTAATTGCTAACTCTAACATTATTACATTTAATTGATATTTTGTCAATTTGAATAATTAAGTTTAAATATTTACAAATACCTAGCTAGATTGTTGATAAACAAAAAATTCATTCCTTAATAATTCTGTATTTACTTTTGAAGCTCGAGTTAATGCTATCTTACCGGTTCTAGCTATTTCTAAGATGCCAAATGGATCCAGTAAATTTTTAATAGCTACCATTTTACCAGGATCTCCAGTAACTTCAATAATTAAGCAACTATCAGATAAATCTACTACCTTCGCACGAAAGATTTCTACTATTTGTAAAATTTCTGTCCTAGTTTTAGAATCAGCTTGTACTTTTAATATCATTAATTCCCTTTCAACACAAGGAATCGTTGTTACATCTTGAACCTTTAAAATATTAATTAACTTATATAATTGTTTAGATAATTGCTCAATAGTTCTATTATCACCAGAAACAACCATCGTAATCCTTGAGATACCAACTTGTTCAGCTGGTCCTACAGCTAAACTATCTATATTAAATCCTCGTCTAGCAAAAAGTCCTGCTATCCTTGATAAAACTCCTGCTTCATCTTCTACTAATACAGATAAAGTATGCTTCATAAATGTCTCCTAGAGTAGTAAATAAAACAAAAATTGTGTTTTCATACCATTAAAATAAAATCTATGAATCTTTGAAATAAACTTTAATGTAACTATTGATTCTTTCTCTTAGAATAACTAAACAAAAAAAACTAGATGAGACTAATACTATTGCTGGACCAGATGGTATATTAAAAAAATAACTGATATACATACCAATAATACTTGATAAAATACCTAAAGCTGAGCCTATAGTCATAATTTCATTTAATCTTGAAACTAATAAATAAGCAGTAGCGGTAGGAATTATTAACAAAGCCAATACTAAAACTACTCCAACTGCTTTCATACTTGCTACGGTTGTTAATGCAACAAGTGTCATAAGTCCAAAATTTAATTCTTTAACAGGTAGGCCTATGGTAGCAGCTCCTAAACTATCAAATGTATAAAATAATAGTTCTTTATATAATAAAATTATTATAAATAAAACAATAGAAGTAATAATAGCAGTATTTAAAACGTCTTCCGCGGTAACGCCTAAAATATTACCAAACAAAAAGTGATTCAAATCTATTTTATGTTCCTTTTGTATAATAGTAATTAAGGTTATACCGAGCGCAAAGAATGATGCAAATACTATACCGATTGCAGTATCTTCTTTTATTGAGAATTGATCATTAATCCATGAAATTGCTATGGTACTCATAATAGCTGCCAATAAAGCCCCCAGTAACATTGGGGCTTCAAGGCTAAAAGCTATTGCTAAACCAGGCATTACAGAATGACTAATAGCATCACCTAGCATTGACAACCTTTGCACCATTAAAAAACTACCTACAATAGAACATAAAAGGCCTACTAAAATAGCAACTATCAAAGATCGTTGCATAAAATTATATTTTAATGGTTCTAAAAAAATGTCTAATAATAACATTGCTTACAAATAAAATGGTAACAGAAGTGACTAATATAATAAATTGATTGCAAATAAACTAAAAAGATAGATAATTATCTAATCTTTTTAGATATTTCAAGAAAAATATGTTTAGCTTATTGATACGCTTGATGTAATAAATTTTCTTGTAAAACTTGACTACAATCACCTATTGCAATTATTGACTTATTTAACAAAATTAATTGGTCGAAAAAATTTACAATTTTATCTAGATCATGGTGAATGACAATAATTAGTTTATTATCTCTAGCTAAATCTTTGAGTATACTAAAAATAATATCTTGTGTTCTATAATCAACACCAGATAATGGTTCATCTAAGCAAAAAATTTCTGCTTCTTGTGCAATGGACCTTGCTAAAAAGACTCTTTGTTGCTGTCCACCAGATAATTCTCCAATTCGAGCATTTTTTAAATGAAAAATACCTAATTCTTTTAAAGCTTCCTCTGCTTTCCTATAACTAACATCAGAGAATGAGTTAAACCAGCCTGTTTTATAAACTCTACCCATTAATACTAATTTCAGTCTATTATGTATTATCAAAATAATAATCACTATAATTTCTCGAAAAAAACCGTATATACAAATTAGATTGTAAACGGCTTTCTTAATTAATATTGTAATTAAACATATTCTTTATGTTTAATTTAAATTAATTAATAATTAAATATAAAAATTTAAGCTTTGATTGTAAAATTTTAAGTTCAAAAAATCTTAATAAATTAGAAATAATAAAAATATAAGGGATATACAAATTCGTTAATACTTTCAAATACTTATTTCTATACAATTTATTGAATCTATATTCTAGATTATGAGAGCAGAAACTTACCATCCCACACAGTTGCTGGAAAATCCCAATCAATTTGTGACCTTTGAGGAATATAAGCTATTTTATCTCTTTGGTCTAGTAAATTTAGATTATTATATAATATTTTAGCTGTATTTTGTATAGGTATTAGACCTAAAATAGACTTAAATAAAGTACTTTTACCTGCCCCATTAGGACCAATAATTCCAACAACTTGACCTGTTAAAATATTAAAATCAATATTCGTCAGAACGAATTTTTGCTTATATTTCACAGACAAGTTAGAAACTATTAAATGTTTCTTAATCTCTTTACACATTTTATTTAAAATTTATGAGTAGGCAAATTAGACAATTGTTTATTACCTAATAAATTATGCTGTAAGATATTTAAGTCGAAATTCAGAGATTGACTTAACTCTAGACTTGTTTTTAAATCTTTAATCTTATTAGCCATACTTATAACTTCTACTAAATTCGTAATATTAGAACCTACTCCAATTCCAGAAGCTCCATAAGAGATTGCTAAAGGAGCCGTTACATCAGATATATTAGACGCTGTTATTATGGGTAAACAAATGCTATTCGCAAGTGCAAAAGTAGATGATAATGTCGAAAAAGTACGAGAAATATTATTAACTAAATTGCAATTTTTAGATAAAGATACATAACCTTCTGTTTGAATTAAATCAATATCTAATTTTTCTAATGATTGAGCTAATTTTATTTGATCTTCTAACTTCAAAATATGTGGTATTGTAACACATAAATAAAGATTTGGATATTTTATTTTAATTTCTTTAGTTAATTGTAAAATATAATTACTATCAATTTGATAACCTTCATTATACAAAGAATCAAAATTACCAAGCTCAATCATATCAATACCAGCTTCTAGCGCAATTTCAAGGCCCCTAATATCCAAAACAGATGCACAAACTGGCAAGTTTGTATTTTGTTTAACTTTTTTAATAATTTGAGAATTTGCACATATATCAAGGTATGTAGCTTCTCCTAAATTAGCAGCTTGAACTATAGATAGCACATTATCTAAATTAAAATTATTTAAACCGCTAATAACTTTTACAGCTTTTTGCTTAAATAAAGATTGCTGTAATTCTAACCTATTTTTCATAATTAATTTACCTTCTTAAATAATCAAAATAATTTATTTGGGGAGTGAGAAGTCAAAGATCTCACTCCACAAATAGCATTAAATATTTTAGTAAGCTAGGCCTAAACTACGAGTAGTTTCAGCTCCTAAATAAACTCTAACGCTTAAAAAATCTGTAGGGCATGCAGTTTCACATCGTTTGCATCCAATACAATCTTCTGTACGAGGTGCAGAAGCTATTTGTTTTGCTTTACAACCATCCCAAGGTACCATTTCTAATACATCACATGGACATGCTCTTACACATTGAGTACATCCAATACACGTGTCATAAATTTTTACGCTATGAGCCATAAGGAGATAACCCCAAATTATAAAAAAATAACAACATTAATATGCAAAATAGAATTAATTTAAAATTAAAATGATTGTATTAACTAATTTTAGAACCAACCATATTTTTTACAGCTGCAATAATTTGATTAGGATGAATGATTGTTGCTTGCTCTAAAATACCATTATACGGAGTAGGTATATCTTGAGAAGATAAACGAATAGGTGCAGAATCTAAATCATCAAAACATTCTTCATTTATTCTTGCAATAAGTTCAGCAGCTATACCACCTGTCTTCATACATTCTTCAACTATCAATACTTTATGCGTTTTTTGAATCGATTCTTTGATTGACACCATATCTAAAGGTTTTAAAGAAATTAAGTCAATTACTTCAGGATCGTATCCTTCTTTTAATAAAGCTTCAACAGCTTGAACAACATGATGACGCATCCTTGAATATGTTAAAATTGTTATATCTTTTCCAGATCTTACTATCTCGACTTTATCAAGTGGTAAAATATAATCTGTATCCGGAACTTCTTCTTGTAAATTATATAAAAGTACGTGCTCAAAAAATACTACTGGATTATTGTCTCTAATTGCTGCTTTTAATAAACCTTTTGCATTATAAGGAGTTGAACAAGCAACTATCTTTAAGCCAGGAATAGCCTGAAAATAAGATTCTAAGCGTTGAGAATGTTCAGCTCCCAATTGCTTACCTACTCCTCCAGGACCTCGAATAACAATGGGAATCGAAAAATTACCGCCAGAAGTATACCGTAACATTCCAGCATTATTAGAAATTTGATTAAAAGCTAATAATAAAAAACTTATATTCATACCTTCTACGATTGGCCTTAGTCCAGTCATAGCTGCACCAATAGCTAAGCCTGTAAAACTATTTTCAGCAATAGGTGTATCTAAAATTCTTAAATCCCCATACTTATTATGTAGATCTTTTGTCACTTTATATGATCCTCCATAATGTCCTACATCTTCACCTAATACGCAAACGGTAGCATCTCTACTCATTTCTTCATCAGTCGCTGCACGTAACGCGTCAAACAAAAACATTTTTGCCATAATTTAGTATAAGCTAAAAAAATAAAATAATTTAAATCAAGTATAATATTATATTATATGTACTAATTGTTGATATTGTTATTCCACCAATACAAGCCAACCCTATTCAGAATAGACTAGTTTTAATCAGCGAATATATATTTATATAAATCTTCAACTTTAGGTTCTGGACTACTAAGTGCGAAATCGATCGAAGTATCAATAACATTTTTTACTTTTGTATTAATTTGATTTAATAGTTCTTCATCAGCAATATTATTATTTAAGATATAAGATCTTAATTTTTTAATAGGATCTCTATTGATCCAAGCTTCTTTTTCTTGTTTAGAACGTAACTCATCAGGATCTGCTAAAGAATGACCTCGAAAACGATAGGTTAATGCTTCTATTAAAGTGGGACCTTCTCCTTTACGTGCCCTTGCAACAGCCTCCTGAGTTACTTTACGAACTGCTAAAACGTCCATACCATCAACTGCAATGCCTGGTAAACCAAATGCTGTACCTTTTTTGTATATTTCCGGAGAAGAAGTAGACCTATGATGCGCCATTCCAATAGCCCATTGGTTATTCTCAACTACAAAAATAATCGGTAATTTCCATAATACAGCCATATTTAAACATTCATAAAATTGCCCATTATTTGTTGTACCATCACCAAAGAAGCTTACCGTCACAGGCAACTCTTTACTATCCATCAAAACTTGCTGTCTATATATACTTTGAAACGCTGCTCCAGTAGCTACAGGTATACCTTCTCCAATAAAAGCAAAACCACCTAAAAAATTATGTTTTGCTGAAAAAATATGCATAGAGCCTCCTCTACCACGGCTACATCCTGTTTCCTTACCAAACAATTCAGCCATTACTTCATTCGCAGAAACTCCTTTACTTAAAGCGTGTACGTGGTCACGATATGTACTACATACATAATCATAAGACTTCAAGCATTTAATTACACCTGTCGATACAGCTTCTTGCCCATTATATAAATGAACAAAACCAAACATTTTACCTCGATAATACATCTGAGCACACATATCTTCAAAATTACGACCCAATAACATATCTTCATATAGTTCTAAAATCGTATTTTTATCTTCCTTTATATTACCTAAAGTATTTTGTACTTTACTATCTCGCTTCTGAGTGTCTATATTAGCCATATATGTTCTCCAGTTGTAAATATAAATTCTAAAAACTTTTGTAAATGATTCTAATAAAATCTTTCGTTTCTTAGTTATCAATCAATACTAAGATAAATATCAAAAATGGATAATTTATATCTTGCTTAATTTAAATTAATTTTTTAATTATATATTATTATCGTATGAATTTTGAATAAGAGACAAGATGTTGTTAGAAATCGCTTAAATTTATTTATTTAAGATTTTAAATAAATAACCAATTGTTCATCAAGTTAATAAACTTTAATTGAATTAAAAATAAGAAAAAGCTCAATTAAATAAATAAATTTTACTATATGTAATGTTTTATAAAATTTCACCCTGATCTTAAACAAATTAAGAAGTATGCATATAATAAATAACTATATTATGATAAAATATTCAATTATCTATTTCACTTTCTCTAAAATAGCTTTTTGAGATTTTTCACATAATTCTAGAAATGAGCTTAAATCATTACCTTTACAATTTGACAAAGCTTTAATAAAAGCACTACCCATAACTATTCCTTGTGCCCCCCAAGATTTAACTTGTGATATCTGCTGAGGTGTTGAAATACCAAATCCTACTATGACAGGAATTTTTTTGAATGAACGTATTTTTTGTATTAAGTCTTGTATGTTTATTGAAAATGATTCCCTAGCGCCAGTTACACCAGTACTACTTACTAAATAAATACAACCTTGAGATATTTCTACAATAGACTTTACCCTATCTATTGAACTAGTAGGAGCAATTAACATGATTAACTCAATATTATACTGCTTAGTAAGGTCTAATATATTACTAGATTCTTCTAAAGGCAAATCTGGTATTAAGATACCTTTAACACCTATCTCTGAAATTTTTTTTATAAAATTTTCTGGTCCATAATTAAGAACAGGATTATAATAAGTAAATAAAACTATTGGAGCTTTAATAGATGGGATTAAGTTCGATAACATAGATAAAATATCATTAATCCGTATACCTAACTTCAAAGCATGACTAGAAGCTTCCTGAATAGTAGGGCCATCCGCTAAAGGATCAGAATAAGGAATTCCCAATTCGATAATATCTGCTCCATAGTTGTCTAATATTTGAACAGCTGTTTTCGTTATTTCTAAGCTAGGATATCCTGCAGTTATAAATGGAATAAATGCGCACTTTGGATCTATTTTTTGAAATACATTTGAAATACTTACCATATTTTTATTGTTAAATTTTGTAAAAACTGAATAAATTAAGAATTTTAATATTATAAAATATATTCTTTTTTCAGTATAGCATTAAAAGCTTAACTATTATGAATAATTTTTTCTAAAATTATAAAAATAAAAATCAAAATAATAATTGAAAAGTAGTAAAAGACTATTATATAATAAGCAGTATAGTAATTTTGTTTCCAATGTTATTAGAATAATTTGAATTACTCTATTCATCAAATTTAATAGAAAAACATAAAACTTATTTATTTATATCTCATTAAATAAATATAATAATCTAAACATAAATTATATATGAATCAGCTAGTAAGTAATATTATTTAGCCTTATAGAAACTTATTAACGAAAATAAAGTTAAATTTTCTATTTAATAATTCATATAGTAAAAAAGCTATATATAGAAGCTGTTTAATAGTAAATAAAGTTTATCAATAGGCTTTTCATTATATTTAATATTAAATTATTCGATATAATTTTTCTTAACCATTTAAAATATAACAAATTATAATTATATGCCACGTAATTTGAGATTATTTGACTTAATATTACACTAAAATTAATAGCTATTGAGGAAAGTATGAATTATCACTACTGTATTAAATTTATTTTCATGATAAAAATCAAATAATGATCCTCTTTGTTAGTTAATTAAATTAATAATTTTTTAAGTGAAGTCTTAATATTTTTTATTACTAAGTTGATTAATAAGAAATTGACTAGAATCAAGGACAAAATACTTATATTAATCAATTTTTAAGCACCAAAACGTTCATCATCTAACTTTAAATAGTAAGTAATAGCTATACATGACTAAAGTAATACGTATAGTTAACTAATTTGAGACATATTTATTATATTAAAGGTATAATTAATCTACAAATAAATATTTCATACCAATAGTTTATAAAGTATGCTAATTTAGAACAATACTACCAAATCAATTCCTAACAATCTAATTCTACCAGATTTAGTTGAAATTCAAAGATCTAGCTTTAAATCTTTTTTAAATGAAGGTTTAAGTGAAGTACTTGATTCATTTCCACCAATATTAGATCCAACAAATAGACTAGAACTTACTTTATATGGTAGTAAGACTTTACTTAATTTATAAAGTATAAGGTCACATTATTAAAACAGTAAATATGATGAAAACTATTATCAATAATAATTGCAACAAACTATAAGATATACTTACTCACTGGAATAATGCAAAAGTTTATTCGCTTTTAAATTATAAGTATCGATAGATTTAAAAGCTAAGTTAAGATAAATTATCAACTCAAATATTTTAATCAATATTACAAATATTGTAGATTGATAATAAATACAATTGAGATAAAAAGGATTCTTCTCATTTAGTAGTACAAGCTATTAATCTATAATTTTGAGATTTTAATAGTTTCGATAAAATATTTTTTATTATATTAATAAAAATTCATTTTTAATAAGATTATCAAATAAAGTTTCCTAAATATAGTGTAAGAAAAGCTAAAAAAAGAGATCGAACATATAGCGTCCAAATATATGTACCAGCTAAATTAACTAGAAAAGATTTGGAATTATCTGTCTCTAATCAAGATTTAACTGATATAAAAAAAATTAATAGAAGGTACAAAAAACGATCTGTATTTATAGGTGATTTACCTGTAATGACAAATCGTGGAGCCTTTATAGTATCAGGAACTAATCGTGTAGTAGTTAATCAAATTGTTAGAAGTCCAGGAATTTATTATAAAGAAGAAATAGATAAAAAAGGTAATTCAATATATTATGCTAATTTAATATCAAACCGTGGATCATGGCTAAAATTAGAAATTGATTCTAAAGGACATACATGGGCTAGAATAGATAAGGCGCATAAAATTAACATATACGTTTTTTTAAGAGCTGTAGGATTAACAGATGAAGATTTAAAAACTAGCTTAATGAGTTACCCTTTCTTAATAAAATCCTCGAAACAATATGAAGAAAAAGAGCTAGCAAAAGAAATCGGAAAAGAGAAAATACAAGATATCACAAATGAAGAAGCGTTAATTATAGTGTATGGTAAATTACGTCCTAATGAACCAACTACTCTTTCTGTAGCTCAACAAATTTTATATTCCCGTTTTTTTGACCCTAAAAGGTATGATTTAGGAGAAGTAGGACGATATAAACTAAATAAAAAATTAAAATTAAATATTCCATCACATTTTAGAGTTTTATGTCCACAAGATATAATAGCAGCAACAGATTATCTAATAGCATTAAAAGAGCAAAGATATGGTGTATTTGACGATATTGATCATCTAGGTAATAGAAGAGTAAGATCAATTGGTGAATTATTACAAAACCAAATTAGAGTTGGATTAAATAGACTAGAAAGAATTATCAAGGAAAGAATGATTATATGCGATATAGAATCTCTTAGTTTATCTAACTTAATTAATCCTAAACCTTTAATAGCAGCAATTCGAGAATTTTTTGGTTCTAGTCAATTATCTCAATTCATGGATCAAACAAATCCTTTAGCAGAAATTACTCATAAAAGACGTATCAGTTCTTTAGGTCCAGGGGGAATCAATAAAGATCGAGCTGGATTTGCAGTAAGAGATATTCATCCTAGCCATTATGGACGTATATGCCCGATTGAGACTCCTGAAGGACCAAATGCCGGTCTAATAGGCTCTTTAGCTACGCATGCAATAATAAATAGATATGGATTTATTGAAACACCGTTCTATAAAGTCAATAATTCTATTATTCAAAAAGAACAAGGGGTCATATATTTGAATGCTGAGGAAGAAGATGAATTTAAAATAGCACCAGGAGACATATCGGTAGATAAAAATAATCGCATAATAGGTGATATTATACCTGTACGCTATAGGCAAGAATTTATAACTACTTCTACTGATCAAGTAGACTTTATATGCGTATCTCCGATACAAATTATCTCCGCAGCAACTTCTTTGATTCCTTTTTTAGAACATGATGATGCGAATAGAGCTTTAATGGGGTCCAATATGCAAAGGCAAGCGGTTCCTTTGCTATTTCCTGAAAGACCTATTGTGGGGACAGGTTTAGAGTCAAAAATTGCTAGAGATTCAGGTATTACAATTGTAAATAAAGCTAATGGTATAGTTGTTTATGTATCGGCTAGTAAAATTGGAATTCGGGATTTTAACGGCAATATTATATATTATAGGCTAAAAAAATACTATAGAACAAACCAAGATACTTGTGTCAATCAACGCCCAATAGTATGGCTAGGTGAAAAAGTTAAAACTGGACAAATTATTGCGGATGGGGCATCGACTAATTTAGGTGAAATAGCATTAGGAAGAAACGTACTAATAGCATATATGCCTTGGGAAGGCTATAATTATGAAGATGCTTTCTTAATAAGTGAACGTCTTATTTACGATGACGTATACACTTCTATACATATAGAAAAATATGAAATAGAGGCTAGGCAAACCAAGTTAGGTCCAGAAGAAATTTCTCACGAAATTCCTAATGTTGGAGAATCTGCGATAAGCCAATTAGATGCAAATGGAATTATCAGAATTGGAGCATGGGTAACGGCAGGAGATATACTGGTTGGGAAAATAACTCCAAAAGGAGAATCTGATCAATTACCAGAAGCTAAACTATTAAGGGCTATTTTTGGTGAAAAAGCCAGAGATGTCAAAGATACATCCTTGAGGTTACCTAATGGTACAAAAGGCCGCGTAGTAGGCGTTAGAGTATTTACAAGGCAAAGAGGTGACGAATTACCTCCTGGTACTAATTCTATTATTCGCATCTACGTTGCACAAAAAAGAAAAATACAAGTAGGTGATAAAATGGCAGGACGCCACGGAAATAAAGGTATTATCTCTAAAATCTTGCCAAGAGAAGATATGCCTTATTTACAAGATGGTACACCTGTAGACATAGTATTAAATCCATTAGGTGTTCCTTCTAGGATGAATGTAGGACAAGTATTCGAATGTCTATTAGGCTTAGCTGGTGAATATTTAGGTAAACGATTTAAAGTAACACCGTTTGACGAAATGTATGGAGCAGAGGCATCTAGGTCATTAATAAACCAAAAATTGTACGAAGCCTCTATTAATAGTAACAATCACTGGATTTTTAATGAAAATCATCCTGGTAAAGTTATTGTATATGATGGTAGATCAGGAGACGCGTTTGATAATCCAGTAACGGTAGGAAAAGCATACATGTTAAAGCTAGTTCATTTAGTAGATGATAAAATTCATGCAAGATCTACAGGTCCATATTCACTGGTGACTCAACAACCTTTAGGCGGTAGAGCTCAACATGGTGGTCAACGGTTAGGAGAAATGGAGGTATGGGCTTTAGAAGCATTTGGAGCAGCCTATACTTTACAAGAATTACTAACAGTTAAATCCGATGATATGCAAGGCAGAAATGAAGCATTAAACGCTATAGTAAAAGGTAAACCAATACCAAAACCAGGCACTCCAGAATCTTTTAAAGTATTAATGCGTGAATTACAATCTTTAGGTCTAGACATAGCCCCTTATAAATTGAGTATAGCTTCAGATGGGTCAACACAACCAATTGAAGTTGACTTGATGAATAATAATGATTCAAAACTACTAGAGGAATCAAATATAGAAAATATATCTTCAATGTATGATACTAAAAATGATTCAACATATACGAAAGATAGAAACAACAACAAATAATAATTTATTATAAAAAATTCCATAAAATTTCTATGAATAAATTTGAACAACATTTTGATTATATCAAAATAAGCTTAGCGTCACCAAAAAAAATAAAACAGTGGGGAGAAAGAACTCTACCTAATGGTCAAATAGTAGGAGAAGTAACCAAATCTGAGACGATTAATTATAGAACCTTAAAACCAGAAATGGATGGATTATTTTGTGAGAGAATATTTGGGCCAGTTAAAGACTGGGAATGCCATTGTGGTAAATATAAAAGATTTAGGTATAAAGGCATTGTATGCGAAAGATGCGGCGTTGAAGTTACTGAATCAAAAGTAAGAAGACATCGTATGGGATATATTGATTTAGCAGCTCCTGTAACACATGTATGGTATTTGTAAGTTTCTTAAAATAGTTTAGTTAAATTTAGCAATAATAAGCTAAAAACGCTAAAAATATATTCAGTATGATAACAGTTTAAAGATCAAGCAAATATAAAAATAAAGACTTTAAATAAGATATGTATATATTGTAATATCAAGATTTCAATGGTTCAGATATAGATTATCTACTTGAAATGAATTGCTAAAAATTGAAAAGAAAAATATTTCATTTTGACTAATTTTTAAGACGATTAAATTCAGTTTAGTTAAAAAAATGAAAATAAAGGATTTAATAATAAAACTATCATTTTTATAAAAAGCATCATGTTTAAATCAAATATATATTCATTTAATTGATAGAATAAAATTTCGATTATTTAATATATAACTTTTTTCATCAAGCTTGAATTGTGAAAGCTAAATAATATAAATTCAGAGCCGTATGCTATATTCATCATGGGATTTACGGTTCGTAAAAAAAATGTTAAAGGTATTAGTTAATATCTGAATTTACATTTATCTTAATAAAAGGAACTACTAGCTATATTGGTTTAATACTAGACTTGAATGTAAAAGATGTTGAAAAAATTGTCTATTTTCATTCTTACGTTGTAACTAATCCAGGAGAGTCTACTAAACTCTATCACCAACAACTACTTGAAGGATACGAATGGAAATCTTTAGAAGATGTAAGATTCAAATTATTAAGCATTATATTGATAAATAATTAAATAATGGCTTCATAATAAAAAAAGTCACATAATACATATATTAATTACAAATTTAATAAGGTCAGCTTTTATAAAATTACTAATAAAACAATAAATGAAATTACTTAAGAAGATAAGTTGAATAAAATTGTAGATTATATATAAAATTTAAAAAGTATAAATATATATGAATACAAAATTACTAAAGATGAAATTTCTATGATGGATCTATGATGAAAAGATCCGGTTATTGTCATTAAAGATAGCCTTAAAGCCATATATAGCTTACTTTATATGTTATAAATTTGGCTTTTATAAGAGATTATAGAAAAATAGTCTACATTAAAAAAATTATATCGAGAATTTTCATCAACTTCTGGTATTGAAGTCAGTATTGGTGCTGAGGCAATACAAAAATTATTAGACGATATCGATTTAGAAAATACAGCAGCAACCTTAAGAGAAGAAGCTATCTCGCCTCCTAATACTATTTCACCAAAATTTAATAAAAAAATGAGACGTTTAAGGCTTATAGAAAATTTTATAGCTACGGGTGCACAGCCGTCATGGATGGTTTTTAATGTAATACCAGTTATTCCACCAGACCTTAGACCTATGGTTCAATTAGACGGTGGACGTTTTGCAACAGCTGACCTGAATGAATTTTATAGACGTATTATTAATAGAAACAATAGATTAACAAAACTAAAAACTATTTTAGCTCCAGAAATTATAATACGTAATGAGAAAAGGATGTTACAAGAAGCTGTAGATTCCCTAATGGATAATGGTAGTATGATGTTTATTCTGTTAAAAATCATCAACTTAGAATGATAATATGAATAAAAAATAATTGTCTTAATATCTTCACATAAGCGTTATATGAATATAATAAAATTATTAAATTTACCTGTATAGTTTTTTCGCAATTCCTTATTTCGATTTAATATAGTAACCCTAATTAAAATAATTAAAAACAGAAATCAAAAATAAAATAATTCAATGAATTTTATTAAATAATATTTTTATTATAAATAAAAAAACCAAATACTATTTATTTAGTCAACTTGGTTTTCAATAAAAGTTTTACTCAAAGGTACAACTCATTAATAATAAAGAGGTAGAACTATAGTAGGAGCTAGCAATCGACCACTTAAATCATTATCAGACATTATCGAAGGTAAACAAGGAAGATTCCGACAAAATTTATTAGGAAAAAGGGTTGATTACTCAGGCAGATCAGTTATAGTAGTAGGTCCTTCACTAAAATTACATCAATGCGGACTACCAAAAGAAATGGCTTTGGAATTATTTCAACCTTTTGTAATACATAAATTAATTTTACATGGCTTAGTAAATAACATAAAAGCCGCAAAAAAAATGATCCAAAAAAATGATCCTATTGTTTGGGAAGTATTGCAAGAAGTAATAATTAATCATCCTGTACTCTTAAATAGAGCACCAACTTTACATAGATTAGGCATTCAGGCTTTTGAACCTATAATTGTAGAAGGCAGAGCTATAAAATTGCATCCTTTAGTATGTCCAGCTTTCAATGCTGATTTTGATGGAGACCAAATGGCTGTTCATGTACCCTTATCACTTGAAGCACAAGCTGAAGCAAGGTTATTAATGCTAGCACCCAACAATTTTTTATCACCCGCTACAGGACAACCGATTATTACTCCTAGCCAAGATATGGTTTTAGGATGTTATTATTTAACAGCAAATAATCCATCTCAACAAAATAATAAAGACCAATACTTTTCAAGTCTAGAAGATAGTATATTAGCATATGAAGAGAGAAAAATTAAATTACATGAATATATTTGGGTAAGATTCAACGGACCAATTAATGAAGAAAAAGATGATTTAATAGAAAGTACAATATTACCAGATAGAACGAAATATAAAATCTTTAATAATAAACAAATAAGAGAAGATTCTGAAGGTAATATAATCGTACAGTATATTAGAACTACAGTAGGACGCATTATTCTTCATACTTTAATAAAAGAATCCTTAGAAGTATAAAATAAACAGATTATTTGCAATAATAGTTATCCATATTTAATAACTTATGAGGTTACCTGATGCAAGATACAAAACATCGTGCGGAACTTTATTTTTTAAATAAAGTTTTAGATAAAAAACAGCTTAAAGACTTAATTTCATGGGTTTTTAGAAATTATGGGGTAGCAAGAGCAGCCAATATGGCAGATCAATTAAAAAAGATAGGCTTTAGCTTTGCAACCCAAGCTGGAATATCCTTAAGTATTGAAGACTTACGTATACCAGAGAAAAAAAGGAAAATTTTAGAAGAAACTCAAGAAATAATTAAAGAAACGGAAAATCGATATTATAGAGGTGATATTACAATCGTTGAAAGGTTCCAAAAAGTTATCGATACTTGGAATAATGCTAGCGAAAATTTAAAACAAGAAGTCATTGAATACTTTAAACAAACAGATCCGTTGAATCCTGTTTATATGATGGCATTTTCCGGAGCAAGAGGCAATATATCTCAAGTAAGACAACTTGTAGGCATGCGAGGATTAATGTCAGATCCACAAGGCCAAATTATTGACTTACCTATAGCTAGTAATTTTAGAGAAGGTTTAACTGTAACAGAGTATTTTATTTCATCCTATGGAGCTAGGAAAGGACTAGTAGATACAGCTTTAAGAACAGCAGATTCAGGATATCTAACAAGAAGGCTAGTAGATGTTGCACAAGATGTCATAATTAGAGAAATCGACTGCCAAACGCAACGAGGTATTTTATTAGAATCAATGATAGATAATAATAAAACATTAATTCCTTTAGAAATATCATTAATTGGTAGAATTTTAGCAGAAGATCTATATGATCCGCAAAATGGGAAATTAATTGGTACTAAAAAACAAGATATCAATGAAGATTTAGCAAAAAAAATTATCAAGGCAGGAATCACTAAAGTATTAGTACGTTCTCCCTTAGCATGTCAATCTCATGGATCAATATGTCAATATTGTTACGGATGGAACTTAGCACATGGCAAATTAATTGACTTAGGTGAAGCTATAGGTATTATAGCGGCTCAATCAATTGGTGAGCCAGGAACACAATTAACGATGCGTACATTTCATACTGGTGGTGTATTCACTGGAGAATTAGCAAATCAAATACAAGCTCCTATGTCGGGTACAATAACTTATCCAGAAAGTTGTGATATATCGCTCATAAGGACAACCCATGGTGATCAAGCTTTTTTATTAAATTCTCCAGCTACATTTAAATTATTAAGTGATACTAAAGTTGAAAAACTTATACACTTTAATAAAAATGATATTCTATTCTTCAAAAATCAAGATCATATTAGTGTAAATAAAACTATTGCTGAATCACCTGTTAGTGTAAGTTGCATAATAAATACTATTAAGGCTTAAATATAAAAAGTATTACTAAAAAAAAATATTTTCTTAATAAAAAAATTGATAAATCATTTAAGCATGGTTTTAATGCATAATTAAGAAAAAATTATTAATTTTGTCTTTAAATTAAAGATACAAGCTGTCAATAATTAATATTATATATACAGTTTTTAAAGAAAGATTTGAAACTATAACTTAGATAGTAATAAGCAAACGTGAGAATCTATTCTTAACAAAAGGCTTAGTAAAGAGAAAGCACAGAAATATTTAACTACTGACTTATCTGGACAAATATATTTTGATAACTTAGAGATAAAAGAGACAGATAAAAAAGATTATATTTCTAGAACTACAAAAAATCATGGGTTAATATGGATTTTATCCGGTCAAGTTTACAATATACCAGATTTCGCCGATTTAATTGTTAAGCCATTAGAAAAAGTTAACAAAGGAGATATCTTAGCAACAATTAAATTTACAAATCAATTAAGCGGATATGTTCAAATTAAAGAAGCTAAATCTGATGCTTTGAACTATAAAAAAGAAATTTCAATTATTAATGAATCGGTAGACTATCCAAGCCTTACTTTAGTAAGAGAAAAAGAAGATAACAAAGAAATCAATATATTAAAATTAAATAATGAACATAAATTTAAACTCAATATAGAGCCAAAAAGTTCAATTGTTGATTATCAGAATATAGCAACTTTAATGACCGATAATTATAAGACAAAAACGGGTGGAATTATTAAATTTTTAAATTTACCTGTATCTAAACGAAAAATAGGAGGAATAGGAATTAATAAAGATGCTTATGAAATTCTAGGACCAGGATATATTTTATGGATTTCAGAAGAAACACATAGCATTAATAAAGAGATAGGATTAATTCTTGTCAAAGATGGTGAATATATTGAAGAAGGTACTGAAATTTGCAAAAATATTTTTTGTAAAACATCTGGGGTAATTGAACTAATTAAAAAAGATGAAATTATTAAAGAAATCATCATTAAACCGGGTAAACTCTATCCGTGTAAACCAACTGAAGAATTTCAAGATAAAAAACGAGGTTTTTTACGCCCTGGGGAAAAATTATACAATCAACTAACAACTGAAAAATTAGTATATTGGGAAAGAGTTGACTATAGTTCAGAATCTTATATCTTGATAAGATCAGTAACTGTATTTTCAATTACAGAAAAAACTTTATCTATTGGCAAAGAATTTGGTAAATATCCAAATAATTCATTTGATTTAGAAATAGCTTTCCGCACTCCTTTTAAAGATGGAGAACGTATTAAATCAATTAATGGTATAGAAATTGTTACTATAGAACTTATAACTAAAGTTAGGAAACAACATCCTATTTTAAAAACAGAAATTGAATTTTTTTCACAAGATAATATTATATACTATCCTCGATTATTAAGTAGTGAACAATTGTCATTTAAAGAAGTGAATACGAATGATAGGCAAGGTAATTATGTAACCACTAAAATTTTAGTAACAAATAATGATTTTGTAAATCCTAATACAATTATTGCACAAACTGAAATTATGTGCCAATCAAGTGGTACAGTTGAAAATATACCAGATAAATTTGCAGAAAATAGACGAATTATAATTACTACAGAAGCAGACATAAAAGAAATACATTGTAATCAAAAAATTAAAAAATTTAACATAGGTGACTGGATTAAGCTAGGAGATGAGATTAGCCATGAGACTCGATCAACTCATTCTGGAAAAATAATTGGCATTAGTGAGAATTCAGTACGACTAAAATTAGCTAGACCTTATTTAATTTCAAGTGGCAGTATTTTATATGTTAATAATAACGATTTAGTTCAAAGAGGAGAAAATTTAGCGGTATTAATTTTTGAAAGATCGAAAACTGGAGATATTGTTCAAGGTTTACCGAGAATAGAAGAAATTCTAGAAGCAAGAAAAAAGAATGATAGTCCTCTTAATCCTCATGAATTATTAGAACAGTTATTTGCTTTTTACACTTTAGAAGGTTTGCAATTAAATGACGCAGCAAGATTAAGTCTACAAGATATACAACAAATTTTAGTTAATGAAATTCAAGTAGTATATCAATCGCAAGGTGTAGATATATCTGATAAACATATTGAAGTAATTGTAAGACAAATGACTAATAAAGTTCAAATCGAACAGGGTGGAGATAGTAATTTTCTACCTGGTGAAATTATTGATTTGCACAAGATTGAAAATATTAATAAAAACTTAGAATTAGCTTCTAAAAAAACGGCAACTTATTTCCCAATTTTAATGGGAATTACGAAAGCATCGTTAAATACTGATAGCTTTATTTCAGCAGCTAGCTTCCAAGAGACAACAAAAGTTTTAACAGAAGCAGCAATGGCTGGTAAACTAGATTGGTTAAAAGGATTAAAAGAAAATGTAATTATAGGAAGATTAATACCTGCTGGTACTGGATTTGATCTTGAAAATACTTTAAACATATATTAAATGAATTATATTAAATTTTTCAGTTAAATTTTGATTAAATTGTTTCCTAATTTTTATTATCAAATTTACAATATTTAGACGATCCTACAATTGTTTATATTTGTTTTTACAGCAAAAGTCATAGCTTCTTCCGTATATATAAAATCGTTTAATATGTTATTATTATAACTTTATGTTTTAAATTTAAATTTTATAAATTTGTAACCTCAAAAAGCCAAAAGCTGAACCAAGTATAATGTTAACTTAAAAAATAAAATTCATTAAGGAGTTAATAAATGGCTATTGTAACATTAGCTGAATTGTTAGAAGCAGGTGTACATTTTGGACATCAAGCAAAAAGATGGAACCCTAAAATGTTTCCATACATTTACACAGAAAGAAATGGTATTCATAGTAAGATATTTTTCAACCATTAAAACTTATAGTTAAATAAAACAATATATAATTAATTTATGAAATAGTTAAAATTAACTTAATTTAAATATAAAATTTATCAATTTAAGAATGTTATTTTAACAGCAATATAATAAAAAAAATAGTACAAGCTAAATTTTCAATTTACATTAGTATGTATTTATTAAGCAAATAATTTATACATAAAAACTATTTATAATTTAAATTATATGAATAGTTTTAAATAGAAGACATTTACCATAATTTAATTATTAGAAAATTTCAATCTATAAATTATTGACTTAGTACAAACAGCTCAATTATTAACAGAAGCTTATAAATTTTTAGAAAAAGCAGCTGAAGAAAAGAAAAAAATCCTTTTTGTAGGTACTAAAAGACAAGCTGCAGGTATCATTGCTCAAGAAGCTAAAAGATGTGGCGCTTTTTATATTAACCAAAGGTGGTTTGGTGGAATGTTAACTAACTGGGTAACAATTAAATCAAGAGTAGAACGACTAAAAGATTTAGAATATAAAGAAGCTAATGGAATGCTCGACCAACTACCAAAAAAAGAAGCTGCTATTATAAGAAAAGAGCTTGATAAATTAAGAAAAAATTTAGGTGGTATAAAAAATATGCAAGAATTACCAGATATAGTAATTATTGTAGATCAAAAACGTGAAAGTACTGCTTTACAAGAATGCATAAAATTAGGAATACCTACTATTGGTATTTTAGATACAAACTGTAATCCTGAACTTGTAGATATACCGATCCCTGCGAATGATGATGCAATTAGATCTATCAAACTGATTATTAGTAAATTAACTGATGCTATATATAAAGGCAATCATGGAGAGCTTGATAATCAAAGTTAAATTTCAAGTATTGCAATAAATACTCCAGTTAAGAACTCATTATAATTTTATTCAGTTCATAATTGAGTAAAATAATTGCTTAATACCTTTAATAAATTTTAGAAAAGTTATATAAAAATATTAATTAAATTATAAAAATCTTGGAGAAAAAAATGTCAGTAAATATATCTGCACAAACTGTAAAAGATTTAAGAGAAAAAACTGGCGCTGGCATGATGGATTGTAAAAAAGCTTTAGCAGATAATAACGGAGATATTGAAAAAGCACTTGAAAGTCTAAGGCAAAAAGGTTTAGCTACAGCTAATAAAAAAAGTGGGCGTACCGCTACGGAAGGTATCATAGAAAGTTATATCCATACAGGTGGAAAAATCGGAGTCATGTTAGAACTAAATTGTGAAACAGATTTTGTTGCTAGACGATCAGAATTCCAAAACTTAGCGAAAGATATAGCTATGCAAATTGCAGCATCATCGGATGTTGAATATATCAGTACTAACGATATACCTAATGATATAGTTGAAAAAGAAAAGAAAATTGAAGCTGGTAGAGAAGACTTAGCGAATAAACCTGAAGCAATTCGTAATAAAATAGTACAGGGTAGAATTGAAAAACGCCTAAAAGAGATATCTTTAATGGATCAGTTTTATATTAAAAACCAAGATATTACTATAGAAGAATTAGTAAAACAAAATATTGCTTTGTTAGGAGAAAACATTAAAATCAAACGTTTTACAAGATTTATTTTAGGAGAAGGTACCGTTAAAGAAGAAAAAAATTTCGCTGACGAGATTAAACAAATTCTAAATAAATAATATCTAAATAAGTATCATTAAAAAAAATTAACATTCTTTTATGACTAATAACTCTTAAGATTATGTAAGATTGTTTTTCAATAAAATATAAGAATTCTTCAAGCCTAATATTTTTAATAAATTTTGGTTCAAAATAGATTAATATAATCAATTAAAAATTGAATAAAATTAGAAGACAACAAAGTATTTTTAGGTAAAAATTTATGATGCTAAATATCGTATGACAATTTAATTAAGGTACTAGACTATTATAAATATAGATAGATGATAATAAATTAATTATATAATTGTCTAACAATAGAGATACTTTTATTCTGAAATATCTACTTATGTATAAAATTATGTACATTCATAACATTAATGAATTAAATCCTATATACCTTTTAGCAGAAGTAGAAGTAGGTACACATTATTATTGGCATGTAGGCAACTTCTATCTTCATGGCCAAATTTTCATGATATCATGGTTCGTTATAGCTATTTTATTATTAATATCAATATCTGGCACAAAAAATTTACAAAGAGCGCCACAAGGATTACAAAATTTTATGGAATTCTTATTAGAATTCTTACAAGATATTGCTAAAAATAATATTGGAGAACACGAATACCGTAGCTGGGTTCCTTATATATCAACATTATTTTTATTCATTTTTGGGGCGAACTGGGCAGGTGCATTAATACCGTGGAAAATAATACATTTACCACAAGGAGAATTATCAGCTCCCACAAATGATATAAATACAACGGTTGCTTTATCTCTATTAACTTCCTTATCATATTTTTATGCAGGTATAAATAAAAAAGGTATAGGATATTTTGCACGTTATATACAACCAACACCAATATTATTACCAATTAATATATTGGAAGACTTTACTAAACCACTTTCACTAAGTTTCCGTTTATTTGGTAATATTCTAGCTGATGAATTAGTAGTTTCGGTTCTAAGTTTATTAGTTCCTTTAATAGTGCCTTTGCCTGTAATGGTTCTAGGACTATTCGCTAGTTCTATTCAAGCTTTAATTTTTTCTACTTTATCTGCGGCTGTAAGATCATTAAATAAATCAAATAATTGACTTCACTTAATTTAAATTACATTATATAATGTGTTTAATTAAAACAACTGAGATAGATAGACGATACAATATGAATTTAGTATTTTAAGTCACAAATGAGAAATAAAATAATCATGATTTATAGATTATATTCAAATACATATAAAATATTAAGATCCTATAATTGTTGTTAACATAAAAATTAAGCTATATATGATAATATATCAAACATATAGTTTTTCTAGAAAATTTTACCTATAGATTATCTAAGGAATAAATTTATCTCAATTATATTGGTGAAGCTTTAGAAGGTCATCATTAATGCTTAAATCGATTATCTATTAAAATTAATTAACGAAATTTGTCAATTTTCTATCTATTCAAAATTCTAGATAATAATTATGAATCCAATTATTGCTGCTGCATCAGTTATTGCTGCTGGTCTTGCTGTAGGTTTAGCTGCTATTGGTCCTGGTATAGGTCAAGGTACTGCCGCTGCTCAAGCTGTAGAAGGAATTTCTCGTCAACCAGAAGCTGAAGGAAAAATTCGTGGTCTACTATTATTAAGTTTAGCTTTCATGGAAGCTCTTACAATTTATGGATTGGTAGTAGCATTATCTTTACTATTTGCTAACCCATTTGCTGCTAGCTAAATAAGTTGATAAGGCGCTTAGTAAAATTATCATAACTAAGCGCCTTATTAACTTATACAATAGCTTTCACGATCATTATTACCTAAATTTATATAAAGATTATGATATATTTATCACTCTTATTAGCGAATGAACCAGAAGGTGGATTGTTTGATTTTAATGCGACTTTACGTAAGGTAACTATATTACAGCTTATTTATTTTTAATAATTGATTGACAGACTATTACTATTCTAGAAGACAATTAATAATTTCAATAATACAAATATATTAATCAAAATAAAATTAATTAAAGTTACTACATATTATTAAAGATCAGTGAGATCGACTAAAAAATGATAAACAGTATTAATTATTTTGTATTACATAATAAATGTGTAAAAATTTATATGAATTATATTCAATTTATTATATTAATATAATAATTTGCATTTGAATCATAATTCAAGATCTATATTAAATAAAAATTTAATATATAGTTCTTAAAAAAGAACAATTTGCATTAAATTGTCTATTTTAATCATTAATGGCAATCCAATTTCTATTATTAATGGTTTTACTAAATGCATCTTTTTACAAGCCTATAACTAAAGTGCTTGATGATAGAGAAGATTATATTCGTAATAGTTTAACTACAGCTTCAGAAAATCTAGTTAAAGCAAATCAGCTAACAACTAAATATGAACAAGAATTAGCTGAAGCAAGACAACTAGCACAAACAATTATTAGCCAATCAAAAAAAGAAGCACAAGCTATAGTATCTAATAACATACAAAACGCTCAAAAAGATGCTGAAAAAATGGTGAGAGAAGCTTCACAACAATTAAATTTACAAAAAGAAAAAGCCTTAAAAACTTTAGAAGATCAAGTGGATATATTAAGCGAACAAATAAAAAATAAATTATTAGCCGGTCAATCACTATAATATTAATTATTTTTTATTTATGATTAATTAATTTATTTAGATTAAAGAGAAAAAATATGATCGAATTTGTAAACTACCCTCTTAGCTTACTGTCTGAACATCACAAGCATGGCTTCAGTATTAATACTAATATATTAGAAACAAATGTTATTAATATAGCAATATTACTAACAGCATTAATATATTTTGGTAAACCTACGTTAAATAAAATCCTACAAAATAGACAAGATAAAGTTTTATTTGCGATTAATGAAGCTGAAACAAAATTAGAGCAAGCTAATACGCGATTAACGCAAGCCGAGAAGCAATTGCAACAAACTCAAGCGATTATTGCTCAAATTAAACAAGAAGCAGAATCGACAGCTGCAAAAATTAGAGCTTCTATACTAGCTCAAGGAAAAATTGACGTAGATAGATTAGTGGCTTCAAGTACATCTAGTGTATTCTCCACAGAAGCTGATATTAGAAAACAAATACAACAACAAATTGCAACTTTAGCTCTAAAACGTGTTAGTGCTCAATTAAAAGCTCAAATTAGTTCAGAAATGCAATCAAAAATTATTGATCTAAATATTGCTAAGCTAGGAGGTAAATAATGAGTGAAAAAAAAGTAAGCTCAAAAATTGCACAACCTTACGCAGAAGCATTACTAGAAACAGCATTTTCATCGAATAATTTACAAAAAGTTACCGATGATATACAAAATATTAAAAATACAATTAGCTCATCTGCTGAACTAAGTAGAGCATTAAATAATCCTTTACTAACTATAAAAAATAAACAAATTATAATTAATAAATTATTTAAAGATAAAATCAGTAGCTTAACTTTAAATTTTTTAATGTTAATAATTGAACGCAAAAGAGCTGTATTAATAGAAGCTATATGTAAACAATTTATAACTTTATCTTATAATAAGTCTGGAATTACTATAGCTAACGTCATTTCTTCAACTCCTTTTACTGAGCAACAATACAGCTTACTAGTAAAAAAGGTACAAGAAATTGCGAATAGTAAACAAGTACAATTAAATGTTGAAATAGATAGGGAATTAATTGGTGGATTTACTATACAAATAGGCTCGCAAATTATAGATAGTAGTCTAAAAGGTCAATTAAAACAAATGGCATCACATTTAGAGATAGCATAGATTTAATTTACTCAAAAAATTCTTATTGCAGTAGTGTAAAATATTTGAAAATCAATTAAAATCATATAAATTATGGTAAATATTAGACCTGATGAGATTAGCAGTATAATTCGTCAACAAATTGAACAATACGATCAAAAAGTAGAAGTTGTAAATGTTGGAACAGTTCTTCAAGTAGGAGACGGTATCGCTAGAGTATACGGTTTAGATGAAGTAATGGCTGGTGAGCTACTAGAATTTGAAGATAAAACAGTTGGTATTGCTTTAAACCTAGAAAGTGATAACGTTGGTGTAGTACTAATGGGAGATGGACGTAACATTCTAGAAGGTAGTACTGTAAAAGCGACAGGTAAAATTGCCCAAATTAATACGGGTGATAAATACTTAGGAAGAGTTGTTGATGCTTTAGCACGTCCAATTGATGGTAAAGGTGATATAAAAACAGAAACCACTAGATTAATAGAGTCAAATGCTCCTGGTATTATTGCACGTCAATCAGTTTGCGAACCGATGCAAACAGGTATTACAGCCATTGATGCAATGATTCCTATTGGACGCGGACAACGTGAATTAATCATTGGAGACAGACAAACTGGTAAAACTTCTGTAGCAATCGATACAATAATTAACCAAAAAGGCCAAGGTGTTATTTGTGTTTATGTTGCTATAGGCCAAAAAGCATCATCTGTAGCTCAAGTAGTAACAACTTTAGAAGAGAAGGGGGCGCTAGATTATACTATTATAGTAGCAGCTAATGCTGATGATCCTGCGACACTACAATATATTGCACCTTATACTGGAGCAGCGTTAGCAGAAAACTTTATGTACGCAGGTAAAGCAACTCTAGTAATCTATGATGACTTAACTAAACAAGCTCAAGCTTATAGACAAATGTCATTATTATTACGCAGACCTCCGGGAAGAGAAGCTTATCCAGGTGATGTATTCTACTTACATTCACGTTTACTAGAAAGAGCTGCTAAATTAAATTCTAGTTTAGGTGGTGGTAGTATGACAGCTTTACCAATTATTGAAACACAAGCTGGAGACGTTTCTGCTTATATTCCAACAAATGTAATTTCTATTACTGATGGTCAAATTTTCTTATCTGGTGATTTGTTTAACTCAGGAATTCGTCCTGCAATTAATGTAGGTATATCCGTTTCTAGAGTAGGTTCAGCTGCACAAATCAAAGCAATGAAACAAGTAGCTGGTAAACTAAAATTAGAACTAGCTCAATTTGCAGAACTTGAGGCTTTTTCACAATTTGCTTCAGATCTAGATAAAACTACACAAAATCAATTAGCAAGGGGTCAACGCTTAAGAGAAGTTTTAAAACAAAGTCAAAATAGCCCAATACCAGTAGAAGAACAAGTAGCAATTATTTATACTGGTATTAATGGTTACTTAGATGACCTAAAATTAAACGATGTGAAAAATTTTATTCAAAGCTTAAGAGATGATTTAGCTAATTCAAAACCAGAATTTGGCGAAAGCATCAGATCAAGCAAAGCATTTAGTAAAGAGGCTGAAGAATTATTGAAAAAAGCAATTCAAGATGTAAAACAAAGCTTTATTAAATAATTAAAAAGTAAAAAACAATTACAAATAATATAATTGTTTTTTACTTTTTTCTTTCTAAGTGTCAAAAAATTTATAACCATAAGCTTCTAATTTTTCAGACAAGGAATAATCTCCGCTTTGAATAATTTTGCCATCCTTCATTATATGTACATAATCTGGTTTAATATACTCTAATAATCGTTGATAATGAGTAATTAGAATAATAGAATTATTCGGTTTTTTTAAAGACTTTATACCGTTTGCAACTATTTTTAAAGCATCAATATCTAAACCAGAATCTGTTTCATCTAGAATTGATAATTTAGGTTCCAAAACAGCCATCTGCAAAATTTCATTCCGTTTTTTTTCTCCTCCTGAAAAACCTTCATTAACATTTCTAGCTAAAAAACTAGGGTCCATATTAACTACTTTCAGTTTTTCAGTTATAAAATCAAAAAAACTTAGAGGATCTATAGGTTCTAAGCCTAATTTTTGCCTTTTAGCATTATAAGACAACCTTAAAAAATCAGCATTACTCACTCCAGGAATTTCGACAGGATATTGAAATGCTAAAAAAATACCTGATCTAGCTCTTTCTTCTGTTGAAAGATCAGTAATGTCTTGATTTTCAAAATAAATTTTACCAGACATTATTTGATAAGCAGGATGTCCAGCAATCACTTTAGACAATGTACTCTTACCAGATCCATTAGGCCCCATAATAGCATGTATCTCTCCAGGGCGTATAATTAAATTCAAACCATATAAAATATCAGTATTACTGGTTTTAGCATATAGGTTATCAACTTTTAATATAGATTCTTGCATATTTATTATCCTACTGTACCTTCTAATTTTAATCCTAATAACTTATCAGCTTCTACAGCAAATTCCATTGGGAGTTCGCTAAATACTTCACGACAAAAACCGCTAATCATTAAAGCTATAGCTTGTTCCAAATCAATTCCACGCTGTAAAAAGTAAAATATTTGCTCTTCTCCTATTTTTGAAGTGGAAGCTTCGTGCTCAATTTTAGCGGTTGAATTTTGAACTTGTAAATAAGGAAAAGTTTTAGCACTAGAGCGTCCACCTATTAATAAAGAATCACATTGTGAATAATTCCTAGATTGGGAAGCAGTAGGTAAAATTTTGACTAAACCGCGATAAGTGTTTGAAGATGATCCTACGGAAATTCCTTTAGAAATAATACGACTTTTAGTTTCTTTACCAATATGTACCATTTTAGTACCAGTATCAGCCTGCTGAAAATTATTAGTTAAAGCAACAGAATAAAATTCTCCTGAAGAATTATTACCTGAAAGTATACAACTAGGATATTTCCATGTTATAGCAGATCCTGTTTCAACTTGAGTCCAAGAAATCTTTGAACTTTTACCTAGACAAAGTCCCCTTTTAGTAACAAAATTCAAAATTCCACCTTGCCCTTTTTCATCACCTGCATACCAATTTTGAACTGTTGAATACTTAATTTCTGCATTATCAAAAGCAACTAATTCTACAATAGCAGCATGTAATTGATTACGATCGTATTGAGGGGCAGTACAACCTTCTAAATAGCTTACAGAGCTGTTGTCTTCAGCAATAATTAATGTTCTTTCAAATTGTCCAGATTCTTGATCATTAATTCTAAAATAAGTTGATAAATCTAAAGGACATTTTACACCTTTCGGAATATAGCAAAATGATCCATCTGAAAAAACAGCTGAATTCAAAGCTGAAAAATAATTATCGCCTATAGGTACTACAGATCCTAAATATTTACGCACTAAATCTGGATATTTTTGAATAGCTTCAGATATAGAACAAAAAATTACTCCAACTTTGGCTAAATCCTCTTTAAAAGTTGTAGCGATAGATACACTATCAAAAACTGCATCAATAGCTACATTAGCTAATCGTTTTTGTTCATTTAAAGGAATTCCTAATTTATTAAATGTATCTATTAATTCAGGGTTCACTTCATCTAAGCTATTCATTTTTTTCTTAAACTTTGGCACAGAATAATAAATAATATTCTGATAATCAATATTAGGAATATTTAAAGCAGACCAATTAGGAGGACTTAACTTTTTCCACACCTTGAATGCTTGAAGTCTAAATTCTAGCATAAAACTAGGTTCATTTTTTTTACTAGATATTAATCTAATAATATCTTCATTAATACCTCTAGGAAATTCTTCAACTTCTATTTCGGTCTTAAAACCATATTTATATGGCGTATTAACTAATTGTTCTAAACTAGCTACTTGTTGTTGATTATAATCAAGCATAAAAAATAATTAAATCATTTTATATATTTTATTTCTAATTATACATCATATAATATGATTAAAGTCAAAAAGATGTCTTCTATTCATATTTACGTAAAAAGTATAATATGTAATAATATACATTGAATTCAATTGATAATAAGTAAATTACTATATTGATAGAGATAAATCATAAACTAGAATTAACCTTATTGAAATAATGCATGTATTTAACTAAACTAAATAAATTACTTTTAAATGTTAATAAAATAGTAAAAAGAAATTATAATAATACTCTCAGCTATTTCGCTATTAATTTAATCAGCCTATTGTTAGGTTTTTTTATAGCTAATGCTTTGGCAACTTTACCAGGACAAACTGGAGATTGGGGATTAGTTGTATCAGGAATATTAGTTGCGATTACTGAAACAGTTAGTAAATTGATATATTCTATAAATAAAGAACAAATTCAAAAACATAAAAGCTATGTCACTAGTTTGACAATAATTAATAATATAAAAATAGGAGTTATATATGGATTTTTCGTAGATTCATTTAAACTGGGTAGTTAAATAATATATTACATATATTTAAAGGGCGAACGACGGGAGTCGAACCCGCGAATGGTGGAACCACAATCCACTGCCGTAACCACTTGGCCACGCTCGCCATTAAATATAATTATAGTATGTAGCAAGTAAATAAGTCTAGATAGATTCTAATATTCAATTTAGGTAGCTACACAACTTAAATATTTCATAATTAATAATCTTATTTTATCGATAAATAATTGAGGATGAAAATCTTAATTTACTCATTATTTTTTCTTAAACTTGACAAATTAATATAGTTTACTATTATTATAGTTAATAACTAGTTGGGGTGTAGCCAAGTGGTAAGGCAGCGGACTTTGACTCCGCCATTTCGCAGGTTCGAATCCTTCCACCCCAGAATTTACGACTTATAATAAATACTTAATTCATTCAAATATATTACTTTAATTTTATCTAAGCTATTTAAGTCTATTGTGCTTTGTTTGCCCGATTTTAACCACTTGATACTTATAAAATTATTGGCTACTTCATTCTGACCAATTATTATACAAGCTTTAGCCATTTTTCGAGAAGCTCGTTGTATTTGCTTTTGGATTTTAGTAAAAGTAAAATCCATTTCTATGTTAAAGCCTTTTTGTTGTAACTGATTAGATACAATAAGTGATATTAGCTTTGCTTCTTCATCTAATGGTGCAATGTAAAAATCTAAAATATTAGATTGATCATTTGACTGGTTTATTATTAATAATAAACGCTCAATTCCCATGCCCCATCCAACTGCAGGTAAATTTGGACCGCTTAATTGTTCTACTAAATTATTATACCTACCCCCACCGCATACTGTATCTTGAGCACCTAAGCTATTAGATTTAATTTCAAAAGCTGTGTAAGTATAATAATCTAACCCCCTTACTAATCGTGGATTTATAGAATATTCTATCCCAGATGCTTCTAAATAAGAACATAAAATGTGAAAATGTTTTTTAGAATCGTCATTTAAAAATTTTGATAATAATGGAGCGTCTTTTAAAATCTCTTGAACGGTACTATTTTTACTATCAAATATTCTTAAGGGATTTAATGCTAGTTTAAATAAGGAGTCCTCATCTAACTTATCTTTATATTGATTTAAAAATGTTTTTAAAGCTAATAAATATTCCTCCCTTTCATTAAAACCACCGATAGAATTTATTTCCAATTTTAGGTCTTTGACTTTCAAAACAGTAAGTATTTGTATTGCTACATAAATTACTTCAAAATCTGCTAAAGGATCATTACTTCCTATACACTCAATACCTAACTGATTAAATTGACGTTGTCTACCATTTTGAGGTCTTTCATATCTGAACATAGGTCCTATATACCATAATCTATTAATCGTATTATTGTATAAACGATTTTCAATTAAAGCTCTAATAGCACCAGCAGTACCTTCTGGTCTTAAAGTTAACGATCTGTTACCTTGATCTCTAAAAGTATACATTTCTTTATTGACTATATCTGTAGCTTGGCCGATTCCTCTTTGAAATAAAATAGTATCTTCAAATATAGGAGTAGAAATTTTGCCATAACCAAAGCTAGATAAAACTGATTGTGCTAAATTTTCTAAATTTTGCCACATAAAACTTTCTTTAGGTAATATATCTTTTGTACCGCGTGGTTTTTTTATAATTTCTTGCATATGTAAATTCAATAATTTATTTAGATCAGAAAATGTAATTACTTTATAAATATAACATAAAAATTAAAAGCTGGATTTAGATTTAGATTTAGATTTAGATTTGGATTTCGACTAAATAGAAAGTTATAATTAAAATAATTATATTTTTGTACGATAATTTTGATAATTTTTTATATATATTATGTGTATATGTATTAACTGTATATATATTAATTCTTGTTCTACCTTTATGGGATAAATAAAATTAAGACAGAGTCTCATTATCATTAAATTGATAAATTTTTTCTCTTAATAGCTACTATATTATGTAAATTCAATTTTTTTATCATCAATAGTCATTAATTTTATATTTAATATGACTTATATAATATGAATAATTGATATAAAAATAGCTTATAATTCTAACCTTCATTGCAATTTTATTACTTTTATGAATTACTATCATTCTTGAAGCTATACTTATTCCATCAATAAATGTATGAGTTTTGTAAAAAGGTAAGCTTATCATATTTTTAATATCGTATATTAAGTAAATATAAAAAAATTTCTGGAATTACAAATATATTAAATTATATATTTAATAATTCAATTTTATTACGGTAATTGTAAGGTAAAAATTAAACTAATAATTCAAAAAATAGCAAGATTAACTTCAGATAAAAATTTGACATAACTTTGTATAAATGAACTTTTTTATTATATTTAGCTTTAAATAATTAAAATTATACAATAAGTTAAATAATAGGAAAAATTATAAGTATTTTCACGATAATAAATATTCATTTCTAATATATCATGCGATTATAGAAAATAACCATAAAATAACAGCCTTAGATGAAAAGAGATTGTTTTTTGGATTTCAGCCTAAAGATGCAATTATCAATGTAAATATATATAACCAAAATAATAATTTTAGTATTGATTGGGATTTAATAGAATGTTTATCATTTATAGAAGCTCCAGGTATATGGTTAAATAAAACAAAAAAAAGCAACGCTAATTAATTAGCGTTGCTTTTTTTTGTTTTATTTAACCATAATAAACTATCTAACTGTATTCCACATTACTTGTGAATCAATAGGTTCAATTAAATATAAACGAATTAAATTTATAATTAATTGACTCATATAAGGTAATTTACGTATAAATTTAATTAACTGAATACTATCACTACTATTAATATTCATTAGCTGTTGGTTTAAACAAGAACATTGATCTAATAATTCAAAAAACATTGGATGATCTACGTTTAAAGCTACTGGAAATAAACGTGCAGAACTTTCGTTAGTTTTTCTAATTACCTGGATATCAAATTGTCTTGGATCTAAACCAATAGCAGTATAAAAATTCGCTCTTTGGAAATCATTTAAATACATAGTTACAAAAACAGATAATAAGAAAAATCTACACCATAATTTCGCTTTAAAATCGTTTAATAAACTAGGTTGAGATTTTAATAAAGCAGCGAAAAAATCTCCATGCCTGTTTTCATCTTGACACCAATTTTCAAAAAACTTAAATATAGGATATACTCTATATTGAGGATGTTTTTCTAAATGACGATAAATTGTAATATAACGCCAATAACCAATTTTTTCTGATAAATATGTAGCATAAAAAATAAACTTAGGAGCAAAAAACGTATATTTTCTATTCTTTGTTAAAAAGCCTAAATCCAAAGAAATATTAAAATCACTCATTGCTTTATTTAAAAAGCCAGCGTGTCTAGCTTCATCTCTAGACATTAATAAAAACGATTCAGCTAAAATCGGATTAACGTCAACTAACCTTCTTGATAATTCTTTATATAAAAGGAATCCAGAAAATTCAGCAGTACAAGATCTCTCTAAAAATTCAATAAATAAAGATCTCGTTTGCTCATCTAATTGATCCCAAGATTTACTAAATTCTTCATCACGAATAAAATGTTGCTTATTATAATCAACTCTAAATTCTTCTAAAATAGCAATAAATTCGTCGTAATTACTCGAAATATCCATTTTAGCAATTTCATCGAAGTCTGTCGTATAAAAACGTGGAGTTAATAAACTTTCTTTAATTGAAGCTTTTATTTCCACTTGAGGCTGAGATTTCGTTTGATTAGAAATAGATCCTACCATATTTAATCTTTAATCTGTAAAATACTAATTTATATTTATGTATTAACTATATTAATACATAATAAAGATTATGAGAAATAAATATAATATATTTTTTACATTTCTTGATTTGTGTAAAAAAATAGTTAATAATATAACTATAAATATTATTTTTTATTCATTCAAGGCAGTATAAAATGCAAATTTTAATTTCAACTCTGAACTTGGTTTTTATGTCAATAGCACGATTTACAGAAATATATATCGTATTAATACTATTGCGTTTATCTCTAGGTTGGTTGCCTAATATTAATGCATACAATGAGCCATATTTTACATTATACAGACTTACCGATCCTTACTTAAAATTATTTAGAGGAATTTTACCCTATATATTTGGTATGGATGTATCTCCTATACTTGCTATATTATTCTTACAAAATATAATGGTTATATTTCAAAATATTCACTTAGAAGCATTCGATTAATATGTAAGACTGTAGTAAATTAGATATAGTTGCAAAATTTTTATAAATTTGTTATCATATCTAACTATAGATCCTTAGTAGCTCAGTGGTAGAGCAATCGGCTGTTAACCGATTGGTCGTAGGTTCAAATCCTACCTGAGGAGTTAAATTACAAACTTAATGATAACTTTAACAACATGCTTTTAGACAATTTTTTTTTTCAAATACAATATTATATGGATAAGATGAGCATTGACTCTATAAATCAAAATAATGTTTCTAGTATAATATTAATTTTAATAACAGGGATTTTAACAGGATTTAATCCTTGTACTTTATCGATTATCCCTATATATTTAAATTATATTCATAAAGAAGACAAAAGCTCTAAAATTTCAATTCTTCTATTTTTAGGTGGAATAATAACAAGTATATCAAGTATCGGAATAATTTCTTTAATAGTTGGAAAATCAACTACATACGGGGATATTTTTACGATTATAGCTGGCTTAATTACTATATTATTAGGCTTAAATTATTTAAATATAATTCCAAATGTAAAATTACCAAATGAAGAAATAAAACATTATCTAAAATATATAAAAAAATTTATTAAATTTACTCCATATATAAATGGAATAATATTTGGATTAACTATATCTTCTTGTAGTACTCCTATACTAGTAACCATAAGCCTTTGGATTATAAAAAGTAAAAATCTTATATGGGGATTATTTTTAATGGTTATTTATTCTGTAGGGTATTCTATACCTATTATTTTACTTAGCTTCACAATTAATAATATAGAAAATATAATTAAAAAATATATATCTAATGAATCCATTTATTTAGTTAATGGATTTATTTTAATCGCTCTTGGAACAATATATTCATTATCAATTTTATAAAATATAATATAAGCAATATCTAAGATATTGCTTATATGGCTTAAGTCCAACGACGAAGAGTTAAAGTTATACTACCTTGATTATTTTTTATTTCTTTTATTGACTCAAAACCTAAATTTTTTGCCTTATCAAGGATACAATTATAGGCATACCGTTGATTTAATTTATTTAAAAAAACTTCTACAGGAGAACTTTGCTGCCAGAACTGTAAGTCAGTTACTAATTCATAATCTTGACCATTCCAAGAGAATAATAAGTCCACATTATTATCTTGTTTAATAACGTAGCTAGCCTTATTCTTTACAGATAAAATATCAACGATTTTATTCCATTTTAATCCTAAATCTGATAAAGCTATTTGCAGTGTATTCTCATCTCGAATAGTCGTTTTGATTTTAGTTAAATGTGACATATAATATAAAATTTGGTATAAAATAAAAAAATCAAAAATTATTTAGCTGTTTTAGATCATTAAAAAGCTAAAATATTAAATTAAACTAGAAATTAAATCCCTTATTAATTACGAATAATTTTATCTTTTTGGCTAACTAAAAATAATGCACCACCTATTGGTAATACAACAATCAAAGCGCCTAAAATTAAACTATTAAAAAAACTAGATAATGAAGGTGTCATAAAAATTTAATCCTTATTCTTAATTTATAATAAAATAAAAATTATGTTCATGTTATTTAACTACAGGTTTAATATAATTAAAAATTATTAGTCTCGAGTAACCTTCCTGTTGTTTTTAGCCAATTCTGAGCTTCGATGTAATTATTTGGGGCTAAACGAATCGCTTGTTTCCAATATTCAGCCGCCTTATCAAACATTGAATTACCTAAATCGAGCTTTTTAGCTTCTATAGCTTTAAGTCCTTGATAATGATAAATTACAGCGATATTATTTAAAGCTTGTGGTAATTGTGAATTCAAATCTAAAGCCTGATGATAATATTCTAACGCTTTAATATATTCACCATTACTTGCATAAATTAAGCCTATATTATATAAAATATAACTACGATCATAAGGATCTTCTTCTAGCTTTAATGCTTCGTAATAGTTTTCTAAAGCTTCAGCATATTCCCCCTCAGACTGAGCAGACATTCCATCTCTATAATAAGAAAAAGCTTCTTTTTCTGCCTTAGAAGTTGGTAAAATTTTTAACACAATATCAGCCATCACTGTAAAAGTTTTATCTATAAAATTATCATTTTTCTGAGATCTTGGCATGTATATTATGAATATTATTATATTAAGTTAGTATTTTTCAACTTAATTCAGTATCCTTAATATATAACCGGCTTCAAAACTTTTGAGTTAGCTTACTTATATTGTAAGGTACTATTAAATTAAAAAAGAGCTATTAAATGGTGCACTATTCTAAATCTTTACGATTTGGGTTTCTTGATGGATCATTTGAAAGAAAACCAAATACAAATAAAGATACAAAAAAGATAACTGTAGTATAAACAAAAATTTTTAACGTAAACATTTCTTATCTCCAATGAATGAATAAAACTTATTTTATCTTAAAAATATATTTTAAATGCATTAATGTATAAATTCATACAATTAAAATATAAAATTTATACATTAATACATGATAAAAAATAAATTTAAGGAAATATGAATTTAATAATATAATGAATTTTTACTAATAGTTAAACCATTAATATATTCATATTAAGTTAGAAAATATATTCTATGAAATTTAAATTATGAATTGATTATAATATAATTATTTAACAAAAGAGAATAAGAATACTTATTCCTAAAACAATCTTTATAGTTTTTATATTTAAATATGAAAAGTTAGTAGATTGTGATTAAATCAATTTAATCGTTTTTAAACCAAAGAAGAAAGCAACTGGTACTGTAAGAAATACCGCTACACATAAAACATAAGTAAACAGCATAAACAATTATTTTCCGTAATTATTAATCAATATTCTAAAATCAAATTAAACTTATTAACTACCCAAACTAGTCCAATCTACATCTACATTATCTAAAATTAATGAAGAGTTATAGATTTGTAAAATTATTAATAGAAATAAGAAAAACAATAGCATGAATACGCCCATAACTGGAGTAGTTCCCCAACCTGGAACTACCTTACCATATTCAGAGTTTAAAGGTCTTAAGATTTCTCCTAGTCTTGTTCTTAGTGCCATAAATTGTATTAATTGAAAATTAAGTTTATATTTTATATATTATTATTCATAATAATATTATAGAAAAAGTCAACTTTAATATTTTGTGAGTTATGGAAACTGCAACAGTTCTTAGCATTTTCATTTCCAGTCTTTGTAAGATTAAATCAATTAATTTACGAAATAATGATTTTTTTTTATTCAGTGAATAAATAAAAAGAGTTCAAATTACAACTACAGATAAATTAAATAATGAACACAATCATATTGTTATACATTATAAACTATAGAGATTATTATAACAACTTTAAAATAGATATAGCTTTTATTTAAAATACTATTTTATATTAAAGTTTAAGCTACATAGTATCATATGTTACAATTTGTAGTTTATTTCAAAAAAAATTATTGAGATTACTTGGAATTACAGGATATTCTATTTATACTGCATTTGGCCCAGGAGCAAAAAACTTAAGAGATCCATTTGAAGAACATGAAGATTAGTATAATAATTTTATAACTTCATTTTAAAAAGACCACTCTATATTTTTTTGATATAGAGTGGTCTAAATATTTATTTTGCAATTCTTGGAGGTTCTCTAAAGAAAACAGCAAAAAAGATCACCATTAAAGTACCTACCAATAAAAAGACATACACTAACGCTTCCATGAATTACTCCCAATATGTTTATATTATACAACACCTTGTTTTTTAGTCGTTTTATCGCCTAATTTAGCAAAAGCACCGAATTCAACTTGCTCGGTAATATCTTCTCCAATACCAGCGAATACGTCTCTGAATATTGTCCGAGATCCATGCCATAAATGTCCAAAGAAGAATAATAGTGCGAAGTTAGCATGTCCGAATGTATACCATCCTCTTGGACTACTTCTAAATACACCATCTGATTCTAAAGTTGTACGATCAAATTCAAATACTTCACCCAACTGAGCTTTTCTAGCATACTTTTTAACACTAGGAGCATCAGTAAATGATTTACCATTTAGCTTACCGCCATAGAAATCAATAGTAACTCCTACTTGTTCAATACTATACTTAGATTCAGCACGACGGAATGGTATATCTGCTCTAATAATACCATCTTGGTCTACAAGTATAACTGGGAAAGTTTCAAAGAAAGCTGGCATTCTTCTTACAGTTAATTCACGTCCTTCTTTATCTTTAAAAATTGGATGACCTAGCCATGCTTCAGCAATACCATCTCCTTTATCCATAGGACCTGAACGGAATAAACCACCTTTAGCCGGATTATTACCAATATAATCATAAAAGGCTAGCTTATCTGGAATACGTGACCAAGCTTCAGATGGAGATAAGCCTTCTGCTAAAGCATTTTCTACTCTTCTTTCAATTTCTTGTTGGAAATATCCACTATCCCATTGATATCTAGTTGGGCCAAATAATTCTATCGGAGTAGTAGCTGAACCATACCACATTGTTCCTGAAGTAATAAAAGCAGCAAAGAATACAGCAGCGATACTACTTGATAATACAGTTTCAATATTACCCATTCTTAAAGCTCTATATAATCTTTGTGGTGGTCTACTGCTTAGATGGAAAACACCAGCAAGTATACCAACTGTACCAGCAGCTATATGATGAGACGCAACTCCACCAGGATTAAAAGGATTAAAACCTTCTGGTCCCCAAGCTGGAGCTACAGGTTGCACTTTTCCTGTAATACCGTATGCATCTGATACCCAAATACCAGGACCAAATAAGCCTGTTACGTGGAATGCACCGAAACCAAAACATAAAATGCTAGATAATAATAGGTGGATACCAAAAATTTTTGGTAAATCTAAAGCTGGTTCACCTGTTCTAGGATCACGGAATAATTCTAGATCCCAATAAGTCCAATGCCAAATAGCAGATAAAAATAATAAACCAGATAATATAATATGGCTTAAAGCTACACCTTCAAAACTCCAAAGACCAGGGTTCGAAACGCTTTCCCCAGTAATACTCCATCCTCCCCAAGAATCAGTAACTCCAAGACGTGTCATAAATGGCATTACAAACATACCTTGTCTCCACATCGGATTCAATACTGGATCAGAAGGATCAAAAACTGCTAATTCATATAAGGCCATTGAGCCAGCCCAACCTGCAACCAAAGCTGTATGCATTAAATGTACAGCAATTAAGCGTCCAGGATCGTTTAATACTACTGTATGTACTCTATACCATGGTAAAGCCATGAAAATTGTATCTCCTAAAATAAATAAATATTTTGGCTTTCTTACAAAATTTTAAATAATTAATAATAATTAATTATATATTAATAGTGATACATAATATATATAAAATTATTAATTCTTATAATTTATAACTGAATTTATATAATTAAAATAAGCGGTTTATAGTATATTGAGCAACCTTCTGTAAAGCTCTTTTTGCTTCTGAATCTTCTATAGATTCTAAACAATACAAAGCTGCTTGAAGATGTTCATAAGCCAAATCTTTTGCTTTAGCAATACCGCCACTTTGATTAATCATATTAACGGCATCATTTATATCATTTTTTTTCTTAAATTCTCTCTCGATTAAATTTAATATTAGTGGCTCTTCAGTTAAACTAAATAATATCGGAGCAGTTAAATTACCGTTTTTTAAATCTGAAGCTGAAGGTTTTCCTAAAAAATAGCTCGAGCCAACTAAATCTAGTAAATCATCAATAATTTGAAATGCTAAGCCTAAATGACGACCGTAATTGTATATATCTCTAATAATATTCTTATTTGAGTTTGATAACATTGCGGAACCTTGACAGCTGGCAGCTATTAAAGAAGCTGTTTTATAAAAAGACTTTTCGATATATTCTTCTAAAGAAAAATTGGGATCAAATAAAATTATGCCTTGCCTAATTTCACCTTCGGCAAAATCAGAAATAACTTTAGAAATATTTTGTACTACTTCTAAATTATCCAAATTAGCTAAATACCAAGATGATTGAGCAAATAAATAATCGCCAGCAAGGACAGCAATTTTTGTATTAAATCGATTATGTACAGTGATAACTCCCCTGCGTGTAGAACAATCATCTATAATATCATCGTGAACTAAGCTGGCGGTATGAATAATTTCTGTTATTTCTGCTAAACGTTTTTGAGAAGGATATATTTTATGGTTATTAATTGCTTTAGCGACTAATAATACTAAAGCCGGACGAATTCTTTTACCACCTGCTGAAAATAAATGTTCAGCAGCCGCATAGAGTACAGGGTGCCTTTCGCCTACCATATGCTGTAAATTATAATTCAATATATTTAAATCTTTTTCAATAATAGATAAAGATAGTAAATTTTTATTCATATTTGTATTAAACTAAAAACTAGAGTAAATAATTATTTATAAATATTATAACTCAAATGTGTTTATAAGAACTACGTAGCCTTGATTAAAGTTAAATAATAAAAGAATTAGTATTTAGAATAAATATATTGAATATAAACTAATCAATACCAAAATCTATATGCATTTTCGCACCTTCAGAAATTACGGGAATTTGAGCATATGTACCTTTAAAAATATGCCAAAATGAATATATTACCGTAGTTAAAACGAACCAAAATAAGGTATTAGATACCATACTACCATATAAACTAAATTTAAAACCTGTAGGGAATAACCTAAAAATATTAGCAAATACAATTATAACCATATACAATATAATTGCCTGCAATGTATTAAACTTTAATAAACGATGAATTGGAATTGGTCCCTTTGCACTTACAATAAAATAGTACAGTAAGAAAAATATAATTATACTTAACCAAGGTGTACTAGAATAAAAAGCTACATAAGGTAAAAATGTTTTCTTGTATATACGAAAAATATTTAAAGGATAATCCTGCAAAACTAAATTACCGAAATCTTGAAAACCTTCTAACAAAGGTAAAAGATAAGGAAATGTAGAAAATAAACGAATAAAAATAGATATATTTTTACTTTCTTTCATAACACTTTTTATAAAAAAATCAAATAATATAATAATGGTTCTATAATTTTTTCTATTAATTAATTTGATATAAATTTTAATTAACAGTAGACTATATAATTTTTGTCATTTTAGCATAAAGATTAATAATTACATCAGAATATAAATATGATATTTTTATAATAATTATACTTTCAATAACGTATTTAATAGTATTTACATTAATAATATCATACTATTAGCTTTTTTTCTATATAATTATATATAATTCATAATTTGCAATTTAATAGGGGCAGAGGGACTTGAACCCTCACGACCAAAAAGGTCAACAGATTTTAAGTCTGTTGTGTCTACCATTTCACCACACCCCCCCCAAATATATATACATATTATAATATGAAATTAATATATTAGCAAGTTTTTTAGGCGGCACCCAGATTCGAACTGGGGGATAAAGGATTTGCAATCCTTTGCCTTACCACTTGGCCATACCGCCATAATCAATTCTATATTAACATAATTCAAGAAAGTTGTTAATAACAAATATATATTATTAAAGAAAATGAATACTCGTTAAACTAATGTTTTATTTTAAAGATATAATATAAAAAACAGTATATAATGAATATTAGTAATACATTAAAATAAATATAAGGAGATTACTTAAATGCAAGATGCAATTAGCAGTGTTATAAACCAATATGACTTAAGCGGAAAATATTTAGATTCTAAAGCTATTAATGAACTATCTACATATTTTAATACAGGTATTCAGAGACTTAAAATTGCTGGTTTAATTAATAAAGAAGCAGGTGTAATCGTTAAAGAAGCTGCAGACAGGTTATTCGTAGATCAACCAGAACTTTTAAGACCATGTGGCAATGCTTTTATAGGTAATGCATATACTACAAGACGCTATGCAGCTTGCGTACGTGATATTGAATACTATCTAAGATATTCTAGTTACAGTATTGTAGCAGGTACTACAGATGTTTTAGATGAACGAGTATTAGATGGATTAAAAGAAACTTACAACTCACTATCAGTACCTATTGGACCTACTGTTACATTAATTAGAATTCTAGAAGATATAATTATTGACAAGTTTTCAACTAATTCAGAAGAAATTGCAATCATTAGTAAACCGTTTAGACACTTAATAGTAAATTTAAGTGAGAAAAATATATAATATACACGCCCTGAAGGACTTGAACCCTCGACACCAGGTTTTGGAGACCTGCGTTCTACCAACTGAACTAAGGACGTTTATTTACTAATGAGATAGTAGTAAAAATAGACAAAATAGTCAATATTCAATAAAAAATAGAGTAAAAAACCTTTAAACGCAATAGCGTAATATTATATATGAATCAAGAAAAGAAAACAGATAGCTTAGAAGCTATGCGTAAATTTTCAGAAACATATGCTAAAAGAACAGGAACTTTCTTTTGTGCGGATACTAGTGTAACGGCAGTTGTAATTGAAGGCCTTGCTAAACATAAAGATCAATATGGATCACCTTTATGTCCATGTCGTCATTATGAAAACAAAGAAATAGAAGTTGCTGTAGCATATTGGAATTGTCCATGCGTACCAATGAGAGAGCGTAAAGAATGTCATTGTATGCTTTTCTTAACACCAGAGAATGATTTTTCTAGTAGCAATCAAGATATTAGTGAGAAAGAATTACTAGAACACTTAAATAAAATATAATTTATTTATTAAAAATTAAGAAGAGTCTTATAATAGCTAATCAAAACTAATATATAATTATGCTTATAAATTAATTTGTTTTAAATTTACAATAAGGATTTTTTTATGATAAATTGGCAAGTAATAGGACAACTTTTATCTTTAGCAATAATAGTATTAGTAGGTCCAGCAGTTGTAGTTTTACTTTCATTCCGTAAAAATAGTTTACTATAATTCATACGGCTTATTTTGAAAGGATAATTGAATTATTAGAAAAAATTATAAATATACTATTGTATAAAATATACTATTATAGTATATTTTATACAATAGTATGCTTTATAACAGGTAAAAATACATATAAAAAATATTAATTAATCACAAGTTAGACAATTTTAAAAAATATTTTTTCTTATTAATATAAGTTTTATGTTTTTTTACAGTTCATACCTTATTCATTAAATATTAAAACATATATTAAAATAACTAGCAAGGGTAATAAATTAATTTCTATATAATTATGTCAGAACCGATACAAATTACGGATTATTCGTTTAAGGAAGAAGTTCTTGAAAATGATATACCAGTATTAGTAGATTTTTGGGCTCCATGGTGTGGTCCGTGTAGAATGGTAGCTACTGTAGTTGATGAAATCGCAAGAGAATACGACAAACAAATTAAAGTAGTGAAAATCAATACAGATACAAATCCAAAAATAGCAACAGAATATGGAATTAGAAGCATTCCTACTTTAATGTTATTTAAAAATGGTCAACGCATAGAAACAGTTATAGGTGCAGTTCCTAAATCTACTTTATCTAGTGTAATAAACAATAATATATAACATTTAAGTTATTTATTTGAAACTATAAAGAGTAAAATAAACAATTATGGCAAAAAAATGTAGTATTACAGGTAAAAAAGCTAATAACGGCTACCAAATTTCACATTCTCATATAAGAACACATAAATTACAAGAAGTAAACTTACAATGGAAAAAGATTTGGGATTCTAAAAATAATAGATGGGTAAGACTAAAAATATCTACCAAAGCTCTAAAAACTATACTAAAACAAAATAATAATTTAATTTAAATGAAATTAATCAATCTTAAATAATTAATATTGATTTTTCATCATAAACAAATTATAATGAGGATATAAGCATTGCTGGTATAGCTCAATTGGTAGAGCAACTGATTTGTAATCAGTAGGTTATGGGTTCAAGTCCCTTTACCAGCTATAATAAATAATTGCTTGTATACTTATATATTTTTTATATTATAAAAAACAAATAATTAATGGCTGTACCTAAAAAAAGAACTTCAAAAGCAAAAAAAAATTCGCGTAAAGCTAATTGGAAAGCACAAGCAAAAAAACAAGCGACAAAAGCTTTATCATTAGCTAAATCAGTATTAAGTGGAAAATCTCGTGGTTTTATATACGATTTAAAAGAAGAATAATTAAGAATTCGAAAAAAATCTAAGCTGTAATTGAATATACAGCTTAGATTTTTATGTTATAAAACTATAACTATGAAATATTAAGTAATTTTCAAGAACTAATTAATATTTTCTTATAAATTAACGCATTGCTGCACTTATTTTATCAAAATACGTATTAATTTCACAGATAAGAGACGATAAATCTTTATCTAAAATATTTCTTTCTTTATTTTTAAGGCTATTGATAAATGCAAGAGATTGAGCTTTTAATATAGAGGTAGCTCTTACTGAAGAATATGTAGGAACACCTAAAGCAATATAAGTGTCTCTTAATCCATGTAAACATTTATCATCTAATATTGAAGAATCTCCTATTAATAAAGCATAAGAAATATAACGAAGAATAATTTCACCATCTCTTAAACAAGCTGCCATACGCCTATTCTTATAACAATTACCACCCTCAGTAATCAAACTCGGATTTTCACAAATCATACCTGAAACAGCATCTGATACCATACAACTCGCATTAGATAGAATAGCATTAACAGCATCTAAACGATTATTACCGTCACTAATAAATGTTTTTAAGGCTTCTAAATCTACTTCTCTATTACTAAATTGTTCTTTAGTATCAGAATTAATTACTACCTTAGAAAATGCATCTAGCATTATTTTCTCCTTGACTTTGTAAAGTTCTTAACTTTATTTTCAACTTTATATATAGCTGATGTATTTATCTCTCAATTTTTATTTTATTATATAAAATAAATAATCAAAATATTTCAGTAATAAATCGTAATATTATATTTAATTAAATAATAATGAAATTACTTAGCCTTAGTCATTTCTTCATATTCACTGGTCATCATATAAGTTTGCACTTGTTTTGTAGTCTGAATTGCTACCCCTACTAAAATTAAAATAGACGTAGGGCTAATCGATCGAACAAAATCTATATTAATAAAACTAATAAAAGAGGGTAATACAGCGATTATAAATAATAAAATAGAACCTAAAAAAGTTAATCGGTTAAGTACGGTTTTCAAATATGAAATAGTATCTTGACCTGGTCTTATACCCACAATACTAGATCCAGCTTTTCTAAGATTCTTAGATATATCATATGGATTAAAAATTAATGAAGAATATAAATAACTAAAAACAAAAATCAAGACTGCATATAAAGGCAAATATAATATTCCTTTAGGTAAAAATAAAGATATAAAATATTGAACCATTTCAGATTGAAATATCTGTAATATATATATTAATAAACTAATTACTGCAGAAGCAAAAATTATTGGCATTACGCCACCTTGATATAACTTTAATGGTATATAACTATTTAAACGAGAATCTCGTGACGTACTAAAATCATTTAATTGCCTTGCCGATACAATATTCAACTTTTTCATAGTCTCTTGCATTAAAATAGCAAGTAAAACCATAATAATAAATAAAATAATTAAGAATATTAGTTTTACCAATAATGCAAGGTTAAAATTAGCTGTTAGAATAAAATTTTGAATATTATCTTTTGGTAAATTTGAAATTACATTGAAAAAAATTAATAAAGATGTTCCATTGCCAATACCTTTTTCTGTTATTAATTCCGATAACCACATTACTAACATAGAGCCTGTAGTCAAACTTAAGACAGTATCAGCAATAAAAGAAATATTCCAATCAAAAACATATGGCCTTATCCAAAATGAAATAGAAAGAGATTGAATTATAGCCCATCCAAAAGAGAACGAACGAGTGATCTGGTTAATTTGTTGCCTACCAGATTCACCTTCTTCTTGTTGTAATTTTTCTAATGATGGTATAACTTTAACCAAAATTTGTATTACAATTGAAGAATTTATAAAAGGTACAATACCTAGAGCAAATAACCCTATTGTCGAAAAACCGCCTCCAGAGAACATATTTAAAAAACTGATGAATTGATTATTCTTAGAAGCTGCATATAAAGCATCATGATCAACTCCTGGTATAGGAATAAAAACTCCCATTCTTGCTATAACCAATAAACAAATAGTAAAAATAATTCGTTTTTGTAAATCTTTATTCATAAAAAATAAGACTAAGATTAAATTAATTAGAGATCATATAACATTGATAATCATATCATAGATTTACTATTTAAGGTTCATAATTTATTTGTAAATATTATTTAATATTTACAAATAAATTATGATAGTGAAGATTGATATTATATTCAATTTTCTTGTTTTATGATAATAGTCAATCTAGCTTAACTTTCTTCAGATATAAGATTTTTTTATTAATAAATTAATTTTTTTATAAATATTCAAGAATATTGCAATTCAGTTGTCATCATGTTAAGATTTAATTATAGATAGGGTCAGTAACTCAGATGGTAGAGTATTCGGCTTTTAACCGACTAGTCGTGGGTTCGAGTCCCACCTGACCCAATAAAAATAATTAGCTCCAGACAATTGTCTTTTTTATATAAAAAATATTATAATATAGAATATATAGATATTGATGCAAATCATTTATTAGAGTAATTAATCTGATGAAAAAAAATAATTACAACATATGGAGCTGGGGATTTACTAAAGGAGCAGAAAATTGGAATGGTAGATTAGCAATGATTGGATTTATAGCCATTTTAATTACAGAAATTATAACAAAAAAAAGCGTACTAGAATTTTTGTCACTATTATAAATTTAATAAAACAACAACCATAATATGGAACAAAAAAAAGCGATATTATTACTTGAAGATGGTTCGGTATATAAAGGTTGGTCTTATAGTAAATATAATACCTCATTCGGAGAAATTGTTTTTAATACGGGTATGACTGGATATCAAGAAATTTTGACAGATCCTAGTTATACAGGTCAAATTATAAATTTTACATATCCAGAATTTGGTAATACAGGAATAAATTTGGAAGATAATGAATCTAATAATCCATCTGTAAAGGGAGTAATTATTCGTAATATTACTAATCAACCTAGCAATTGGCGTAGTAAAGAATCTATAATTAACTATCTTAATCGACATAATATACTAAGTATACATGGAATAGACACAAGAAAATTAGCTAAACATATCAGAAATAGTGGTGCGATGAATTGTATTATTTCTAATGAAGAGTTAAATATAGCTCAGTTAATGCAACAACTAAACAATGTACCTAAAATGGAAGGATTGAATTTAGTTGATTCAGTTACAACAAAAGTTAGTTATAAATGGACAAATACAAATAATCCAGAACTTGTATGGAAATCGTGGGATAAAACTTTTATTGAAAAGCAATATTACGGTAAAAATTTAAATATAGTTATTATAGATTTTGGTATAAAAACTAATATAATAAAATGTATATCACAATATAATGCAAATATTCAAGTTGTACCTGCGAATTCTACAATAGAAACTATATTAGATTCTAAACCAGACGGAGTCCTACTATCTAATGGTCCAGGAGATCCTAGCACAGTTAATTACATTGGGAAAATCATTAAAGAATTGATTAATAAAGAAATTCCAATATTTGGTATTTGTATGGGACACCAAGTAATGGGTTTAAGTTTAGGATGTAATACTTTTAAATTAAAATTCGGTCATAGAGGACTAAATCATCCTGCAGGTTATTATCAAAAAGTAAATATGACAAGCCAAAACCATGGTTTTGCAGTTAATAATGACTCATTTATAGATAATAACTTAATTAATAATCACTTTAATCTAAATGATAATACAATAGCTGGAATTAGTCATAAAAAATATCCTATATTTTCAGTTCAATATCATCCAGAAGCAAGCCCAGGACCCCATGATACTGAGTATTTATTCGAAAGTTTTATTGAAATCGTTCGTAATGATAAAATTAAAAAATTAAAAAAACGACTAAATAATTAATTTAATATGTACTTATGCAAAATGTAACAGAACAAATTGAAGAACTAATAAATTCTAATACTATTTTATTATTTATGAAAGGTACTAAGCTAATGCCTATGTGTGGGTTTTCAAATACGGCAGTTCAAGTATTAAATTTACTAAATTATCCCTATGAAACTTATAATGTTTTGGAAAATAATGAAATAAGGGAAGAAATTAAAAAATATTCTAATTGGCCTACTATACCTCAACTATATATAAAAAAAGAATTTATAGGTGGTGCAGATATAATTTTAAATTTATATAAAGAAGGTCTTTTACAAGAAATAATAGAAAAAGCTCTTGCAGAAGAATAAAAGAATATATAAGCTTTAGTTTTTTAGTTAAAG